ATGATTAGTGATAGTCAAATTTTTGTTGCATTATTATTTGCTTTAGTTTCAGCTGTTTTAGCAATTCGTTTAGGAACAGATTTATATCAATAAATGTCTATTAAAATCATGGATTTTATAAATTTATAAAAGTTATAGATGTGATATGATAATCATATATCACATCTTTTGTTATTCTTTGCATATAAAAATATTTATTTTGGTTTTCATTGTTCGTTAATTTTTTGTACTAGCTTAATATAATTTTTTAATTACTGTATTTGTTTGAGTTTAATATTATTATTGTGACTATTTTAAAAGATAAAGTGCGTCCTGTTTTTCCATTTACTGCTATTGTAGGTCAAGAAGAAATGAAATTGGCACTACTCCTGAATGTTATTGATCCTAAAATAGGTGGTGTAATGATCATGGGTGATCGTGGTACCGGTAAGTCTACGACTATTAGAGCTATTGCAGATTTACTACCTAAAATTGAAGTTGTTCAAGATGATTTGTTTAATTCACATCCTTCTGATTATGATTTAATGTCTGATAGTGTTAAATCTCAAATAGAAAGCAGTAATCATTTACCTACTCGATTTATTGATGTACCTATGGTAGATCTTCCTTTAGGTGCAACTGAAGATAGAGTTTGTGGTACAATAGATATTGAAAAAGCTTTGTCAGAAGGTGTGAAAACTTTTGAACCTGGCCTATTAGCAAAAGCTAATAGAGGTATTCTGTATGTTGACGAAGTTAATTTATTAGATGATCATCTAGTTGATATTTTATTAGATGCAGCAGCCTCTGGTTGGAATACAGTTGAACGTGAAGGTATATCTGTGAGACATCCAGCACGGTTTGTTTTAGTGGGATCAGGTAATCCTGAAGAAGGAGAGTTGAGACCCCAATTATTAGATCGTTTTGGCATGCATGCAGAAATTCGTACAGTTAAAGAACCATCTTTAAGAGTTCAAATAGTAGAGCAAAGAAGTAAATTTGATAGCGATCCTTATATTTGTTTAGAAGAATTTCGGGATAAACAAGACGAGTTAAAGTTGTCTATTATAGCAGCTCAAAAAAGATTACCAGATGTAAAAATTGACTATGATTTAAGAGTTAAAATATCGGAAGTGTGTGGTACTTTAGATGTTGATGGCTTAAGAGGTGATATAGTTACAAATAGAGCAGCTAAAGCCTTTGCAGCTTATAAAAATAAGACTAAAGTTGAGATCAATGATATTAAAACGGTGATTACGTTATGTTTAAGGCATAGATTAAGAAAAGACCCTTTAGAAACTATTGATTCAGGTTATAAAGTTCAGCAAGTTGTAAATAGTATATTAAATTAATAGGCTCAGTAGGATTCGAACCTACATTAGAGACTTAGAAGGTCACTGTCCTGATCCCTTAGACGATGAGCCCTATTTCATTAATGATTTTAATCATGATGAGCGATACTGGATTTGAACCAGTGACCACCTGCTTGTAAGGCAGGCGCTCTACCGCTGAGCTAACCGCCCTTATGGAAGTAAGGGTAATATATTTTTCGTAAAAATGCAACTATCTATATGAATTAAGTATTAAATTAATTCATATTAGAAATGAATATCTTTTTTTGATGGATAACCTACGAATTTTTTTGAAGATGAAATTATGTTTAAGTTTTTTAGAAGTTGCATATATTTTAAAATTAAAAAAAAGTCTGCAATTGAATTATTACATTCTAGTTACTTCAGTGTTTTAGAGCAAATTAAAATAGTTGGTCCTGATTCTTTAAATATAGTTATAATTACAGCTTTTTTTTTAGGTATGGTTTTTACAATACAGATTGTAAAAGAATTTTTATATATTAATGCTGCAGCTTTAATAGGTTCTGTTTTAACTATTGCATTTATACGTGAATTATCACCGGTATTAACATCTGTAATTATAGTTGGCCGTATTGCATCATATTTTACTGCTGAATTAGCAACTATGAGTGTAACGGAACAATTGAATGCACTATATCTTTTAGAAACTAATCCCTTAAAATATTTAGTGTTGCCAAGAGTAATAGCTTGTATTTTAATGTTGCCATGTTTAAATATTTTTTCTTTTATCACAAGCTTATTTAGTAGTTCTTTTATCTGTTTTACAGTTTATAGTATACATCCTGAAATTTTTTTTGTTTCTTCTTTTTCGTCTTTAATTGTTCAAGATATATTTAAATCTTTATTGAAAACTATAGTATTTGGTTTTTTAATTGCTTCAATTAGTTGTTTTTGGGGTTTGAAAGCTACTGGTGGAGCAAAAGGCGTTGGTAAATCCACTACTTTATCAGTCGTGACATCTTTATTAGCTGTTTTTATCTTTGACTTTCTATTATCTTATATTATGTTTAGTAAACTTGGTAGTTCAATTAAGGCTTTATAAAATTATTAAGTTATAGTTATTTATTAGTTAAGCTTATGTATAGCAAAATACTTGAAATATCTTCAAAATTCGATTTCAAGATTAATTTTAGTCGTTTTATAGTTTTCATTACATTAATGATTTCTGTGATTATGAGTAGTTTAACTTTTTGGTCTTTAACTATGCTGCAAGAAGATTTAATGATTGCTGATAAGCGTTTTTGTAAAGATTTAGGGTTTTTATTAGCTTCTAGTATTATAGACTCAAGTGAGATGAACAAGCAAAAAGATATAGCTTATTTTTTGGAAAAGATTTACTTGAGTACAGCTAGTATTCGATATATTCTGTATTTTGACCAAAATGGTAGCCTATTATTAGGCTTACCTATATATAATACAAAAATTCAAAATATATTACAATTGCATCAGAACTTATTGCAATTGGATAACAAAGAGTTTTTGTTTAATACACCTCTTATTAATTCTAGTAAACTATTAAATAATAATATCATTGATATTATTATTCCTTTAACTAAAGCAGGGCATAATTTAGGTAGCTTGGATTTGGGTATAGATGTAAATATAAGATTTTCGTCATCTAGATTAATAAGAGATTTAAGTATTTTTGTATTTGTATTAGTTTGGCTCATGTTATTTATAGGTGTCGCGTTTAATACATTATCTGTTGCTACTCCTCAAAAAAAATTATTATTAGGTATTCAAAATATTGCTTCTGGTAATTTTAATCAAAGGCTGACCGTACCTGTCAATTATCAATTAAGTACTTTAATTATTAGTTTTAATGAAATGGCAGAAAAATTACAGTCGTATGAGAAAAAAAATGTAGATAAAATTATTTCAGAGAAAACTAAATTAGAGACAATTGTATCACTGATAGCAGAAGGTACTATATTAATTGATGCTGAATTGAGAATATTATTTGTTAATAAAAAAGCACAAGAGATTTTTAATTGGTTTAATATTGATTTAACTGGTGGTTATATTTGTAGTTATTTACCTATTCATATTAATGAAGCGCTCTTACCAATATTAAATAATTTAGTTCAATCGAGTTATATAAGTACAAATAAATCACAAACAGAGGAAATTTGTATTAATTTGGACTATAATTCAAGAAAAATTTGTCGTTTTTTGTTGACGACTTTATTAGATCGAATATTAAAAGTCTTAACAGGTGTCGTCATAATTATACAAGATATAAGTAAGGAAGCGAAATTAAATGAGGCTAAAAATCAGTTTATAGGTAATATATCACATGAATTAAGAACTCCTCTGTGTAATATAGGTTCATTTCTTGAAACTTTGATTGATTATAATAGCACTTTGAAAGAAAAAGAAAAAATTAATTTTTTGACTATTGCTAATAATGAGACTAAACGTCTATCTTCGTTGGTCAATGATATTTTAGATTTATCCGTATTAGAATCAGAGCATGATTATAAATTAGATTATATAGATTTAACGCAGATTTTATATAATGTAGTAAATACTTTTCAAATCACAGCTAATAAAAATAATATTAGATTGATAGTTGAATTAGAAAAAAATATTACTTATGTTTTTGCACATGAAAGTTCTATATTACAAGTTATATCCAATTTATTAAATAATGCTTTAAAATTTTCGCCTTATCACAGCTTAATTATCGTAAGAGTTTATAAATTAATTTGTAATAATACTTTTACATCACACATTCATAATAGGGATTTAGTTAGAGTTGAAATTCTTGATCAAGGTATAGGTATTGCTGAAGAAGATCAGAAAATCATTTTTGATAGGTTTGTAAGAGTAGAAAATAATATCCACACCTTAGAAGGGACAGGCTTAGGATTATCAATTGTAAAAAATATATTAGCTAAATATAAGATTAGTGTAAATGTTCAAAGTCAACTTAATGTTGGCACTAGTATTTGGTTTAATTTAAAATATGTAAGCTAAAATTATTATAATTTACTTGTTAGAATATATAATCTTTTACTTCGATTTGTTTAATGAGCGAGTATAATATATATATATATTTATAATGATTAAAATATAAAGTTTTTTAAAGAATTAGATTCTGAATGTATTACTTTGACTAGCATGTGCGTATTGATGCAGCTTCCAATTATTAATAATCATATTAAATGCATTATATTGTAATATTTTATTTACTTATATTATCTATTGATTTTAATAAGTAATATATTAATATTAATATTGTTTGTTCTATATTATTCTAGCTTTTGCATTCTTATTTATAGGAGGTGTTTATCATGTCAGGAGGATCAACAGGAGAACGTCCTTTTTCTGATATTATTACTAGCATACGTTATTGGGTTATTCATAGTATAACCATACCATCTTTATTTGTTGCTGGTTGGTTATTTGTTAGTACTGGGTTAGCATATGATGTTTTTGGTACTCCAAGACCGAATGAGTATTTTACTCAAGATCGTCAACAAGTACCACTAGTTAATGATCGTTTTAGTGCCAAGCAAGAACTCGAAGATTTAACCAAAGGGATTTAATTAAAATATAAGGAATTAATATAATATATATGACACGAGGTAATTCAAATCAACCAATATCATATCCAATTTTTACTTTTAGATGGTTAGCTATACATGGTATAGCTATACCAACAGTCTTTTTTTTAGGTGCTATTACATCTATGCAATTTATTCAAAGATAAAATTAGGAGATATAATATGAGTGGTCCTAATCCAAATAAAGAGCCTGTAGAATTAAATCGTACTTCACTATTTTGGGGACTATTACTGATTTTTGTGCTGGCAGTGCTGTTTTCAAGTTACTTTTTCAATTAGTCAATATATTTGCATAATTAATATTTTATTATAATTAGGGATAGATAGAAAAAATGGCAGGTACAGGTAGGGTTCCTTTATGGTTAGTTGCTACAGTGGGTGGTATCGCGGTAATTACAGTTCTAGGAATTTTTATATACGGTTCTTATTCTGGTATTGGTTCTTCTTTGTAGCTTAAGACTTACAAAATTTGTGTATTGATGTTGTAATTTTAATGTTCAAAATATAGTCAAGCCACCTTTAAATAGCTATACAAAGGTGGCTTATGAATTATATAATGAGTCCTAATTATATACTTAAGAGATATTCTCTTCTTCAATATATATAAATAGTAAAGCCATGCTAATTCCGGGAAATATGATTCCTACTAAAGGTACTAATATTGATGGTAAATAAGATCCTGTCATAAAAATATGGTGATATAAACTTGTAAATTTTTTAAAGTGCTTATAAATATAAGTAATAGTATTCAAACTTTAGATAACTAAACTTTTGATTGTTATTGTATATATTATTACCTAATAATACTATCTTTAGTATGTTTTATAATATAAATATTGTAAAATTTAATATTTGTTAGTATCTCTAATATTTAGATAATATTAATAATTTATTAGGTTGATTTAATATATTCAAGAATCATAAATTATTAGCTATATATAAATTTTTTTATGAAAAATATAGATTCTAAATCTGTGCCTAATAGTTTAGATGCCATGCGTAAGTTTTCAGAAGCTTATGCAAAACGGACAGGTACATTTTTTTGTTCTGATTGCAGTGTAACAGCTGTTGTAATAGAGGGTTTAGCAAGGCATAAAGACTCTTATGGTTCTCCTCTATGCCCATGCCGACATTATGAAGATAAATCAAGAGAGGTTTTAAGTTCTTATTGGAATTGTCCATGTGTACCGATGAGGGAGAGAAAAGAATGTCATTGTATGTTATTTCTATCTTCTGATAGTGAATTTGCTGGAAATAATCAAGAAATAAGTAATAATACTATATTGGATTACATTCAATAGTTGAAAAATATTGGTTTTAATTTAAATTGAATGCAGACTAAGTTTATAGTTTGTCTGCATATTATTTGTTTATTTGGCATTTAATGAATTTTTATTGGTGAAGATATTTTTATAAATCACCTTTACGCAATGATAGTACAACAATTACAGCTGGTCCTACTAATACAATCATGGCTAGTGAAGTTAGTTGACCAATAACTTGCCAATTAATCATAATTTAACTATCCTTTGGATTTACATATTATATTATTTACATTATACTACTTTTCAAAAAATATGTAAGTAAATAAATATATTTTTTAATTATGGGATAAGATTTCTCCTATAGCCATTTATCAGTCAAATTTTTAGCATCTAATTCATTCATTGGATATAAATCCAGTTCTTATATATTTTTATTCTTAAAGTTTCCCATACTATAGTGAGTTTTCTTTGATATTTCATTTTTATTAATTGATTTAAAATATGGCTATTTACATACTTATTGAAATTATGATAAAAAAATATATTGAGTACTCTTTTTTGTAAAGCTAAGTGCTGATTTTTTATAATTTTATAATTAATAGCTATATAGTGAGAATGTCGACTAGCAAGATATAATTTTATAGAATTTTGTTTAATATATTCATTCTCTATAGAGCTTAAACTTAAAAAATTAATAATATTAGATTCTATTTTAGGATGGAAATATTCTTTCAAATATGGTAAGAGTTCGTATCTTATACGATTACGAAAGTTAGTATAATAAAAATTTGTTTTGTCTGACCATATAGGTAAATTAAACTTGCGGCAAAACCATAATACATCTCCTGTATTTATGTGAATTAAAGGTCTAATTACCTGTATCTGATCTGTGATTTTTCTTATATATGGCAAGCTACTTAATCCTTCTAATCCTGTTCCTCTCATTAAATTCAATAAAAATGTTTCTACTTGATCTGTTTGGTTATGTCCTGTAACAATAATATCGTGACTATTTTGTATTGCATGCCTAACTATAGCTTGATATCTTATATTTCTCATATTTGCTTCTGAGATTTCCATCTTATTTATCTGATAAATATATGTATTGTTATTAGTTATACTTATGTAATTGAGTAAATGTTTAATATTTTGCTTTGAATCAGATCTCCACTGATGGTCAATATAAATGTACTCTATTCTACTAAAGTGATTATATGTGTTATTAAAATCTTCTATTAATTTGACTAAGCATAAAGAATCTTTTCCTCCTGATAAAGCAATTAATATTGATAAAGGTTTGATTAAATTTTTATATTTCGGTATAATACTAAGAAATTTATTATGTAAGTAGGTATAAGTCATTTTAGTATAAATATTTTATTTAAATGATGTATTTACTTGACAATTAAAACTTGATATAATATGAAGATTATGTTATTTATTTGATATATCGCATATAGCACCGAAGGGTTGCTAACTCAATGGTAGAGTACTCGGCTTTTAACCGATTAGTTCCGGGTTCGAATCCCGGGTAACCCAATTTTTAAACTTCAATTATTAACTTTTTATAAATTAAACTATGAATGCAATTACAAATTTCTTACGTAAAAAAAATTCTTCTTGTGCTTTGATTCCATTTATTACAGCTGGTTATCCAAATATTGATATATGCATAAAAGCTTTAAAAGTATTAGATAGAGAAGGAGCAGATTTAATAGAATTAGGTATACCTTATTCTGATGCTTTAGCAGATGGTCCTATTATTCAAGAAGCATCTCAGGCTGCTTTAAAACAGGGAATTTATATTGAACAAGTGTTATCCATATTAACAAAAGTAATACCTGACTTACATGCTCCTATTATTATATTTACTTATTATAATCCTGTTTTAGTTAGAGGTGTAGATAAGTTTATCTGTGAAATATCTCAAGCAGGAGCAAAAGGACTAATTATTCCAGACTTGCCATTAGAAGAAGTAGATTATATATTAGAATTGTGTAATTTATATAGTATAGAGTTGATTTTGTTTGTTGCTCCTACTAGCTCACAATCTAGAATTCAATTGATTGCATCTAAATCACCGGGATGCATTTATTTGGTTAGCAGCTGTGGTGTTACTGGTCTGCGAGATAATTTTGATGTTAAAATTCAACATCTAGCTAATAATATTAAAAGTACAACAAATAAATTAATCATGTTAGGTTTTGGTATTAATAATCCTGATCAAATATCTCAAATTATCAATTGGAATATAGATGGTATAGTTGTTGGTAGTGCTATTATTACTCATATAGTAGGTGAATTACCACAAGATATGCTGAATTCCTTAGCTCACTTTTGTAAAAAGTTAAAGTATTCTATTCATACAGCAAGTAATGTAAAATAATTAAATAACTAATTTCAATGGTTTGATGTTAAATTTTTTGTTTGGTACTGATATACCCCCAGGGGAATTCGAATCCCCGTTACCTCCGTGAAAGGGAGATGTCCTAGGCCTCTAGACGATGGGGGCTTTTTATTATTTAATTGTTTATATTTTCATATGAACATAGATTAATAAATTTTATTAGTTATGTCAAGTTTTGGATTGAAATGAAAAATATATCTTTATTTTTATTTATTAAATTTTTAATTGTTGACATTAATAATTAAACGTGAGCGCATAGTCAAATATGTAACAGTTTGTCTGATATATCTAACCATATTAATGAATAAAGAAAATGCTTCATTTTTATATTCTACTAAAGGGTCTTGTTGACCATAACTTCTCCATCCAATAGATTCTCTTAGTAAAGCCATCTTATCTAAATGATCTTGCCATGCTTTATCTATTTGTTGTAGGAGATAGTATTTTTCTAATTTTCTAATTAGACCAGGTCTTAATTGTTCTAAATAACTTTCTCTTAGGTCATAACTTATCCTTAGTTGTTCATATAAAAATTCTTGAATCTGTTTATAGTTCATATCATAAAGAGTATTGAAGTGAAAATTTTCAGTTAAGTTTAATAGTTGATATATTTTTTTGATAATATGATTCTTATTGTTTATGTTGTCTTCTCGATAAAATGCTGTTAATATTTCATCTATAGTACTCTCTGCATATTCTATTATGCAATCTCTGGTAAAGCTAGATTGTAATATTCTTTTTCTTTCTGCATATATTGCTTGTCTTTGATTATTGATAACTTCATCATATTCAAATAATTGTTTTCTTATATCATAAAAATATGATTCTACTTTTTTTTGTGCAGAATCTAGGCTTTTACTTAAAATAATAGATTCTATAGGAGTATGTTCATCAATATTTAAGTTGTCCATTAGTTGAGATATCTTATCTCCACCGAAAATTCTTAGTAGATTATCTTCTAAACTTAGAAAAAAACGTGATGCACCAATATCTCCCTGTCTGCCTGCCCTACCTCTTAGTTGATTATCTATTCTTCTTGATTCATGTCTTTCTGTTCCTATTACATACAAGCCTCCTAATTTTAAAACTTCTTGTTTTTCTTGATAACAGATATTTTTATATTCACTTAATATTTTTAAATAAAGTTTTTGCAATTTTTCTTCTTCACTATATTTAGTATGTTCATTTTTAATTATTTTTTCAATGTAATACTGAATTTTTTTTAGATCTATATTTTTATATTTATAAATATCTAATTCTTGCATATCTAATACATAATTATTAATTATAGTTGTAATTTGAGTTTCTATATTATTTAATAGATAGTTTACTTTTAGTCCTAATTTATTTTGCAAATAATACGTTAGTGCAAGTTTCGATAAAGCTTCTGGATTTCCACCTAGTATAATATCTGTTCCTCGACCTGCCATGTTTGTTGATATAGTTATTGTGTTTTTCCTTCCTGCTTGTGTAATAATTTCTGCTTCTCTTGAAACATTTTCTGGTTTTGCATTAAGTAAGTTAAAAGGTATTTGTAGTTCCATTAATATTTTGGCTAGTAATTCAGATTTTTCCACGTTAGTTGTTCCAATCAGTGTTGGTCGACCAATATGGTACATGTCAAAACATTCATCTGCTATAGCTTGCCATTTTTTGTATTCTGTTTTATATACTAGATCTGGCAAGTCTTGTCTTTTACAGATTTTATTGGTGGGTATTTCTAATACTTCAAGATTATATATTTTGTCCAACTCTGTTTCTTCTGTTTTTGCTGTACCAGTCATGCCTGACAATTTTTCATATAATAGAAATAAATTTTGATAAGTAATGGATGCTAATGTTTTATTCTCTTGTTGAATGGGAATATTTTCTTTTGATTCAATAGCTTGATGTAATCCATCACTCCATCTTCTACCTTGCATAACTCGTCCTGTAAATTCATCAACAATAATAATTTCATTATTTTTAACAATATAATGTTGATTTTTTAAAAACAGATCTTTAGCTTTTAAAGAATTTAATAGGTATTGTATCCAAGAATCATGAATGTCATATAGATTATCAATGTTTAACATATTTTCGCATCGACTAATACCTTTTTCTGTTAAGGTAATATTTTTTGTTTTTTCATCTATTTCGTAATCTAAATCTTTTTGCAGTGTATTTGCTATGGATGTGGATTTTTTATACTTATTTATTTCTATCTCAAAAGGACCAGATATAATTAGTGGTGTTCTGGCCTCATCAATCAATATAGAATCTACTTCATCAATAATTGCAAAATTGAATCCTCTCTGTACTATTTGATTAAATTCTATAGCCATATTATCTCTAAGATAATCAAAGCCTAATTCGCTATTAGTAATATATGTAATATCACAATCATATGCTCGTTTTTTTTCTTCGTAAGTCATCGATTGTGTTATTAAACCTACTTTTAGATCAATATATGAACAAATTTTCTGGGCTAGCTCTGAATCTCTTTTAGCTAGATAGTCGTTAACTGTAATAATATGTACACCTTTGCTAGTTAAAGCATTAAGATATCCTGTTGTAATAGCAACAATTGTTTTACCTTCTCCTGTCTTCATTTCAGCTATTTGACCTTGATGCAATACAATGCTCCCGACTAATTGGACGTCAAATAAGATCATACCTGTGGATCTTTTAATTGCTTCTTTAACTATTGCAAAGGATTCTGGTAATATTTCTGTTAAATTAGAGTTTTGAATGATTTTTTTCTTCAGTTTATGTGTCTGTTTTTTTAGTTCTGCATCTGAATAGTTTTTTACTGTATTTCCTATTTGATGAATTTCGTTAATTGTATTTTGAAATTTATTTAACTTGTTTTTTTTGAAAAAATTGAACATATTAATAATTAAGATTAGAAAAAAGATATTATATGAGGCGAAAAAAATTCTTGTATAGTTGTTATAGCTTCATAGTCATTATATATGGTGTATTTTCTACCCCATATAGGCTGTATACTATTGAAAATTTTTTCTAAATATATAGAATATACATAATATATTTCATGTATATCTTTGTAGATATCTGCTTGACCTCTAATTAATGATTTTCCTATAGGTTCATTTTTGTTTAAATTGTTATAGGTTTCATTACTTACTTGTGATATCCAATGAGATCGAGCAAATGCTAGGTTTCTATTTGATGTGTCTTGTAGGTAGACTTCTCTGATTTTTGTTTTTGTATTTATATATTGGCGTTTTATTTGTGTTGGAAAAGTAATAATAGTTTTTCTAGTTAATGAGTTTAAATTTTGCGTAAATGATCCATCACTCATAAGTATAAATTTCCATTCAGCAGGAATTAAATGATATGTTTTTTGATTAAATGAGTTTAAATTTAAATTGTTTAGTGGTATATTTATAATATAATTAAATGAATTAGATGAGTTCATATTTATGTATTTTATATTTTTAATTTAAATACACGTATTTTGAATGATAATTTTTATCTTCTATTTTAATCAAAAGATTAATTATATTTTATTTTTTGCTTTTGTTTCGAGTAAAGATATTCCATTCATTTCATTAGGAATGTTCAGATTCAATAATTGTAAAATCGTAGGTGCGATGTCAGCTAAATTACCATTTTTTCTTAAATGATAAGTATGAATGTTAGTTGGTTCAGCTAATATAAATGGAACAGGATTAGTGCTATGAGATGTACATGGCTCATTATTTTCATCTAACATATAGTCTGCATTACCATGATCGGATGTAATTATTAGTGTACTATTCATAGCTTGACATGCGAGCCAAATTTTTTTAATACATTTATCGATTTTCTGAATAGCATGAATAGTTGCATCTAAATTACCTGTGTGTCCTACCATATCTGGATTAGCATAGTTGATTACGATGAACTTGTATGTGTTTTTATTAATAGCATTAATTGCGCTTTCAGTTAATTTTGTAGCAGACATTTCAGGATCTAAATCATATGTTTCTACTTTTGGGCTAGGAATTAGTTGTCTATCCTCACCAGCAAACGGTTCTTCAATACCTCCATTAAAGAAATAAGTAACATGTGCATACTTTTCTGTTTCTGCTAGTCTCAATTGTTTTAAGCCATATTTAGCAATAATTTCCCCAATAAAGTTTTTATTTTTTTTTGCAGGAAAGGCTACTTCTATGTCTAAACTAGGATCATACTGCGTAAGTGTTAATATTTCTAAATTATGAAATGAAGTTGTGTTAAATCCCTTAAATGTAGATTTAGTAAATGCATGTACTAACTGTCTCATTCTATCTGGTCTAAAATTAAAAAATATAATGCCGTCATTATTTTCAATACTTCCTTTATGTAATCTAGTAGGGGGTATAAATTCATCTGATATATTTTTTTTATAATATTCATTAATCATTAATATAGGATCTTTTGTAAAACCCAATGTATTTTTCAGTAGTGTATTATAACTTTTTTCTGTCCTTGCCCAACGACAATCTCTATCCATACTATAGTACCTTCCACTAATTGTACATATATTAATATGATTAAATTGTTGAATTTGATTATTAATTTCTTCAATAAAAATTTTGGACCCGTATGGAGAAGTATCTCGTCCATCTGTAATAGCATGTATACAAATTTGAATTTTATATCTCATTGCTATATCGAGTAATGCAAATAAGTGTTTAATATGAGAATGTACACCTCCATTAGAACATAGTCCAATTAGGTGCAGTTTTGTATTATAAAAATTAATTTTTTGACATATACTATTAATTGCTTCATTGTTAAAGAATGATCTATCTTCGATAGATTTGCTAATACGTACTAAATCTTGATTAATAATTCTACCTGCTCCAATAGTTGTGTGTCCTACTTCTGAGTTTCCCATCTGCCCTTCAGGTAGTCCAACATCTCTTCCTGAAGCATTCAATAATGTATTTGGATAGCTATTCCAAAGCTTGTCTATAGTTGGTGTATCTGCTATTTGAATGGCATTTCCTTTCTTATTTTCTGAATATCCCCAACCGTCAAGAATAGTTAAAATGATAGATTTCATATGATAAAATTAAAATTTAAGAATGAACATTATAGAAATATTTGATTTTGACAATAGAAAGATATTAATTATACTCAACAAGTGAATTTAAATTTAAATTCAAAAATATATGGATTATTCGGATGTAACGATATAATATATAATATGCATATATATAAATAATAATACATACATATTCTTAGTTTTTGATATAAATTTTTATTAAATTATAAATATATTTAACTTAGCGCATTAATAGCGTAGTCTAAATACGTATTTGCTTCATTAGCAGCTTGTCCTGAAAGACTATGACTATTTTTGATGTACTGTAAAGCTTCTATATACCAACTTGGCGATAATTCAAAACTGCGATTGATTTCTTCTAAGCCTGCAATTAAATATTCATCCATAGGCCCTGTTGCTCCTACTACAAGACAGTAAGTAGTCATTCTTAAATAATACCCTATATCTCTTGCACATTTTGCTTTTCCTATTGCACTAGATGCATAAGTTGGTCCTGGCATCTGTGTAGTAAATGGAAATTTAGTATAAACAGATTGTGCAGCTCCTGTAATCAATCTTTGAGCATTACTTGTTAATGATCTTGCTGCCTCTAAGCTAGCGGATGCTCTTTGATAGCGTCCATTAATGGATTGTAATTCACCATTGCTCAGGAATCTTCCTTGACTATCTGCTGACGCTATTGCTTCTGTTATAGGTGTTTTCATTATTATGCTTTCCTTATTGTTTAATGGTTAATGGTTCCGATTTTAGTGAATTTACAAATATTAAGCTTTATACGACTGCAACTGCTGCTCTATCAAAGTATACACCTAATTCAGCAGTTAATGAGCTACAATCCCCTATGGGTGTTCCATTTGAATCATTCGCTAAGCTGACTGATGCTTCTTTCATTTTTTGTATTGCAACAGCCACGGATGTTCCAGGAGTTCCTAATGCTTGATATGTTTCTCGTAGACCATTTAAGCATCTATCATCTAATACACTAGAATCACCAGCAATCATAGCATAACTCACATATCTTAAAACAATTTCCATATCTCTTAAGCAAGCAGCCATTCTCCGGTTAGTATATGCATTACCTCCAGGTTGAACAAGTTGTGGTTGCTCAGCAAATAACGAACGTGCAGAATTTGTGATGATTGCAGAGGCATTTGAATTAATTTTATTTACAATATCAAGTCTTTTATTACCCTCGGCAACCATGTTTGCTAGAGCATCTAATTGTGTATTGCTTAAAAATTCTCCTCTTGCATCAGCTTGAGCTACAACTTTGGCAAATGCATCTAACATATTAATATTCTCCTTGAATTAAAAGTTTAGTTAATAACTTATCTAAAAATAAAGAACTAATCTCATAAATTTATATATATTAAAATAGCTAAATTTTGATTAATAATATTTGATCAGTACTTATTAGATAATTATAATAATTTAGTGGGATTTTTTTTTAAAAAAATATTACAATTAAGCTCTTCTGTAATATATAATTAAATAATTACTGGATTTAATCGCTTATTATTTCTGGTTGAGTAATTTCATCTACCATTTCTAATATTGAACGAATAATAGGTTTAATTGTTGGATCATCTATAATATCTAGATCCTCGTATTTTTTTCTTTTAGCTCGGTTTGCTATTTGAATAGTTATTTTATATCGATTATCAGAAATATTTAGTAGTTCTTCGGTTTTATATATAATTTCATGTACCTTTAAATGATTATATATTTTGATATTTTGATTATCCATTCAATGAAAATAATTAAATTAATACTTATTCATAAGTAACTTTTTTATAAATTGGTTGCATCATTCAAATTTAGTTTTACATATGCATCTTTTATTTTAATATATGTAATACTATAGCAATAGTCTGATTTTATTCCTAAATGAAATATAATAAACAAATTACTAACTGTACTATATAATTATTTGAACTTATATGCTACATATTTATGATATTTATACGATTTCATGCAAGATTGAGAATATATGACTAATATATAAAATTTTAAGCTAAAACAAAAAAAACAAAAATAAGAATCACATATGCAAGCATCAAAATATTATAACTGTCAATTGAATAACTTATATAAACATCCTTTTATTTTTTCTGAAAAAGATGCGTGTGGTGTTGGATTTATAACTCGTATTAAGCATGCACCATCCAATACTATTGTTAAGCAAGCTTTAAATGCATTGAATTGTATGGAGCATAGAGGCGGTTGTAGTGCTGATAGAGTTTCAGGAGATGGTGCTGGTATCATGACTCAAATTCCATGGAAAATTTTTGTAGAATATTTACCTCAAAAGAACTTAAATCAAGTTGGTGTTGCAATGTTATTTATGCCACAAGAAAAAAGTGAATCTATACAAAATATAATAGAATGGGCTGTCGGTCTAAATGGTTTTAATTTTTTAAGATGGCGTATTGTTCCTGTAAACGATGGTGTATTGGGATTTCAAGCTAAAAGTAATCAACCCTTAGTAATGCAATTTTTTGTACAAGCTAAAGATTTATCCGGTGATGCATTAGAGCAAGCTTTATTTATTACAAGGAAAAAAATAGAAAAGTTAGTTGCTCAATCTCATTTAAATCTTAATAAACAATTTTATTTTTGCTCTTTTTCTTCTCGTGTCATTATTTATAAAGGAATGGTTCAGTCAGAAGTTTTATCTAAATATTATATAGATCTATGTAATATAAATTATGAAAGTAATTTTGCAATGTATCATAGAAGGTTTAGTACAAATACTATGCCTAAATGGCCTTTAGCTCAGCCAATGAGATTTATGGCACATAACGGAGAAATCAATACCTTGCTTGGCAACCTAAACTGGATGCAATCAAAAGAATCTTTATTTGAGCAAAGTTATCTAGCAGAACATTTTGATGCTTTAAAACCAATAACTAATTTTCAGAATAGTGATTCTGCTAATTTAGATGCTGTATTAGAATTGCTGATACAATCAGGCAAGAGTCCTCAAGAGTCACTTATGATTTTAATTCCAGAAGCGTATAAAAATCAACCAGCTTTGGAAAACTATCCAGAGATTGTAGACTTTTATGAATATCATAATAGTCTTCAAGAGCCATGGGATGGACCTGCTCTCGTTGTTTTTAGTGATGGTAAAGTTGTAGGAGCGACTTTGGATAGAAATGGATTACGTCCTGCTCGTTATATCATTACTAGTAATGGTTTTATTAGTTTATCATCAGAAGTTGGTGTTTTAGATAACAACCTAGGAGAAATTACTCATAAAGGTAGGTTAGGTCCAGGTCAAATGATATGTGTGGATATAATTAATAATGTAATTCTAGATAATTGGACTGTTAAACAGTCTGTTGCTAGCAAATTTCCTTATAAAAAGTGGCTTGATGCATATCAAAAACACTTATTACAGAAAAGTTATGTTCAGGATTCTATTATTGATTCATTTACAATGATGCGTTGCCATACTGCATTTGGCTATACCAATGAAGATGTAGAGTTAGTCATAGAACATATGGCTAGCTCAGCTAAAGAACCTACTTTTTGTATGGGTGATGATATTCCTCTTGCTGTATTATCACAAAAGCATCATTTATTATACGATTTTTTTAAACAGCGTTTTGCTCAAGTAACAAATCCAGCTATTGATCCTTTACGAGAAAGCTTAGTTATGTCGTTAACAACATACTTAGGATCTAAAGGAAATTTTTTAGAACCCCACGATTATATGGCCAAGTCTATTAAATTAGATTCCCCTATTTTAAACGAAGCTGAGATGCTAAATTTAGGTAAATATGGTCTATCCATCTCTTTTATTAATACATTCTTTATACAAGATTCGAATAATATTAATTTTGTTAATAGAATTACAGAAATTTGTCAAGAAACTGTCCAACTAATACATAGTGGCTCAGAGATTATTGTATTAAGTGATCGAGTAGAAGCACTAGATGAAGCAAAAGCATTTATACCACCTTTATTAATAACCGGTGCTGTTCATCATTATTTAATATCTCAAAACTTGAGACATAAAGTATCTATAGTTATAGAGACAGCCCAATGTTGGAGTACACACCACTTTGCTTGTTTAATAGGTTATGGAGCAAGTGCTATATGTCCATATATGGCATTCTTAACAGTAAGGCAGTGGTGGCACAATCCTAGGACGCAAAAGTTGATGTCCAATGGTAAGCTATCTAAAATTAGCTTAATAGAGGCACAGCATAATTATCGTTGCGCTATAGAGGCGGGTTTATTGAAAATTTTATCTAAGATGGGAATTTCTCTTTTATCTAGTTATCATGGAGCCCAAATATTTGAGATATTAGGCTTGGGCAAAGATGTGGTGAATTTGGCTTTTAAGGGTACAACGTCATCTTTGGATGGAATTAATTTATACGAATTAGGTTTAAGTATAGTTGATTCATATAATAATATAATGACTATGAAGACATCTAAAAAGTTACCTAACCTAGGATATGTACAATACAGGCCAAGTGCTGAGTACCATGTAAACAATCCAGAAATGTCTAAAACATTACATAAAGCTGTGCGTAACCAAGATTTTACACTTTACAATAAATATAAAAATTTATTACAAGATCGCCCTCCTACTAATTTGAGAGATCTATTAGATTTTTCATATTCTAAAGATCCTATAGATCTTGATAAAGTGGAATCTGTGGAATCCATTGTAAAGAGATTTTGTACAGGTGGTATGTCTTTGGGAGCACTTTCTCGTGAAACACATGAAACTTTGGCTATAGCCATGAACAGGCTTGGTGGGAAATCCAATTCTGGTGAAGGTGGAGAAGATCATACACGTTTTGCACCTATTATGGATATAGATGATTCAGGTATTTCAAAGAGTTTTCCACACTTAAAGGGATTGAAGGTTAATGATATTGCAAGCTCTGCTATTAAGCAAATTGCATCTGGACGCTTTGGTGTGACACCCGAGTACTTGATGAACGCTAAACAATTAGAAATCAAAATTGCTCAAGGAGCAAAACCTGGAGAAGGTGGCCAGCTACCAGGTAAAAAAGTAAGCACTTATATTGCTAAATTACGTAACTGTAAACCTGGCGTTACTTTAATTTCTCCTCCTCCTCATCATGATATTTATTCTATTGAAGATTTGGCCCAGCTTATTTTTGATTTACATCAAATCAATCCAGAAGCAAAAGTATCAGTTAAACTAGTTGCAGAAATGGGTATTGGTACAATTGCTGCTGGTGTTGCAAAAGCAAATGCTGATATTATTCAAATTTCTGGTCATGATGGTGGTACAGGTGCCTCTCCTTTAAGTTCTATTAAGCATGCAGGTTGTCCTTGGGAATTGGGTTTATCGGAAGTACATAAAACTTTAGTAGATAATAAGTTAAGAAGTAGAGTGATCTTAAGAGTAGATGGAGGTTTAAGAACAGGTAAAGATATAATATTAGCAGCTTTAATGGGTGCAGAAGAATTTGGATTTGGAACAGTAGCTATGATCGCTACTGGTTGTGTAATGGCTCGTATATGCCATACAAATAACTGCCCTGTTGGTGTAGCTACTCAAAGAGAGGACTTACGAAAACGGTATCCAGGTATACCTGCTGATTTAGTTAACTTTTTTATTTTTATTGCTCAAGAAGTAAGAGAAATTTTGTCTTCTTTAGGGTACATATCTTTATCAGATATTATAGGGCGTGCTGAGTTAGTTAAACATAAAGATCAACACTTAAATAAAACCAAGCATCTGAGTTTAGATCCATTATTAAGCTCTCCTGAGTATAATTATAATTTGAATTCTCATACTACAACACATAATAACGGTAAAGTATTAGATGATACTTTATTGAGTGATCCTTCAATCTTGCGCGCTATTGAGAAGCAAGAAGATATAAACAAAAAAGTTAATATTTTAAATACAGACAGAACTGTAGGTGCAAGGATATCTGGTTTTATAGCTAAAAAATATGGTAATGATAGTTTTCAAGGCAATTTACAATTAGATTTTATAGGTGTAGCAGGACAAAGTTTTGGTGCTTTTATTTTAAAAGGTATGCACTTAAGGCTAATTGGCGAAGCAAATGATTATGTAGGTAAAGGCATGAATGGAGGAGAGATAATAATCGTTCCGGAAGTGAATACTTTACCTAATGTAATTCAGCCTGTTCTTATTGGTAACACATGTTTATATGGGGCAACAGGAGGCTATTTATTTGTTAGTGGTCAAGCTGGGGAAAGATTTGCTGTAAGAAATTCATTGGCTCAGTCTGTTGTCGAAGGAGTAGGAGATCATGCTTGTGAATATATGACAGGAGGTATAGTTGTTGTATTGGGGTCAGCTGGAAGAAATATTGGTGCTGGCATGACAGGTGGTTTGGCTTATTTTTTAGATCAAGATAATAACTTGGAATCTAAAATCAATAAACAAATTGTAAAATATCAAAAAATTAAAACATATGAAGGAGAAAAGCAATTAAAAAATCTTATAGAGCTTTATGAAATAAAAACAAAAAGTTTGAAGGCACAATATATTTTACAAAATTGGTCCAAATTTTTACCTATGTTCTGGCAAGTTATTCCTCCCTCAGAATCTAATACAGCTTTAACGAACACTTCTTATTCATCATATCATGCAATTATCAATTAAATTATATTAATCTTTTAATATTCATACTTGAATTAAAGAACATTTGACGTTTTATGAAGTTTTAGAATTTTTCATATATATTAATGCATACTATATATATAAGATCCACATAGTTAATGTTAATTTAGTTAGCGATGATTCTTAGAGACGTTAATTATATATTATAGATATATATTAATATAATATTTATATTTACTGAATTTTTAATTATTAAGGTAAAGTTAATCCTTATGGCACATAGTGTTAAAGTTTATGATACCTGTATAGGTTGTACTCAATGTGTACGCGCATGCCCCTGTGATGTATTAGAAATGGTTCCGTGGGATGGTTGTAAAGCTGGGCAAATTGCATCCGCTCCTAGAACAGAAGATTGTATAGGCTGTAAGCGTTGTGAAACAGCATGTCCAACAGATTTTCTAAGTGTACGAGTCTATTTAGGAGCTGAAACTACACGCAGTATGGGGCTAGCCTATTAGGCTTTTATAAGATAAAATATCTGATATTAACGAATGAAATTAGTTTATAAGTTGTAATATCTAATTTTGATAAGCAACAATAGATTAATTTCATAAGTATTTTTCATTTAAACTACAAATATCTTTATATTAAATTAAAATTAAAGCCCTACATTATTCATTTTTTGTCAATTATGAAAAGTTTACTACCGCTTGAGTTACAACAAAATATTTCAGGACAAAAAGCAGTCAAAATTATCACTGGATTAAATAATTTTTCTCTTCATTCTATAATCAGAATAATAAAAGCAGCTGAATTAGGTCAAGCCAGTTATATAGATATAGCTGCTAATGCTGAAATATTATCAATAGTTAAATCGATTACGAATTTTCCAGTATGCGTTTCTTCAATAGAACCATTAGAGTTAGCAGATTGTGCAATGAAGGGTGCAGACATTGTAGAACTAGGAAACTTTGATGTTTTTTATAATAAAAAAGTTTCTTTTTCTTTTGAACAAATATTGAATTTGGCTAGAGAAACAAAAGATTTAATACCTGATACTCCTATATGTGTTACTATACCACATACGCTTTTACTGTCACAACAAATTAATCTTGCAATACTTCTTAAAAAAATCGGGATATCTATAATACAAACAGAAGGTTATTCAACAAAAAAGAATATATCTCAATATATTCAAGTCTCAAGTATTGTTAGTTCTATAAATAGTGCTTCTTCTGCAATTTCTTCAACTTATGCTATGTCTCAATATAGTGATATACCTATTATTACAGCTTCTGGTATAAATTGTTTGTCTGCTCCTGCTGCATTATCTTACGGTGCTTCTATTGTTGGTATTGGTTCTGTATTATCTAATTATAGTTCAATTACTGATATGTCTACATATATATATGAAATTGTATCTTCCATGAAGTCTTCTTTTAAAGCATCTATAATTAGTCCTCATTTATTTAATATACGTGATATTTATGCTATGACATATGCAGTAATTTAATTAATACGTATTGTATATGTTATGTTTATAAGGTATGATTAGCATTCTTATGATTAAAGTAAAATTAAATCAAACATGGAAATATTTAAATAATGTAATAGTATTTTGTATTTTTATAATAATTTTTGTTATAGCTTCTCTCAATTTAAAAATAAAAAAAAAACAGTTATTCTTTTTTTATTGTATTTAGTAATGGCTACGGCTTAAAAGAAGGATCTGAAGTCTTGATGAGAGGTATTAATATAGGTTATATTAATAGAATTCAAATTCAACAGAATTATGTACTAGTTAAAGTTAATATAAATACATCTTCTATCTTAATTCCTAAAAATTCTCTTGTTGAGACGACTCAAACTGGCTTATTAAATGATACAGTAGTGGATATAACACCATTAGAAAATATAAATATTCAAGATATGAAGAATATTAATTTATACACTAAATCTTGCATGCAATCTGAATTTTTATGTCAATATGACTATATAAAAGGCGAGAGAGGATTGAATTATGATGACCTAGTGAGAGCTGCTACACGAATTTCTCAACGTCTTGATGATCCTATATTATTTCAGTTAGCAAATTTGTTTTTGCAAAATACTATTTATATTTCGAATGAGTTTATAGAGTTTACAGAAAATATAACTAATATAACAATTCTAATATATGATTATTTATCTCAACTTTTTTAAATCAGCCATAAAAAATTCATATGATTTATAAATCAATATTTTTAAGTGACGATTCTAATTTTTTATGACAATCCGTAAAGCCTTATCGTTAGATTTTTTAAAACCTATTTTGGAACTCGAATATCAAATACAGCAACTAAGTAAAATATCTACATATCAACAAGTTGTTTTAGATCAAGAGTTAGTTTCTTTTAAAGAACAATTGTCTATTTTAAAATATGAAGTATTTCAATCTTTAACTCCTTTGCAAAGATTACATTTAGTGCGTCAAGCAGATAGGCCAACAACTCTTGATTATATTCCTTATATCATGAGTGAATGGCTTGAGCTGCATGGAGATAGAGGTGGCAAAGATGATCCAGCACTAGTTGGAGGTATAGGTAAATTAAATAATTATACAGTTATTTTTGTTGGACACCAAAGAGGTAAAGATACTAAAGATAATGTACTAAGAAACTTTGGTATGGCATCTCCTGGGGGATACCGTAAAGCTTTGCGTTTAATGCAACATGCAAATCAATTTAATTTTCCCATATTAACTTTTATTGATACGCCAGGTGCTTGGGCTGGTATAGATGCAGAAACCTTAGGACAAGGTGAAGCTATTGCTGTTAATTTAAGAGAAATGTTTTCTTTTGATGTACCTATCATTTGTACAATCCTAGGAGAAGGGGGTTCAGGAGGTGCTTTAGGTATAGGAATAGGTGATAAAATATTAATGCTTGAATATGCAGTATATACTGTAGCAACTCCAGAGGCTTGTGCAGCTATTTTATGGAAGGATAGCAAACGATCTTTAGATGCAGCAGAAGCATTGAAAATAACTTCTGCTGATCTAAAAGTTTTAGGTGTGATTGATAAGGTAGTAAAAGAACCTATAGGTGGATCCCAATCTAATCCTTCTCAGGCAGCATATATTTTGAAAGAATCTTTAATATCTGAATTACATTTTCTTACACAATTATTACCATCCAAGAGAAAAAATTTAAGATATAGTAAGTTTCGAAAAATAGGAACTTTTTATGAAGGGTCTGAAGATTATTTTGGTTAAAAAATATTCGATAAAAATGTATTTAATCTTTTATATTTAATCATTATTTTTACCTTTAATTAATAATCTTTATGCTATTTAAACCAATAATTGCACCAGCTCCAATAATATGTCCTAAGCTTGTTGTGGCTAATAATTCGGGAAGACCAAATCCTTTTAATCCTAAAGCTGGTATAGAAGGACCTAATCCTCTGACTTGTATCGCATATCTGCCTAATCCTATACATAAAAGATTACAGATTACCATAATAATGGCGGTTGATATTGACCAAGAAGATGTGTTTGAAATCATACTTAATAAAGTTTGTAAGTTCATATTTGGATTAAACAGTTCTTAAAAATTTTAATATACTAAATAATATATAATATATTATATATGATATGTTTATACTATTAACTTATATCAAAAATGGATAAGATTTAACATACTTGTTCTTATAAAAACCAACCATAGCTATGCAAACCCTGACCCAGAAAATTAACTCCTAAATAGCAAATCCAAACCACTGCAAAGCCTATAGAAGCTAATATTGCAGGCTTTTCACCCTGCCATGATTTATTTAATCTAGAGTGTAAATATGCAGCAAATATTAACCAAGTTATTAATGCCCAAGTTTCTTTAGGATCCCAACTCCAATAAGAGCCCCAAGCTTCATTAGCCCATACAGCTCCAGCTATGATACCTATAGTAAGTAATGGAAAACCCAGTCCAATTATTCGATAGCTTAAACTGTCTATACTTTGTAACAAAGTTACTCTAATTAATTTTTGTGTTCCGTAATTGTGTTTTACATTAATTGTAATTTTATTCTTGAAATTATATAAGACAAGAAACAAGATAGATAATAAAGAGCCTATAATCAGTGTTGCATAACTTACCATCATTATACTAACATGCATCATTAACCAATTAGATCTTAAGGCTGGTACTAGTGGTGCTGCTTGTTTCATATTCTCAGGTAATGATAGACTGGCGAATCCTATAGTAAATAAACCTATAGGTGTAGTAATTGCACCTATGAATAGACTTTTATGTTGTTGCTCTAATATTAATTGTAAGAAGCTTAATCCCCATGTAAGAAAAATCAATGATTCATATAAGTTACTTAAAGGGAAATAGCCATTATAAATCCATCTTAAAATAAGGGAACTGCTGAGCAGTAAACTAATGCTTATATTAATGATATTACCTAGCTTATATAAGACTTTAGATCTTTGAATTGCTATATTAATCCAATATATCATTAAATTGATAAGGAACAGTGCGAAAGATATATTAATACAATTATTTTCCATTAATATGTTATTCATATATTTATTTAAATTTATCATAAATATATCATATATTAATTTAATGTTCTTATTATTAAGCTAATATATTTTGGATAAACTGTTACAAAAAAACAACCAAAATTAAAATTCTTAATTTTGGTTGTTAAATACTACGAATCAATTACTTTTTATGAATTGCTTTTAATACATAAAAAAATCTATTTTAAATATTGTTTTTAATAATAAAAATTAAATCATTAAAAACTTATAAGTTTATGATAAGGAATTGATTATATAGTCTAATGCAGTTGTATATTCTACTCCTGCTTGCGCAGACATATCTCTAGGAACACATAATCTATCACGAGTAAATGCAAAAGCTGCAACATATGCTGAAGTGGGAAGATTTAATGTACGGTATACTTCACGAGCTCCAGCTATAGCCCATTCATCAAGAGGACCAGTGCCACCCACAACTAATGAATAGTTAACTAGTCTCATATAATGGTCTATATCTCTATAACATTTATTAACTTTTTCTTGATTTTCTCCAGCTTCGCCTGCATTTTTTAAGTAAGAGTATTTACCAAAACAAGCATCGCCTGCTTCTTTTACAACTGCATCATGATTGTCAGCTAATTTTTCTGCTGCTTCTAATCTTGCAGAGGCACGTTGAATATTACCTTGTATAGATTCAAGATCTGAACTAGATGGAAAACGTCCAGCAGCGTCAGCTGCGCTAATTACAGTAGTAATAACTGATTTCATAATTTATCTCCTATGGATTAAGATATCTATAGCTTGTATATACTGATCTACATACTAATACTTCATAGTATTTAAGTACTTAGCTAATAGCAGCACAAACTCTATCAAAATAGCTACCAACTTCTGAAGCTAGTGCTGTACAATCTCCGCTAGCTGTATCCATTTTTCTGCCAGGAGCCGTATTTAAGATGAATGCTGCGACTGAAGCTTTCATAATATTAACAGCTCTTGCCGAAGAAGTGATAGGTACTCCAAGAGCAATGTAGGTTTCTTTTAAGCCATTTAAGCAACGATCTTCTAAAACAGAAGGATCTCCAGCAAGAAGTGCATAAGAAATATATCTTAATATGATTTCTCCATCTCGTAAGCAAGCAGCCATTCTGCGATTGGTGTAACAGTTGCCACCCGGAGATGTTAGTCCTGGATTTTCACAAATCATTCCTGACACAGCATCTGAAACGATGCAACTTGCATTAGAAACAATAGAATTAACAGCATCTAATCGTTGATTACCTTCTGAGATAAAAGTTTTAAGAGCCTGTAGATTACTACCGCCTACATAAGCAGCTTTAGTGTCTGAATCAATTACAACTCTAGAAAATGCATCAAGCATAGAGCTCTCCTTAAATTTTAATATAAAGGACTTATTTGTTTCAGCTGTTATATTTTTATCAGCTGATGTATTAGTATCATCATTACAATTTAATGTATTTATTTATATAAATACATAACAAATTAACATTCTTTAATATTTTAAATAAGCATCTTGTGAAATAAATTAAGATAGAGAATTTTTAATAAAATATTTAATTATATTATCTTTAATAATCATTTGCTTAAGAGTCACTATTAGGTGTTTTCTAACTTGTTTATCATTGAGTTTATAAACTTTTTGACGATAAAGAGCGAGTTTAAATTCTTGTTCAAGAGTTAATTGATTTGTTTCATCCATATTATTTATTGATTTTTAACTAAGTAATTTCATACATTTAAGATCAATTAAGCCTCAAGCAAATATATTTATATAATATCATAATGCTATAAAATTAATAGAAAATTATTTTGCTTACTAATTCTAGTATAATATTGTATTATCAATATTAATACAAGAATATAAGTTAAGACTATATACAGTACTAATAAGTTATAAATACGATATTGCTATAATATTACTTACATACTTGAGTATTTTATATAATTTCAGGTCAATATTTTTTCCCTTAGATCAATTAGGAGTTTTTTTATGTCTATACCTTTACTAAATTATTCATTGTCTACTCAAAACCAAAGGGTAGATGGTTTTGAGTACTTACCAGGTGAAGAACAACCTAAAATATATACCACAGATGATGTTCCAGGATCAGTAGAAATGGATGAAATAATTTGGGCTGCGTATCGTCAAATTTTTAGTGAACATCAAATTTTAAGTAGAACAGCTCAACCTTTTCTAGAATCACAATTTAGATTTAATCAAATTAAAGTTAAAGATTTTATCAAAGGATTATTGTTGTCTGAATCATTTTTTACTTTAAATTATAATGTAAACAATAATTACCGTTTTGTTGAAATGTGTATTCAACGAGTTTTAGGCAGAGATGTTTATAATGAAAGAGAAAAATTAGCTTTCTCTATTATAATTGCTTCTAAAGGGTTGGAATGCTTCTTTGATACTTTATTAGATAGTGATGAATATGCAGAAAATTTTGGTGACAATACAGTTCCATATCAAAGAAGACGTGTTATTGCACAAAGAAGTAAAGGTGAAATGCCTTTTAATTTAAAAACTCCTCGTATGGGTAAAGAATTTTCAATGAAACAAGGTATGCCACAATTACTATGGGTTGGACCAGTAAGAAAATTCAGACCTCAAGAACAACAACCAAAAGCAGGTGATCCAGCTTTATTCTTAAATATGGTCAATGAAGTTTCTTCATTATCAATACTAGCTTAAACATCTTAAACAATTAATTCAATTATAAGAATAGGCATGATTGTATAATATCTAACATTTAGACAATTCTAATATACAAGAATTGTCTCAAAAATAATATTTATTCATTTTATCAAAAAATACATATATTACATATATATTGTATTTATATACATATTTTGATCTTATGTAATCTTTGTTGTGATTTTTTAGCATTTGAGCTTCAACTACCTAATTTAAAAGCATCTACAAATAATCCATAAATAATTCCTACTCGAATGCAATTAAAAGTATGTACAATCATAAACGTGTAATTGTTTTTCATATATTTGTATATATTTTTACTAATAATTTCATTAGAAGCTACTATTATAGATCCTGATATTATTCCCCAATCGCCTGTTTGTGATGGAAGAGTCGAAAAAACTGTAGACAAAAAAAACCTAAAAACAAAGCTGTTAATTGAATTAATATATTATTGAAATCTTGTTTGAACATTTTTGGTTATTTAACTATTTAACTAATATTATATTTATTTGATCTGTATATAAAGTAAATTCTATACAGATCAAATATTTTGATTAATTTATTTTTTTATATTAGAATCTTTATTATATCAGAATAATTTAGATATCTTCTTCGCTTAAGTTTTTAATTATATATTGAAATGGTTCAACGATCCAATTTATTACATCAATATTTTGTGATTTTATTTCTTCTTCTGTTACTTCTTGTAAAAGGTTAATACTTCTAATAGTAGGCGCAATAGGAACATTCAGTGAATTATACACATCTCTTAGTCCATCTAATACCCGTTCTTTTAAAATATTAGTATCTGCTGCAACTATTGCATAACTCACATATCTTAAATAATATTCAATATCTCGTAAGCAAGCAGCATATCTTCTAGTTGTATAGGAATTTCCACCAGGTCTTAAAAGTTCAGGTTGTTCTTCATATAATCGCGCAGCAGCTTCTTTAATTATTTTAGAAGCCTGGCAGTTAATAATTTCTATAACTTTAATTCTATTTGAAGCACTAATGAAATAATTATTTAATTCTTCTATTGCTATATTATCTAAATATTTTCCTGTTAAATCATATCGATTTAAAATTGTAGTAATAGCGTCTTGCATTACTTATATCTCCTATCAAGTTAAACTAAAATAGATATTATAATTGATTTTACTTATTTTTATATATTTATGTGTTTTATTACTATGCTTCGTGGTAGAAAGTTTAAATATAAAGTACTATAAAAATCGAATAAAAATACAGATTTCTATGGACTCTTACTATTGCTTAATTCAAATTCAGTATAAATACAAAATAGTTTGTTTTTTACTGAAAAAAAATCCTAATCTCCATAACTATCCTATCTGTTTTACATCAGATAACTATCACCTAATTTATCAATTAATACATCAACATGACTATATCAAGCTATTATCGATAGAACATATACAATACATATCTAAAGAATTATACAAAGCTAATTTATGTGTACTTTTACGTCAAACTTATATTCAAAGTTGATATTATTTGATCAGTCTTAATATGAAAATATTTATTAATTAAATAGCATTTATTCTATGATATAATTTATACTAATTCTTTGACTTTGATTTTTTGATTTTAAAATTTAAAATCATAATTACGTAAAAAAAAATAAAGCATGTAACTCAGAGGATAGAGTGTCAGATTCCGATTCTGGAAGTCGAAGGTTCAAATCCTTCCATGCTTATAATACAATTAAATTGGGCCTATTTCATTGAGTTAGTTCCAAGGAGAATTTGGATTTTTTGTTTTTTATAGTATACAATATTAATATTCATATATTTTTTAGAAAAATATATGATGGGACTGCAAGGTTTCTACATATAGTATACAATATACATTGTCATTAATATAACTTTATTACTATTAGTAAATGCTAAAAATAATATATTAACTTTATCTAGAAGATTAATTTATGCTTAAACTTTTTGAAATAAAAGATTAAGCAGTTACAGATTGTTACTAGAACTCAAATAATATAAGCCATATAGTTATTTGATATATTGAATTTGGTTGCTCTTAAATTAGTCTTAATCAAAGAATTAATTTTAAGATAAGTAAGAAATCATTACAACATCAAATCGTATTTTTTAGATTACATCTATAATATATTACTTATAATATATTATTTCTAATGTAATTAGACGATATATAGTATATTATTATGGACGTGGGTTCAATTCCCACCAGTTCCATACTTATTCTTAAATTAAGTGCAAGATCATCTATTAGTTTTATTTATTATTAATTACTATTTATAAATTAGAAATTTATATAAATTCAACACAAATATCTTATTTATCGTGTAATTTAATATATGATTTTTATATCTAACTCACATTTCAATTATGCATCATATTAATATTCATTTATGTTCTTTGCTATCTGCGCATAATATATTTTCATCTAGGCGCGATCCTCATTTTTCTGCAATAAATCAATCTTTGGTAATACGTCCGTTTATAGGGAAATTAATTAATAAATACTGGCAAGAAAGAATTTTTTTATCTGTTCCAAACATAAGCTCAGAAAAATATATAAATCAGTTAAAATTAGAAGGTATTTTAATTTATAAAAATGAACAAAAAAAATTTCTACTCGATTTTAGTAAAGCTTTGCTCTCTGGTAGAATTGAAACATCTTTAAACTCTAGTATATTAGAGTCCGATAGTAATTCATATATTTCATGTATTTGGAAAAAAGGTTTTAACTTTTCTATACCGACACAATTCATATTATCATTTTTTAATCAAAATAATTTTGTACTAAATAAACAACAAGTTACATTTTTAAAGCAATTAAAACATCAACCTCTTCCTTTATTTACGGTAACAAATAATTCAAATCAAATTGTGTTAGCAGATTCTACTGAAAATATAGCCAATAATTCTAATTTTCTAGATAAGATACACAAATGGTATTATAATAAATTCTTATTTAATGATAAGAAACAAGCTATTTACTATGGCTTATTTTTTATGCATCCCATGGATGCTCTAGAATATATTAAACATATAAAAAGCCATTATGAATTTTCAAAAGAAAAACATGAATTTCATCTTTTTTCGAGCTATTTATCTAGTTATTATAAATTGACTCGAACAAATTTAAGAAATATTCAATTTAGAATAATACCTGATCTTCAAGAGATATCAAGACTTTTATATCAATATAGGTATTATCCAAACTTGAGATTTCATAGAAATCAAATATATAGTAAAAATTCTTTTAGAGGACAACCTTTATATATTATTGAACCCTTCTTAGCATATAGGAAAATAGATAATCAAAAAAAGTTGTTAGTTTATTCTTATAATTACAGATCTAACTCAGATCATAATATTATTCAATCTGAAGCTGTTTTTACAAATTATACAACTCTAATAAAAGCTTGGCACAAATTTAAACAAAAACATACAGACTATGAAATATCAAGTAAGCCTAAAGTAACTGTATATAATCTTGAAGATTTTATTAAAGACAATGAATATAAATCTAAAATAGAAGAGAAAAATATTTTATTTATTCCTTCGCAAGCATCTTATCAATTTATAAAAAATTATCAATTTGTTAATAAGCAAAATAAGATAAAACAAATATTCTCTAATAAGTTTTTAAGTTTCAAAATACTTAGTCAGAGAATTTTTTGGTCATTAACAAGTAGACAGCCTATAAATTGGTGAAATTTATTTCTTATTACTTTATTTCCTTGAGTAATATTCAACAACCAACAGTTCATTCATTTGTAATGCAACTGATTCACGTTCGACTATAGCATTTATTTTTGCATTTAATGTTTTAGTATTTAACTCTAAATGATTAGGTATACCTACTAAAGTAGGAAAACTTAGATAACGTTTAACTAGATTTTGCGATGAATCTTTCGCTTGCACATCAATTATATCACCCGGTTTACATTGATAACTACATATAGAAACTTTTTGCTTATTAATCAAAATATGTCCATGATTCACTAATTGTCTTGCAGCCGGAAGCGTGGGCGATAGTCCTAAGCGAAAGATTACATTATCTAATCTCATTTCTAAAATTTGCAGCAATATTAGGCCAGTCGAACCAGTAACCTTCTTTGCTATCTTTATATATTTGGATAATTGTTTTTCACTTAATCCGTAATTAAATCTTAATTTTTGTTTTTCTTCTAGTCTCAATGAATATTCTGAAGGCTTACGTAATTGTTGACCGTGTTCACCTGCAGGAGAAAGTTTTTTTGATATTTTGCGTGTTAGACCAGGTAAATCACCTAATCTTCTAGATATTCTTAATCTGGGTCCTCTATAACGAGACATTTTTTAGTCCTTATCTTCAATAATATATAGATATGTTTAATTGATAAAGCTTATAAAATAAGACAGTTTATATTACCAAGTATCTAATAATGACTAGATTTTTTTAGGTGATAAAATCATAATCATATTTTTACCGTCTTTTGCAGGTGGTTGTTGAATTTCCGAGATATGACTTAAATCTTGTGCCATTTTATTTAGTAATTCAATAGCTAATTTAGTATGCTGAATTTCTCTTCCTCTGAATATTACATTAGCTTTTACTTTATCACCACCTTGTAGAAAACGGAAAGCTTGATTAATACGTACATTGTAATCATGTACATCTATTTTATATCTCATCTTTACTTCTTTGATTGTAACATTATGTTGTTTTTTCTTAGCTTCTTTAGCTTTCTTTTCTTGAGCAAATTTGTACTTACCATAATCTATTATACGACATACAGGAGGATTAGATTTTTCACTAATTAACACTAGATCTAAACCTGCATTTAATGCTATAGTTAAAGCTTCACTAGATGAGTATATACCCAATTGAGATCCAGATGTATCAATTAAACGTATCTGACTATACTTAATTCTTTCATTTATTAGTGGCTCTATTTCATTTCTTTTTCTTTCTTTTTTAGATTTATCTAACACAGATAGTCAATGGCCTATTTTTAGATTTATAAATAATGTTGTGAAATATATGCAAATTATTATAACATTACATAGATAATAACAATAAACTTGATTCTAATATAGATTTAGATTATAGAGGAAATATTTTATGAAACATACCTTATCTGTTCTTGTTGAAGATGAAGCAGGCGTTCTATCTAGAATCGCTGGATTATTTGCTAGACGTGGTTTTAATATAGAAAGTTTAGCTGTCGGCCCAGCAGAAAAAATAGGTATTTCAAGAATCACTATGATTGTTAATGGTGATAACAGAACAATAGAACAGTTAACTAAACAGCTATATAAATTAGTGAATATATTAGAAGTCCAAGATATTACAGATATACCTTCTGTAGAAAGAGAATTAGTGCTAATCAAAATTCATGCTTTATCAGATAATCGATCTGCTATATTAGAAATTGCACATATTTTTAGAGCAAAAATTGTAGATATGGCAAATGAATACCTAATTTTAGAAGTAACAGGTGATCCGGGCAAAATGGTGGCGATCGAAAATTTATTAGGACAATATGGTATTATTGAAATAGCGCGTACAGGAAGAATTGCATTAATTAGAGAATCAAATGTCAATACAGAAATACTAAGAACAAAATTAAAGAGATATTCATTATCATAATTCTAACACTACAAAATAATAATAATTTAATTATACAATCCAGTAACCAGGTTTTTCAGTAAAAGATAAACATTCAACTAAATCCCAGTCAAAATATGTATGCAGATTAGTATAATTAATATTGATATTAATTAATGTTTCTTTAGGTACGAAAAAATTATCAGTAACTTTCTTGTTATTATATATCAAATCATGCTGTTTTTGGATCATATAGTAAGTCATACAATCTTGAACATGCCTACAATTTACACATATGCACATAATAATTGGTTTAAATTGAGAAGGTTTTATATATAAATGATGATTATCTTTTATTGGGGATGGAGGGACTTGAACCCTCACGATCATTAAAAATCAACAGATTTTAAGTCTATTGTGTCTACCATTCCACCACATCCCCAAAAGTAACGCGCAATTGTTTCACTAGGCGATACCCAGATTTGAACTGGGGATAAAAGATTTGCAATCTCTTGCCTTACCACTTGGCCATATCGCCATAGCCATCACTAAAAAGTATGTTATACGAAAAATTGCACTTTGTCAATAAAATAAATTATTTACAATAATATGATCTATTGAGTAAATAAACGGCTTTTTAATATATCTTCAGCTTTAATTGTAACTAAATCATTTTTAGTTAAAATTTTATCTCCACTAATAAAAATTCTATTTGCTTGTCTCATTCTAGCTCTATCAATTGCATTACGTATGCTACGAGCATTTGCAAAATGAGGCTGTTTCATACGTCTACCTGCGTATTCTAAAAGAACTTTATCTGCTTCTGGTGCAAAGCGATATTGCTGCTCTTCTAGCATTAGTTTAGCAATCGCTAAAAGTTCTTCTGCAGTATAATCTGGAAAATTTACATGATTTGTTACTCTAGATGATAAACCTGGATTAGACTCATAAAACTTATCCATTCTATCTTTATATCCAGCAAAAATTACAACTAAATCATCTCGTTGATTTTCCATGACTTGTAACAAAATCTCTATTGCTTCTGCTCCATAGTCTCTTTCATTATCCGGTTTATAAAGATAATAAGCCTCATCAATAAATAATACTCCTCCCATAGCTTGCTTAAGAACTTCTTTAGTTTTTGGAGCTGTATGACCAATATATTGACCTACAAGATCATCTCTCGTAACAGTCATTAAATTACTTCTTCTAATGTAACCTAATCTATTTAAAATATCAGCCATCTTCATAGCAACAGTTGTTTTGCCTGTTCCAGGACTTCCTGTAAAAGACATATGTAATCCAGGACTACCAGATACTAAGCCCAAATTATTTCTAAGTCTATCAACTAATAATAATGCTGCTATCTCTTTAATCCTTGTTTTAACTGGTTGAAGACCAACTAATTCTTGTTGTAATTCATCCAAAACTTCCTGTATTTGAGTTTTATTATATTCTTCTTGCAAATTTACTAAAGTATTATCAATCATATTTTTAATCTCTTTATAAATTATTTCATTTATTAAATACAACATTTAATAGTGTAACAAGAGATTAATTATAGTAATATCTTGTTACACCATTTTAACTTATATTAGTATCTAGAACCTTCTGGTTTAGCCGTTGCATAGCTACGGAAGCTATATCTTTGATTTCTACCAATATCTTCTGTTCTAACTAATTCAAATCCTGGTTCATAAGCTGGTCTATTTACAATAAAAGATAATACGCAACTTTCTGTCCCTCGAGTATTATCAAATGCATTAAGCTTGATATATAAATTCGGATACTGTTTACGACAACTGTTAATTTCAAATAGCACAGTTGCTGCATCTTTCAGATCAAATAATGGTAATCCCCACAATTCCCAATAATTATTACGTGGATGTGGATCTTCAGTATATTCAATACTAACAGACCATTTTTGCGAAATTGCATATTCGATCTGTTTATTAATTTGATCATCTGTTAAATCTGGAAGGAAAGAAAAAGTTCCTTGTGTTAATCTCACTATTGAGTACTCCTTATAATCTTTTTGTATCTCTTAAGAACATTAATATTTTATTTTCACATTTATGAAAATAAATTTGATCACAAGATCAAGAATAGATAGATATTATACATTCGCTGTTGGAGTTTCGACAAAATCAGCTGTATCTGTAGAAGTATAATTAAAAGTAATATCTTTCCATAGGTCTAAAGCAGTTTGTAAAGGTCCACATGTTTTAGCAGCATCTCGTAAAATTTGTGGGCCTTCTGCTACATAATCACGACCTTCATTACGGGCTAGAACCATCGCCTCTAACGCAACACGATTAGCTGTTGCACCTGCTTGGATACCATCTGGATGACCAATTGTACCTCCTCCAAATTGAAGAACAACATCATTCCCCAAGTAATCTAGTAATTGATGCATTTGTCCACAGTGAATACCACCTGAAGCAACTGGTGTAACCTTACGTAAAGATGCCCAATCCTGCTCAAAAAATATACCCTGCGGTAAATTAACTTCTAAATGTGTTTGTAATAAAGTATTATAGAAACCTCTAATCATTAATGGATCACCTTCTAACTTACCAACTACAGTACCTGCATGGATATGATCTACACCAGACATACGCATCCATTTACAGATAACACGGAAATTCATGCCATGAATTTTCTGACGAGAATAAGTTGAATTACCTGCACGGTGTAAATGTAAAATCATGTCATTTTTACGTGCCCATATAGCCATAGTTTGAATTGCTGTATAGCCAATAACAAGGTCAATCATAATAATGATACTTCCTAATTGTTTAGCAAATTCAGCTCTTTCATACATCTCTTCCATTGTAGCAGCTGTAACATTCATGTAATGTCCTTTGGTTTCACCAGTTGCTGCAATTGCTCTGTTCACAGCTTCCATGGAATACAGAAATCTTTCTTTCCAACGCATAAAAGGCTGAGAGTTGATATTTTCATCATCTTTCAAAAAGTCTAAACCACCTTTCAAGCCTTCGTATACAACTCTACCGTAGTTTTTTCCAGAAAGACCTAATTTCGGCTTAACTGTGGCACCCAAAAATGGACGACCAAACTTATCCATACGCTCACGCTCTACAATTAGTCCAGTAGCCGGACCTTGGAAAGTCTTTAAATAAGCAACAGGTATACGCATGTCTTCTAATCGCAGAGCTTTAACTGCTTTAAAACCAAATACATTACCAATAATTGAAGCTGTTAAATTTGCAATAGAACCTTCTTCAAATAGATCAATATCGTAAGCAATAAAAGCAAAATACTGATCTGTTGTATTTGGAACAGCATCTACTTTATAAGCTTTTGCTCTATATAAATCACAAGCTGTTAACAAGTCAGTCCATACAACAGTCCAAGTAGCTGTAGATGACTCGCCTGCAACTGCAGCAGAAGCTTCTACTGGATCAACTCCAGGTTGTGGAGTAACACGAAATAAAGCTAGTACATCAGTCTCTTTAACTACGTAATTAGGATCCCAGTATCCCATTTTTGCATATGGGATAACACCAGATTCGTAACGTTGATTTTTAATTCTTGTCCGTTCTTCTACAGATTGAGACATTTATTCCTCCTTGAATTTAAGGCAGTATCATTAGGTTTTTGGTTGGCTAGTTAATATAGAATATTTTTCTTACAATTCAATATTAACTAAGCTTCATAACATATGAAGATTGTTTTGTTGATACACTATGTTTGATTAACCTTACATATAAATTTAACATTATATATGAATCAAATAATTGCAAAATTATTTATAGTAATGATAATTTTTTTTAATATCAAAAAATATGTAATATAAAGAATCAATATAATTGAATAGCAATATTGGTAAATGTAGTATTTTTTATGCTAATATTTTTCCAATAAGAAATAAAGGAGATAAAAACATTGCATGTACTAGAAGTTATGGATGCTTCATTTAATGAAGAAGTAATAAAATCGAGTTATCCAGTTTTAGTAGATTTTTGGGCTCCTTGGTGTGGTCCATGTCGTATGGTTGCACCAGTTGTAAATCAAATAGCTCATGAATACAAAGATAAACTTAAAGTTGTTACGCTTAATACAGATAAAAATCCTAGCACAGCTGCTGAGTATGGTATAAGAAGCATACCTACACTTATAATTTTTATAGAAGGGCAACGAGTTCATACTGTAGTTGGAGCTATTCCTAAATCAACTCTTATCAGTACTTTAAATAAGCATCTTAGTAATACTAATATGCAACAATAATTTATTACAAACGACAAGGAATTTAATATTATTTTATGGTAAAAGAATGTACATTAACAGGAAAAAAATCAAATAACGGTTATACCGTATCACATTCTCATATAAGAACTAAAAAAATACAACACATAAATCTACAAACTAAAAAAATATGGTCTGATAAACAAAAAAGATGGATTAAAATAAAAATATGTACAAAAGCAATTAAATCTTTACATAAATTAAAAGTTTAAATCTTTTTTACATAAAAATCAAATAAAAATCAATTATAAGTAGTGACAATTCAAGTAATGTATGATACTATTTATATTAGATCAAGCTATTCAATTAGAGAGTAATGGGAGAAATAATTATGGAATCACTGAACTATATTAATGACTTTAATGACTTAAATATAGATGATTTATCACTAGAAACACCTATTGGTTGGTCTTCTACATGTTTTGATGAAACAATAAATTACTATATAGATTGCAATTCAAGCTTCGTAGAAACAAAAAATGAAAATGATATTAATAATAACAATAATTAGTTAACAACTAAAAAATAGTGGTATTACCACATATTGTGTAATACCTCTTAAAAATTTCATACGGCTAGTATAGCTCAATTGGCAGAGCAGCTGATTTGTAATCAGCAGGTTATGGGTTCAAGTCCCCTTACTAGCTTTTTACACAAAAAATTAAATTACACAAACGATAAAATCTATATATTATCTTAACTTAAACCGAGATTTTGTAAAACAGGTATATTAGCAAGAAGTAAATATGCAAAACCTGATCCTCCTACAGCGCCAACTAAAAATCCTGCTGTAAACTGTCCCCATCCTTCTGTTGTTTGCAACAAATCTTTAGCATCATCTTTATCAAATGAAACATTTCCATACATAGATAAACACACAGTTAAAATAATGATTAAGCCTACCGCAGATAAGAAACCTGATAATAACGCTACATCTGTATTTCTTAAAGGACCTAATTTATCAAAAGGGCCAACTAAAAAATAACCATGTGCCATTCCAATTTCTAAGCCTCTTAATAAGGGTGATAAGCCTCTTCGATAAGCAGGTAAATTATTTAATAAACCCTTTGTAAAAGTTGAAGTACTAACAGGAGTCGATAAGTTACCTAGAAAAGGATCGTTATTATATGATTGAATGAAATCCGACATAAATCTATTCTCCAGAAGAAATAAATAATATATGAATAATATATTCATCATAGAATATATAATAAAATTTATAGTTGATTATATAAATTTAACTTATTTATATTAATAATTAGTATTTATTCATATCAATAGTTGGTAATTATATTTTATAATAATCTTATTATTATATATTGCCTCAATTATTTTAATAAATCTATATATCGCTAATTACTTAAAAAGGAGTTTTACTGATATTTATGAATATTTTGATTAGTTATCTATTATTTACAACCGTATTCACTGGATTGGCATTAAGCTTGTATTTTAGTCTACAATTCATTAAATTAATTTAAAATTATAAATGAATAAATAAAGTATATGTTTACATATACTTTTGATAAATAACAACTATGAATTAAACTAACTTTTATATTTAAAAACTAGATTTGTACACTATGGCTCAAATTAAAACAGATAAGATATTAGGATCTCGACGAATCAGCAATTATTTTTGGGCTACAATCATTTTGCTAGGTGGGTTAAGCTTTTTTTTAGTCGGTTTATCTAGTTATTTAAAAATCGAACTATTGCCTTTTACAAAATCGACTGATTTGTTATTTTTACCTCAAGGCATCATTATGACATTCTATGGTACAGCTGCTATATTAATTAGTTTATTTTTATGGCTTACAATTATATGGAATATAGGCTCAGGCTATAACGAATTTAATCGTGATATTGGTTTGGTAACTATATATAGATTAGGTTTTCCTGGTAAAAACCGTCTTATAAAGTTAAGATATAAAATACATGATATTTATTCAATTAAAGTTCAAATACAAGAAGGGCTAACACCTAAAAGAGAAATTTATTTAAAAACTAAAGATAAGAGAGAAATACCTTTGACACAAGTTGGACAACCTATGTCTTTAGCACAAATAGAAGAAAGAGCAGCATTCTTAGCAAAATTTTTAGGCGTTATACTTGAAGGTATAAGATAGATATTTGTAAAATAAACTTTTAACTATAAAATTAAAATATGTGCTATTATTAGTCTAATAGCGGGTATAGTTTAGTGGTAAAACCTTAGCCTTCCAAGCTAATGATGCGGGTTCGATTCCCGCTACCCGCTTTTGTAAACAATTTCATACTAAATATTGCATCTGGCTGGATTCGAACCAGCGACGTCCATAATAGGATGGCGGATTATTAGAGTCGATTTCTGTAAAAACCTCTCTTACAAAACCGTACTTGAAATTTTCATTTCATACGGCTACTATCTATTAGTTTGTTTTAACAATTCTATATATAAAGCACTGATTTTAATATTATTCAAATAATCTATAAATAATCGATCATTCCAATGATGATATAATTTAACTTTTGAATTTTTTCCATATTTTTTCTTGTACCAAAAATACAGCATATCAGAAAATAAAGTATATAGTTTTTTAACTAACTTAAAAGAAATGAAACTATTAAAAACTTCAAAAAATATAGAAAATAAATTGAAAAAATTTGTTATAAATTGATTCAATTGCATATGAATGTTAATACGTAAGCGTTTTAATGAGTCTTTAATATATAATAAATTTTTACACGAACATATCATATAATGATATATTTTTTTATTTAATTCTAAATTCCAATATATATTGGATATTAATAATTGACGTGTTTTTTTTAAAATCCAATAAAAATCATAAGTTTCATATACTACATCTTGTTTTTTCTTATTCTTATTAATATATAAATTTATATCACTATATATAGATAAGAATATAATATGTAAATTATTAATAAAATCACTAGAATGTACGTTATTTAAATTAAATAATCCATAGTTAATCAAAATATAATGAACTAACATTTGTATTTTTTTGAACTTAAATGTTTTTTGTGCTATAGATATAGACTTCATATTTAACCATTCAATCCCATCGAAACATATACAAGATATGAGATTATATATTCTATAATTACAAGATATACTTTCTCTAGCTTCCAAGAAAAATGAGTAACTAGATGTTGTACAGTATTCACTGATATGTTGTATTTTTAACCATTCAATTATTCTGGATAAAAAATATGGAGATGTTTGGATTTTTTTTTTACATATTTAATATTAATATATTTAATAGGTACATAAACTTTAAAATCTATTAAATAATCATTGCAGATAATAGATTTATAATAACTATTATTATGAATAATATTTCTATTTTCTACTTGAGTAGATATACCATCACATAAATTTGTGCAAAAAATAGATCTAAATCTTGCATTCCATTCTGATTGTAGGCATAAATAAATTATATATTGTTCAATCTTATTGACTAAAGACTGAAGAGAAGCATCCATTTTATATAAATTTTTACCATCAAATAGATGACTAAAAATATGTGTTTTAGATACATCTGATATATTATAATTTTCTTTATTCCAACGTAAATACGAACTTTTTATAGATTTACATGTAGATTGAATTGCTAAAACTTTAACTTCATTAGAATTGACAAAAATATTTTGCGTTTTATATATTAAATTTTTATTACATACTTTAGAAGCTTGATATATTCTATATTTTAATATATCAACTTTTTGCTTTATTTGATTCCATGGCAAATATTTCCACTTGGTTTTTTCATCAAGTATGTAACTAGTCATTAGTGATTTATATATAAATTTCGTATAAATACATTATATTTCAATTAATAGATGTAATAAGTTTGTCTTGCATAAAGCTTAAGTCTCTAATTCTAATCTCATATATATAAAATTTTTGAAATGCTTTATCCATAACTTTTTTATTACTTCTTGCTGATAAGTATTTTTTATTTGCCTTAAATTTAAATTGTAATTATCATACAACTACTTATAGTATGTTATACTTACCAGTTTCTCCGTTCCATACTTTTCATATCCGTTGTTAACTTAGGTTCCTCTTTATATACTAATTGTCACGATTAAAAATCATGCTTATATTAACCCATAATAATTAAGCTTAAGGACAAGAAATATATTATAAATAGATTTTTATAATATAGTTTTAATTAGTACTTCTTACAAGGGTTCGTTTGCCTAACCATATTAACTTTTTTAATGAGTTTGCTTTATCTACGTATAGTTAAGGCTTACGTATAAATAGATTAACTCATTAAATTTATTTATGATCTAAAATAGATGGATTCGAACCAACAAAAAAAGTATAGTTTATCTAAATCTTATTGTTGAATTTTCTGTTAAGATTTGATCTTTAGTTAGCTAACCTGAAAAATAGATGACTATAGACCGGTTAACACCTAAAAACGGGTCACACATGAGTCCGCTGCCTTCGGCCTCTCGGCCACAGATGCTTAACATATAATATTAAACTGAAACATATAAAAAATCAAGTATCTTATTTACTCATTCATATTATGGTAAGTTGCAACTGCCGAAGGAGAAATTTTATTTAGGTATCGAAAAATCCAATACTTAAATATAGTATCTAAAATGACAGGAAAAGTAGAAATAAAAACAAAGATAAAATCTCTACTTTCAGGTAAACCTAAATGTCTTAAAATTATTTCTATAATTACTTCCCATCCATGAGGAGAATGAAAACCAACAAACATATCTGTAAATAATATAATGAGGAAAGCTTTAGCTGTATCACTCAAGCTATATATTAACTCATTTAAAAATGATTTTAATATTGAAAACTGTCTTTTACTAGATATGAGTATAGAAATAAAAATAGCGATTGATAATAAATCTGCCAGAATATTGGTAATAGCACAAGAACTTTCATTAGCATAATCTATAGCTAATTCTAAGGCTTTTTCTGTCATTTTATAATTAATTAGATTTGAAGAAGGAGAATCTATTTTACCGATAAGAATTTCAAAATGCAATTTTTCTTCAAATCTTTGTAATTCGGCAAAAGCTCTTTCCTCTTGCGAATGATTGAGGAAAATGATGTGTTCATCTCTATTCCATAGATAATTAATGAAAGGCCCAAAAAGAAAACTTTTAGAAACTTGATTAATTAAAACAGGAATAATAAATAAGAAGACAACATACTTAACTGATGCAATAGTTTGATATCTAGCTACTTTAAACTCTTCTATCGCTTCAACTTCTGCATTTGGATCTAACTCTTTCTTGAATTTTTCAAAAAGTTTACTAATTGATCTAGGTATAACACCTGTTTTATCTAAAGATGACTGATTAATTTTTTTTAAATTCCAATATTTCATAATGAATTTTAATAACTATTAAATAATATAAATCAGAAATTACTATATAATTGAATTGTATAAATCCTTAAAATCATAATATTATTAAATAGATTAAAAATAAAACAAATATCATTTTTCAATTAGGATTACATATTAAATGCCATTTTTTCTTTTTCATTTAATTCTTACTATCACTTCTTTATTCTCTCACAATTGTAAAAAAACACACTCTGTAAATTATTATGCAATGGTATCTAATCTTTATTTTAAAAAAATATTAAAAGCTAATAAATTTAGCAGTACGCATGTAAAAATCAATAAATGTAATAGATACTTACTATACAAAATGCAATCTTTTAAAGAAAATTCATATAATAAACCAGAAAATTTTAATCTCAAGAAGACAGACTTATACAAATATATATGTATATTACAAAATTCAGGATGTATTAGTTCTATTACTAGATATACAATATTTTATCCTAAATATAAGCAAAGTATTTTTAATATCAATATATATCCTGTCATAAATAAAATAAATATTTTAAAATATAAAAAATTGAAAATATGTTCTAAATTTTTAGAAAAACTGTTTAAAAAGCAATTAGGATTACCCAAAAATTATTTATTAATTGACTCTATTATTAATAAAATACATGCTTGGTATGTATTACAAGGTTATCACTGGTCAAGTATTAATATATATAATAAACATAAGGCTAATGAAATGCATATCGTAATTAATGAAGGTAAAATTTATAGAATTTATCTTAAATGTAAAACTAAACAATTAAAAAAAAACATGAAATCAATAAACTGAATTTTTTTATAGTAAAACAACTTGATATTTTGCCTAGTAAAATATTGAATTTTTATAAATTAGAATCCGGTATATCTTTCTTGAAAAAAGAAGGAGTTATAAACAATTTTACTTACAAAATAATTCCTCTTTCAAAAGGATTAATTTTAGATATAAAATATAGTTTATGTACAAATGAGATAAAAGGAATTTTTAATTTAGAAAATATAGCAGAACTTGAACAAAATGCTTTTATCTTTTGGAGACAGCTCAAATATATTATACAAAGATTGCACTCTCAAAACTCAGTTAATTTGCTAAATAAGGCTCTTCTGTTAAGAATTAAAAAATCTGTTATATTAGAATTCATATATCAGTGGAATTTAATGAAATACTTACAAATTAGATTAAATAATTTATTGACCTTACCTAACATATATGTAAAATTATCACTATTAGAAAATGTGCGTAATTATATCAATAGTTATTTATCATATAGCTACCATGTTACTTATAATTATAGATTCAAATATAATTTCAGTTATATACAAATTCTTAATTCTAATTCTTTTCTTGAAGAAATATCAAATATGAAAATCATGACAGAGAGTTATAAGCTGAAATTAGAATATTTTTTTAAAAATCAACTATATATAAATCAAAAATTTTTAATACAATTGCAAAAAAAACATTTTATATCCATTTACAGATTTTCTTATAAAAATATAAAAAGATACACTTATAAATATATATTACATATATCCAAATTAATTCGAACAAAAGTATTATGCGTATTGTTAAATTTAAAATATCCACAATTGCAGAATTCTAGTAATACACAAGATTCTAATATATACCTAAATTTATTATTTTATAGTAATTTAAAAAAAATAAAGTGTATAAAATATATAATAAGTTTTTACCCATTTATAATATTTAACTATGAAAGCACAGTTAATTTGCCATCAATTATCCCCTACATAGATCAAAATCTTATATTCTTAAAATCAAGAATAAATATATTTGACATTGTCAAAAATTTAATACCTGTACAACTATTTGATAATAATTATCAATATACTAAAACACAAAAGATGTATAATTCTAAATTAATTAGTAAAGCACACTATTTATTTAGTATAAATTATAAAATATATCCACTGAAATATCTTGCCATATATTTTGTGATAAACTATGCAAGAAGTGGAGCATATAAAATATTATATTTGTCTAAGACATATGATTCGAAATTAATATATCAAAACTATAATCAGTTAGGCATTGGTATTAATTTATATCTACCATTCAAAAAAAAACCTATCATATTTCTTGAATATTTTACTCATGACATATATAAAAATATCATATATATAGGCACAAGCTTTAGTTAAATTACATTTCATAATTACATGACATACAAAAATATTTTAGATAAATTAGTAGGTAAGTGGATACACCAAAGAACCAGCTATTTTATTCATAATCAGCAAATTGATTATCATCAAGAGGAAATAAAACTAAAACAAATTGATAATATTTACATATCCACAAAAGACAATAATTCGTTATATCAATATGAATTATCGAATAAGATAAATAATCAAAAAATATACTATATATTTTCTAAGCAAGAAGAATCTGAATTTGGTAAACTACATAAAATCACAAATGACGAAATAAAATATTACAGATTTACAATCCATACACATAATTGCATAAAAATTGAATCTGTAAGAGAAAATATCTCATATAATGAATATATCTATTTGATTAATAATAGATTTAAGATTACTATCTCTATCTTAAAAAGAGGCCAAAAATATTTAGCTACATCTTTCATCTCTGAGATTAAAATATTCAACTAATTATTGCAAGAATTAAAAAGATCATATTACTCTAAATCTTTTCGATTAGGATTCCTAGAAGGATCATTTGATAAAAAACCAAAAAAGAAAAGAGATACAAAAAAGATAACAGTTGTATAAACAAAGATTTTCAAAGTAAACATAAATAATATCCTGTATAATAGTTGTATTGTGAAGATTAATGATAAGTTATTAATATTGTATATGAAAATCATATTAACTAAACAAAATATTAGAAAAGTTTAATAAGTTTATTTTATATTTAAACATATAAATTATGTATTTTATGAATTTTAATGAATATGATTTTTGATTTTTTTTTATAGTTATCTATATATCGTATTTTTCTAATATGAATAGAACTTTCAATTAACAAAGCATCTTTCTGTTTATATAAATCAAAAATTTGTTTAGCCACTTTCCCTTTTGCTAATGCTTTAATTATAATATTTGAAATATGATCTCGAAAATTATGTAAAGATATCAACATATAGCAAAAATCTTGGTGCTTTACTTTTATTAACTTAGGTTCAGTTAATAAATGAATCGTACAAATAAAAATATTCATAATATAATTGTTAATGTAATACAATTAAAAAGTTTTTTTGCTTACTTGTTCATTCTCTTGGCTTGTTGATTTATAGCTTATCTCTTTCAATTTCTTCATAACTTTGCTAAAGTATTCTTGAAAATAGTCTTCTAATCTTTCCGTTTCTTGTTCATTAATCTGTAATAAATCATAGACTTCGGCCATAGAAGTATTGAAACTATTATTACTTAATAAAACTTTAGTAAATGCCAATCTATCAGATATATTCCAACTCCATTGAAATAAACTTGTTAAGCGTCGAAAAAAGACTAGAATGACAAGAGGAATTCGAGAAATTTGAGATCTTTGTCCAGATAGTTTTTCGCATAAGCTAATAATTTCTGTAGAGTTCCAAGATTTAGAACCAACCATGGGTAAAATCTTATTTTTAGTTGCTATAGTAGATAGACTTTTAATAGCTAATTTAGCTATATCTTGAGTATCAATATATGGAACTGAACTAGAGTCATCTGCAATCCAAACTGTTTGATTATCTAATATGGGTAAAGCATACTGAACTATTAAGCCTTGAAAAAAACCAGCCAAATTAAAAATTGTATAATCAATACCTGATTGTCTTAAATAATTTGCTATGATTGTTTTCATGCGCATTAAAGGTATTTCATTATATTGCTCTGAAGCAAAAATGGAAAAGAAAATATATCTTCTCACACAAGCTTTTTGGGCAGACTTTATTAAAATACATTTACCATGAAGATCTATCTGAGTAGCACTATGAAAATCAGAAGTTCTCGCAGTAGAAGCATCTATAATTGCTGTAATACCCAATAATGTAGGTGGTATTGTTTCTGGTAATTTTAAATCGCCGTAAACTAAATCTGCACCCCATTCTTTTAAGAAAGCTGCCTTACGAAAATTTCTCACCAAACATTTGACTTGAAAACCTTCATCTAAAGCTCGCCTAACAATTTGTCTTCCTAAAGTTCCTGTTGCACCTATAACTAATAAACTCATATAATTAATGTATACCTAATGTAATTGTAAATATAGGTAGAGAGGGACTTGAACCCTCATAACTGCAAGTTGTCACATTTTGAATGTGATGCGTATACCAATTTCGCCATCTACCCTAGTATTATATATTTACATATTGAAGACTATAAAAGCAATAACTATTTAGATCTATTAATATAAACTTATATGAACTTATCACAAAGCTTTTTACTTAATCGATATATTCAATCACCACGAACTTGGTTGCATAGATTAAACTCAAATAATAAAATTTATTTTTTATTCTTCTATTTATCTATCTTTCCATATACTGATGTCAAATATATGACTTATAGTATAATATTTTATACTATTTTATTCTTATATTTAAAACACATAGATAAAAACTATAAGATATTCATCTTGCGTATTGTATATAAAGTTTGCATATTCACTTTAGCCATATCGTGCTTGAGTAAATTACTATTGAGTGTTAATATATTTCGACTAAAATATATTAGCGATTTTTTTCTAAATCTAATGTCTATTTGTACTAGAAATATATTATATATAAGATCAGTTTTGATTTTGACACATTATTTTTGCACTGTTCATATAACATTTATGACTACTACATATGAAGATATCATTTTTGCTTTTATTCCATTATTCACGCAATATCAAAACAATATAATAAAAAAAGTTGCTTTTATTTCTATTTTTGCATTGCAAGCTATAGAAAATACTCTCATAAAAATATATAGTATATTAATCACTATAAAAATGAAGCAATTTACGAAAGTTTTTAAATTTCAATATTATATATATATTTATTTAATATTAAAATTTATTCAAGATATCTATAATGATATTTATAGAATATCTACTGTATTCTATGTTAGAGAATTAAATCATAAAATGTCATACTTTACTTATATATATTAACAATACAAACAATTTTGACTTATAAAATATGTAATTTTATAAACTATAAATTATAAATACTTAGGGAAAGAATTAAAATACTGATATATATAATTATATGACTATAAATAATTTCATAAATCAACCATATAAGTATGGATTTCATACAAATATTCAATCTGATAGCTTACCACCGGGTTTAAATCAAAAAATTGTTGAAACTATATCAATAAAAAAAAATGAACCTAAATACTTAAAACAATTTCGTATAAATGCCTACAAAAAATGGCAAAAAATGAACGAGCCTCAATGGGGAAAATTAAAGTATAAACAAATAGAATATGATCAAATAACTTATTACTCTTCACCTAAATACAAGAAAAGTCTTCAAAACTTAGACGAGGTTGACCCAGAAATATTAGATACATTTAATAAATTAGGAATACCTTTAAATGAACAAAAAAAATTAACTAATGTTGCTGTAGATGCTATATTTGACAGTACATCTATAGCTACAACATTCCAAAAAGAACTTGGTGAAGTTGGTATTATTTTTTGTTCCATTACTGAAGCTGTAAATAAATATCCAGATCTAGTAAAAAAGTACTTAGGATCTGTTGTTCCTATTGGTGATAATTATTTTGCCGCATTAAATTCCGCTGTATTTAGCGATGGTTCATTCTGCTATATTCCTCCTAATACACATTGTCCTTTAGAACTTTCTACATACTTTCGAATTAATAATAAGGAAGCTGGACAATTTGAAAGAACACTTATTATTGCAGATGAAAATAGTTATGTAAGTTATCTTGAAGGATGTACAGCACCGCAATTCAGTAATAATCAACTACATGCTGCTGTTGTAGAATTAATAGCTCTTAAAAATGCTACTATAAAATACTCAACTGTACAAAACTGGTATTCTGGTAATTCTGAAGGAGAAGGAGGAATTTATAATTTCGTTACAAAGAGAGGATTATGTGCAGGAGATGATTCTAAAATTTTGTGGACACAAATAGAAACAGGTTCTGCTATTACTTGGAAATATCCAAGCTGTATTTTAACGGGATCAAACACTATTGGAGAATTCTCGTCTGTAGCATTAACTAATAATTACCAACAAGCAGATACAGGAAGTAAAATGATCCATATTGGAGTTAATACAAAAAGCAAAATTATATCGAAAGGAATTTCTGCAGGTCATTCTATTAATACTTATAGAGGGTTAGTGAAAATTGGGCCTAAAGCCACATATGCACGAAATTACTCTCAGTGCGACTCTTTAATATTAGGAAAATCATGTCAAGCTAATACATTTCCTTATATTCAGGTGAGAAATCCTTCTGCAAGAATAGAACATGAAGCTTCAGCTTCAAGAATTGGAGAAGAACAAATATTTTACTTTTTACAAAGAGGAATTGATATTGAAGAAGCTATCAGCTTAATGATAAGTGGTTTTTGTAAAGACGTATTGCAAGAACTACCTATGGAATTTGCTATGGAAGCAGATAGATTATTAAACCTCAAATTAGAAGGAACTGTTGGATAAACAATTAAATTAAATGACAAATTTTAATATGCTAAAAATTGAGAATTTACAAGCTACAATCAACAATAAAGATATACTTTTAAAAGGTATTAATTTATCGATAAATAAGGGAGAAGTACATGCAATAATGGGAAAAAACGGTTCAGGTAAAAGTACTTTGGCAAAAGTAATTGCTGGACACCCTAAATATAATGTCATAGAAGGCAAAATTTTGTTAAATCAACAAGATATAACTTATGAAGAAGCTACTATGAGATCTCATAGAGGTATTTTTCTTGCTTTTCAATATCCAGTAGAAATACCTGGTGTAAATAATATAGATTTTCTAAGATTGGCATATAATTCCAATAGAAAGGCTAATCAAGATGAAGAATTAGATCCTTTATCGTTTTTTGAACTAATTAGTACAAAAAGTAAAAAAATTGAAATGCAATCACATTTTTTAAACAGAAATGTCAACGAAGGATTTTCAGGCGGAGAAAAGAAAAAAAATGAAATTTTGCAAATGAATTTGTTAAATAGTCAGTTGGCCATATTAGATGAAATTGATTCCGGACTTGACATAGATGCACTAAAAATTATCGCAGAAGAAATTAACAGATTTAAAACAAAATGTAATTCAATTCTTATAATTACACACTACCAAAGATTACTAGAGTATATTGTTCCTGATTATATACATATAATGGAACAAGGACGGATAGTGTATACAGGTAATTCAGAAATAGCAGGTAAGCTAGAAAAATATGGTTATGAATATGTAAATAGAATATAGAATATATCAAACCAATAAATAAATTATCTTATTCTAATAAAATTAACAATTGAATTAGGATATTTGATTAATGCATATCAAAATATCCTAAGTATTTAAATCTTTTATATATTACTTTTAATCAAAACTAGACTGAAAAAGCTTGTTTAACATCTTCAATTGATTGTTTTAATAACTCTTCTGCCTCTGCACTTAATTTTTTGGTAGTACGTATACTCTCTCCAAATTCAGGCTTAGAATTACGTAAATCTTCTCTTAAAGCCTCAATAAACTCTTGTACTTGCGATAAATTAATATCATCTAAATAACCGTTAATACCTGTATATATAATAGCGGTTTGTTCTTCAACCGGAATAGGAGAATTCTGTGCTTGCTTTAAAATTTCTCTTAAACGCTGTCCACGAGATAATTGATTTTGGGTTGCTTTATCTAAATCAGAAGCAAACTGAGAAAATGCTTCTAATTCTGCAAACTGAGCTAATTCTAACTTTAATTTACCTGCAACTTGTTTCATAGCTTTAATTTGAGCTGCAGAACCTACGCGAGATACAGAAATTCCAACATTGATTGCTGGTCGAATACCTGAATTAAATAAATCTCCAGAAAGAAAGATTTGACCATCTGTAATAGATATAACATTTGTAGGAATGTACGCAGAGACATCGCCTGCTTGTGTTTCGATAATAGGTAATGCAGTCATACTACCACCACCTAATTCACTATTAAGTTTAGCTGCCCTTTCTAATAATCTAGAATGTAAATAAAATACATCTCCTGGATAAGCTTCGCGACCTGGAGGTCTACGAAGCAATAAAGACATTTGGCGATAAGCTTGTGCCTGTTTAGTTAAATCATCATACACAACTAAAGTTGCTTTTCCTTTATACATAAAATATTCTGCTAAAGCAGCTCCCGTATAAGGAGCAATATACTGCAGTGTAGCTGGGTCATCAGCATTAGATGCTACAACTATTGTATAGTCTAAAGCACTTTCATCTTGTAAAGTAGATACTACTTGAGCAACTGATGAAGCTTTTTGACCGATAGCTACATAAATACAGACAACATCTTGACCTTTTTGATTGATGATTGTATCCAAAGCCACTGCAGTTTTACCAGTTTGTCTATCACCAATAATTAATTCTCTTTGTCCTCGCCCTATAGGAATCATGGAATCAATGGCTGTAATACCTGTTTGTAGAGGTTCACAAACTGACTGTCTTCCGATAATACCTGGTGCATAAGATTCAATTAATCTTGTTCCTGAAGAATTTGGTAAACCTTTTGCGTCAATCGGTCTTGCTAATGGATCCACAACTCTACCAAGAAAGGCATCACCAACTGGTATTTGAGCAATTTTGCCAGTTGCTTTTACAGAACTGCCTTCTAATATATTTCGTCCTTCACCCATTAAAACTACACCAACATTGTCACTCTCTAAATTAAGAGCTATACCAATCGTCTGATCTTCAAATTCAAGTAACTCACCAGCCATAACCTCATCTAAACCATATACTCTTGCAATACCATCTCCAACCTGCAAAACAGTACCTATATTAGCTACTTGAATCTCTTGCTCATACTTATCAATTTGCTGACGTATGACATTACTTATTTCATCTGGTCTGATATTTAACATATTAAAGTTATGAATTATTATTTATAATAGATCTTTTTTAAGAGACTGCATTTAAATAAGCACTTATATGCTTTAGTCTTCCATATAAACTTGTATCAATAGTTTTAGATCCTATTTTTATAATAAAACCAGCTATTAACATAGGTTTTATTGTAATTACAAGTTTTACTGTTTTACTATTAGTCATATCTTTTATTTTATTTATTAATGCGCTTTGTTGTACATCTGTTAAAAGTACTGGAGTTAGTACTTCTGCTATTACTGTTGACTGCAATTGATATACTAACTCTAAATATTTACTAATAATCACATCTAGTAATGCAATTCTACGCCTGTCTATAAGGACAAGTAAGAACCTAATAACCAGACTATGCACTTGATTTGTAAATAAACTACTTACAACATTTTTTTTTATCTCGGTTGTAATTAAAGGGTTATAAAAAAATGTTTTCAGCTCTTGTGATTGATTTAAAATCTCAGATATTAAAGATAAATCTTGATTGATCTGATCTAATGCAGAAGCACTAGATGCTGATTCTACAAGGGCCTCTGCATAAGGCAGAGCTATCTTCGACATAAATCCTTGACTGCTCATAGATAACCTCCTAATTGAGCAATATTATTATCAATAATTCTAGTCTGAATATTTGGAGTGATTTGATCTTGTAATTGCATAGTTACTCTTTTTATTGCTAACGATGTAACTTGAAGCTGAATTTGTTGTTTAATTTGGACTTCAGCTGTTGCAATACTAGCTTTACTAGCAGATATTAACTTGTCTACATCTGCTTTTCCTTGATCTAATATAGACTGCCTAACTTTTTGAGCAGTTGTCTCTGCTTCTTTTATGATTTGAGCAATAACCATTTGAGTTTGAGCTAATTGCTTCTCTGATTCACTTAATCTTGAATTGGCTTGCTTTAGACGTTCTTCTGATTCCTGTATAGCCAACAAAACTTTTTCTTGTCTGTCAACTAGGATAGAACCTAAAAACTCTTTTAAGACATACATAAGACCTAACAATAATAATAAAATATTAATGACGTTAGCTTCTAAAAAATCTGTATTAAAACTAATACTTAGATTATAATCTGTATCGAAATTTGCAATTACACTAAAAACTTGTATACAGCTGTCCATTTTATTTATAGATCCCAATATTAAAAATCATTCAAACTAATAATAAATTTTTATAGTTCTAACGCATGTTAATCATTTAATAACTTTGATTTAATCAAATCACTTAAAGTATCAACTTGCATTTCAAGAGTTTTTAAAGCATCTTCTTTTTGAATACTTAATTGATGAAAAGCTTCAGAAACTAATTTTTCTCCATATGCCTGGGCGTCTTTTATTTTAACAGATACTATTTGTTGTGCTTGCTCCTGCGCAACTTTGATAATATCTTGAGCTTTTTTTCTTGACTCTGCTAACTGCTGCTCATATGTTTTTGTCAATTCATCAGCTTTCACTAAAGAAGCAGAAGCTGTTGTTAAACTATTACGAATATATTCATCTCTTTCATCAAGTACATTAGTTACTGGCTTATAAAAAATAAAGTTTAATATAGTGGTTAAAATAATAAACTGTAATGCCATTAAAGGTAAGGTTGCATTAAAGTCAAACAAACCTCCCTCTACTTCTGTACTTAACATTTGAAATAATAAAAATGGAAAGACAATCATTTACCTATTTATATTAATTGTAGATTGTATACTTTAAACAAAAATTTCATAATTATAACTTTATAAAACGCTTAGTTTTTTTATTCTATATATAAGGATAGAAATATAAAAACTAAGCGTGAATAGCTAATTTAACCTGTATAAGGATTTGCAAATAAAAGTGATAGTGCAACAACTAACCCATATATTGTTAAAGACTCCATAAAAGCTAAACTTAATAATAATGTACCTCGAATCTTACCCTCAACCTCTGGTTGCCTCGCAATACCCTCTACAGCATTAGCTGCAGCACTACCTTGACCAATCCCAGGTCCAATCGCAGCAAGACCTACAGCAAGACCAGCAGCTATAACTGAAGCGGCAGAAATAATAGAATCCATAAATAAAGTTATATAATCAAAATATATAGAAAATTAACAGATTTCAAATGAACTATGCTTAATTAAGCAATTAAATATAATATATTTATACCTTAAATTTAATGATCACCATGTCCCTCCATAGCTTCACCTATATAAGCAGCAGATAAAGTAGAAAAAATCAATGCTTGAATAGAGCTAGCAAATAATCCTAAAATCATAACAGGTAATGGTATAAAAATAGGAACTAATAACGTAAATACTGATACCACAAGTTCATCAGCTAAAATATTACCAAATAATCTAAAACTAAGAGATAAAGGTTTGGTAAAATCTTCCAAGATATTAATTGGTAATAATATGGGTGTTGGTTCAATATAACGCATAAAATAGCCTAAACCATTTTTACTTAAACCAGCATAAAAGTATGCAATTGAAGTTAACAAGGACAAAGCAACAGTAGTATTTATATCATTAGTTGGTGCTGCTAACTCACCTTCTGGTAAATGAATTAATTTCCAAGGAATTAAAGCACCTGCCCAATTACTGCCTAAAATAAACAAAAAAATAGTTGCAATATATGGAACCCAAGAGCGATATTCATGCTCTCCTATTTGGTTTTTTGCTATATCCTGTAAAAACTCTAATATAAACTCCATAAAGTTTTGCCATTTTCCAGGTATTTTATCAAGCTGTCTTGTTCCTATGAAAGCAATAGCTATCAATGTAACCATAACCAACCATGATACTATAAATACTTGTCCATGTACTTTATAACTACCTATTGTCCAATATAAATGTTTACCCACTTCAACAGTAGATACTGAAATAAATGAATAAATGTTTTCTAATTTTGTATAATCCATAAAAATTATAGTTTTTTTTAATAAGTAGTATAAACGATTTCAATATATTAGATTTTTATTTTAAATTAATTTAAATTAAATGTTTCATGAAAATAAAAATGCTATTATAATTAATTATATATTGATATACTCATTATTTAACCTTATTGTTAAATTTTCAAAACCTTTTCACATTATAAGAATAGAAATTTTAAATCATATCTAATGTTTCACCTAGTAAAAACCTTTGAAAACGCCTAACTTTTATGTTCTCTCCCAGCAAAGCTATATGTTGTTTAACTAAATCTTCAATGGAAATATTTTGATCCTTTATGAATGGTTGATTCATTAATGACATTTCTTTCAGCCTTGTTCCTACTCTTCCTTTAACAATTTGATCTTTCATTTCAGGGGATTTATTAAAAATATCTTCTTTTGCTGATTCAATCCTTATTTCACGATCAATAATGTTTTGCGGTATATTATTTATCGATACATAGAATATATTTTGGCAAGCAGCAATCTGCATAGCTAAATCTCTAGCTAACTGCTGAAATTCAATCCGTCTAGCTACAAAATCTGTTTCACAATTTAATTCGATCAATACCCCTATGCGAGATCCTGTATGAATGTAGCTATCTATTACACCTTCAAGTGCTAGTCTGGTTGACTTTTTATCAGCTGATACTAACCCCTTTTTACGCAAAGTTTCTGCAGCCACCACCATATCTCCATCTGCTGCTTGGAGAGCTTTTTTGCAATCCATCATACCGGCACCTGTTTTACTACGTAGTTCCTTGACAAAATGTGAAGAAATTTGTATGTTCATATTGTTCATTCCTAGTTAATTATTAAAAAATAATTAAATTACTATATAAGTTATATAAAAATTAGTTATAGCAGAATATTTACTTATTTAAAGCATAAGTTGAGCCTTCTATTATAGAGTCCGCTATTCTACTAATAATTAGTTTAATAGATCTAATAGCATCATCATTTGCTGGTATTGGAATATCTATAATCTCTGGATTACAATTAGTGTCTAATATGCAAATAATAGGAATACCTAATTTAATACATTCTTGAATTGCAGTTGTTTCACGCTTTTGATCTACAACCACTATAAAATCAGGTAATCTACTCATATTTTTAATACCATTTAGATTCTTTCTTAATTTGTCTAATTCCCTACGATTAATTGCAGCTTCTTTCTTGGGAAGCATATCAATTAATCCGGCCTGTTCGTCCATTTCTAATCTCTGCAAACGCTCGACTCGTGATTTAATTGTCATCCAATTAGTTAACATGCCACCTAACCATCTTTGATTAACGTAATAAGAATTAGAACGTATAGCCTGCTCTGCAATTACTCCTGCAGCTTGTCTTTTGGTTCCTAAAAATAAAAATTTTTTACCTTCTTGAGAAGCATCACGAATAAATTGACATGCTTCTGTTAACAACTGAGCTGTCTGTACTAAGTCTATAATATGTATACCATTCCTTTCAGTATAGATATATGGAAACATTCTAGGATTCCACCTTCTTGCCTGATGACCAAAATGAGCACCAGCTTCTAATAATTCACTTAATGAAACAATTGACATAACTTACTAAATAATAATATGGATGAAATTAAAGAAAAGACCAAAATAGAATTAATATTAATATGTAAATCATAATAACACAATGCATTCAACCAAAAGTACAATATAAATATATTTTGACTAAAAAATAATTATAAATTATTATTTCTAGAATACATATGCGCATTCCTATCATCAACAATAATATCTTCAAAATTCAAGTTTTTAGTATTTTGAGGCAAGGATAAGAGGTTTTTAGTATAAGAATATTTTTCATCTTGATAGTTCAATTGCATATTATTATAAATATTAAAACCTGTCCCAGCAGGTATTAAACGTCCTATAATCACATTCTCTTTTAAACCTCTTAACCAATCTAATTTGCATGAAATTGCAGCATCTGTTAATACTTTTGTTGTTTCTTGGAAGCTTGCTGCAGATATAAAGCTTTCTGTATTTAATGATGCTTTAGTAATACCTAATAAAATTGGATAATATAATGCTTCTTCTTTAGAAGCTAATCGCAACGCTTTATTTAACATTTCTATTTTTTGTAGCTCAATAATTTCTCCTGGTAAATGATCAGTATCGCCTCCATTTTCAATCTTTACTTTAGATGTCATTTGTCTTACAATAACTTCGATATGCTTATCAGCAATTTCTACACCTTGAGATTGATATACTAACTGCAATTCTTTCACTAAATATAACTGTAATATTAATAGACTTAATCTTGTTGCGTCATATAAATTTAAACCTTGATTTACATATTGACGAAATTTAGAATCTAAAACTACATGTGGATTAAAAAATGAATCAGATTTTTTACGCGCTTCTAAGATTTCTTCTATTCTAGGTAAACCCTGTACAATATCCCCTGTTTTTACTCTTTCAAAAATCAATGTAGCAATATTTTCACCCCTTTGAATTAAAGCCTGATTATTGACGTGAAGAAAAGAACCCTCAGATATTAAATATGGCTGCCCCAAACGAACAGTAATTTGATTATCTCTAATAGATATTACTTGTCCAGAAATATATGAAATAATATTAGTAGCAATTTCATCTCCTGCATAAATCAAATCATTTATATTTACTTTAATATTCTGATTATTATTAATAGAGAAGACCTTTGTATCTAATGAAGTGATCAACAAAATTCTTGGATTCGAAGACTTATTTTTCTGAATAGAAACTACTTGACCTTCAAGAGAAGAAAATAGCTCAGTTTGTGCCACTACAGTACCACTTTTAATATACTGATTGTTAGTAACCAATAAACGCGTTCTCGTATATAAATCTTTAGTACTCGCTATATTATTTTCATCTTTCAAAGATAATTTATCCATCGTTACAATTCTCATCCGTGAGATGGATCTATTGTTTGAATCAAGATTTAGTTGTAAAGTACATTTTAAGTTTAAACTATCTTTATTTAATTCAGCTATTAAATAGGTTTTCACAATGTCTATTCCTGATACAGACTTTACTCTTTCACCATCTCTAAAATAAATACGTTTGACTAATTTCAAGCTACATATATGACTATTAAAAGAATCTGCAGAATATTTGAATTGTATAGTTTTACTTGGAATTGAATACACTATTACTGGTCTAATTAAAGTATAACTTTGATTTTTAACATAGAAATATTCCCAATAGACTAACTTATCTGTTTTTAAGTCATTAGAAATGATTTCACCAGGTTTTAAAAAACCTCTAGATTTAGACTTATGATCATAAAACTTAGAATGCGGGTATAATATACCTGGCTTAATAATAATTTCTCTTACAATTCCTTCTTTTTGTATAATATCCACAATACCAGAACTGTTAGTAAAAATATTTTTTACTATCTCTGTTCCTTCATCTATAAGCTGGCCATGGCTGACCAAAAGTAAAGATATGTCTTTATTGATTTCATGAGTTTCTTCTCCTATCCATAAAACATATCCGCCATCAACAATATCATAATAATCTTTTTTGCTATTGAGATCTACCTTTTTATCAGACACAGATAGGTCTAAATACTTAATAATTCCTCCTGTGTTTGTGCGATAAATATTTGTAATCAATTCTGCAATGAGTTGTTGATCAACAATAGTTTGATTAGGTAAAGTTTTTAAAATAAATTTATCCTGTTGATTAGTTATTAAAAAATGGTTAGTGTATCCATTATAAAATTTGGTCAAAACGTCTATATTAATATATGTTTTAGAAGATGTAATAATTACTATATCTTGTATAAAATCTTGTTTCTTTTTCAAAATGCGGACTCTTCCTTCATAACGACTCACAAATTCAGTTTTTCCAATTAAATGATTTTCGTCTATAAAATCATTTTCAGAAATAATGAGCTGTGTATTATACGGTATACTAAAAACATGTCCAGCTAGTATCCAGATGACACCACCTTTAATAACATTTTTGAAAGTTTGTTGTTCACTTTGAATATTACTTACAGACAAATCCATCAAGTAAATACTGCCAGAAAAATCTGCTAAAACAGCTTTTTGCGCTTTTTCTGTAATAAGTCTATTACTTATAGGATATTCCGCAATAACTTGCCCACTTGTTATATATTCTAAATGTTTTACAAATAATAATGAACCTTTTACCAAAGATAAACTTGTTTGTTTTTTATTAAAATCTAACAATTTTAGTTTAATATCCTTCTCCACTAAAAAAGCATGATCACCATGACGAGTCCGCGTATCACTTAAAATAATATTACTTGGATATTCTACTTGACAGTCAGAAGAACTAATTACAGTTTGCGCCAATTCACCCGTGAAAACGCCACCTGTATGAAAAGTTCTCATAGTTAACTGAGTACCAGGTTCACCAATTGATTGAGCTGCAATAATACCTACAGCTTCACCCAGATCAACAATCCTGCCATGTGCTAAATTCCATCCATAACATGATTGACATACTGATTTTATAGATTCACATGTGATAGGCGATCTAACTAATACACTGGAAATACCTAAACTAATAATTTCATTTGCTAAATCAGGTGATATTTCCGTATTTAACTTAGCCACTAATTTAGAACCGGCTGGATTAAAAAGATCTTCTGCCAATACACGCCCAATCAAAGCCTGATGTAAAGAAACTAAAGTCTTTCTATTATCTATCATAGATTCTAATACAATACCCTTAGAAGTATTACAATCTGCCTCTCTTATAATTACATCTTGTGCAACATCTACAAGCCTACGAGTTAAGTAACCAGAATCAGCTGTACGTAGAGCCGTATCGACTAGACCTTTTCTGGCTCCATAAGAAGAAATAAAATAGTCTGTTATTGTCAGACCTTCTCTAAAATTACTTGATATGGGTAAATCAATAATTTGACCTTGTGGATCAGCCATCAAACCTCTCATACCGACTAATTGTCTGACCTGTGAAATATTAGCTCTTGCACCAGAGAATGCCATCATATATATAGAATTTAACGGATCTTTTTCTGTAAAATACTTAATAACTTGTTTTTTTAAAGTATCACTTGCGCTATTCCATGTATCAATAACTTTCTGAAAACGTTCAACAGCTGTTATTTCTCCTTTTCTATATTTAGTATCCGTATCATTTATTAAATCTATTGTCGTTTTAAGAAGATTATTTTTAGCAGGAGGGATACGTAAATCTTCTAAACTCAAAGATATTCCTGCTTTTGTTGCATATAAAAAACCTAAATCTTTCAAAGTATCTGCCATATTAGAAGCACGGGCTATACCATAATTTCTAAAAGCCCATATAATTAATTGTCTTAGTTGTGACTTGTCCACAACTTTATTTAAAAAGAATGGTTCTATAGATTTATCTTGTGTCATATATCATATATTAAAATAAAAATAATACATTATCAGACTTAAATTAAAGTAATGACTCTCTGATAGCTTTATTAAATAAAATACGCCCAGCTGTTGTACGAATATATTGGACAACCATTTGACCATCATTATCGTACTTAACTATTCTATCAGAAAATATTTTAGTTATAGTACCATCAATATTTAGCTTTGACGAAATTACCATTTGATTAGATGAATCATTAACTAGACCACTAAAACGAACCCAAACTAAGGAATGTAAAGTTATATTATTCTGCTGGTATGCCATTAATGCATCATCTAAATTAGAAAAATAATGACTAGAATCACTAATAGCAGCAGGATTATAAGTGGTTAAATAATAACAACCCAAAACCATATCTTGGCTTGGCATTAAAATGGGTTGGCCTGTTGCTGGAGATAAAAAATTATGAGGTGCTAACATAAGCAAACGAGCTTCCGCTTGTGCTTCTAAAGAAAGAGGTACATGTACCGCCATTTGATCACCATCGAAATCAGCATTAAATGCAGGACAGACTAATGGATGTAATTTTATCGCTCTACCTTCTACTAAAATAGGTTCAAATGCTTGTATACCTAATCTATGAAGAGTTGGGGCTCTATTTAATAATACTGGATGACCATATATTACTTCTTGTAATACAGTCCACACAACTACTTCGTTCCTTTGAATAATTTTTTTAGCGGCTTTAATATTATTAACTAAACCCTGTAAAATTAATCTATGAATTACAAAGGGTTGAAATAATTCCAATGCCATTTCTTTAGGTAAACCACATTGGTGCAATTTTAAGTTAGGGCCAACAACAATAACTGATCGACCAGAGTAATCAACTCGTTTTCCTAACAAATTCTGCCTAAATCTTCCTTGCTTGCCTTCAATTATATCCGAGAGAGATTTAAGGGGACGATTATTAGCACCAATAACAGTTCGACCACGACGCCCATTATCCATTAAAGAATCTACTGCTTCTTGCAACATTCTTTTTTCATTTCTAATAATTATTTCAGGAGCTAGAATAGCTTTAAGGCGAGCTAAACGATTATTACGATTAATAATTCTTCTGTAAAACTCATTTAAATCAGCCGTTGCGAATCTTCCTCCATCTAGCTGAACCATAGGCCTTAAATCAGGTGGTATAACAGGGATTACAGATAAAACCATCCATGAAGGATTTGCGCCTGTTGCAAGAAAGTTTTCTAGTAAACGCAACCTCTTCATCTTCTTATTAAACTTTGTAGATGGATTCTTAAATAATTTAGGCGGTCTTAAGGATTCTTCTCTTAAAATCTCTACAGTATTTTGTAAATTTATATTATCTAATAATTTATAGATTGCTTCTGCTCCTATACCAACTTCAATGCCAAATATATTAGAAGAATGAGAAGATAACTTCTCTTCTAAATTTCTCCATTCATAACCTTCCAGAAGCTGTTTATAATTTAACTTGTGGTAATTGCCTGGATTAATTACTACATAAGAATGGAAGTATACTATTTTTTCTAAATCTTTAACAGTTAAATCTAATGCTAAAGCAATATAGCTTGTAGTCCCTTTTAGATACCAAACATGAGTCACAGGAGCAGCTAATTCAATATATGCCATTCTATGCCTTCTAACTTTAGACTCTGTTACTTCAACTCCGCAGCGCTCGCATACAACACCCTTATAACGAAATCTTTTATATTTACCGCAATGGCACTCCCAGTCTTTTACTGGACCAAAAATTCGTTCACAAAATAGACCATCCATTTCGGGTTTTAAAGTTCTATAATTAATCGTTTCAGGTTTAGTAACTTCTCCAACAATTTGGCCGTTTGGAAGAGTTCTTTCACCCCAACTGCGGATTTTACTAGGAGAAGCTAAGCTGATTTTAACGTAGTCAAAATGATGATCAAATTTGGTCATGAATTAAAAATAAAAATCAATAAAACAAGTGGCAATTTAATAAATATATTCTCAAGCTCATCAATAACTTCTACGTTATTTTGATTGATATAAAAATTTTTACTACTGTAGCAATATTCAAAATTGATATAATTCATATTTGACTTAAATAGCACTGACCTGTTCATCAGACATCAAATCAATTTCTATGCTAGCTTTATTGCCATTATCAAGTAGTTCTAACTTATGTACAGCAATATCAAGTGCCAAAGATTGCAGTTCTCTCATAAGAACTTTAAAAGATTCAGGCGTTCCAGGTTTAGGAATAGGCTTACCTTTAACTATTGCATTCAAAGCATCATTTCTTCCTTGCATATCGTCTGACTTAACTGTCAGTAATTCCTGTAATGTATAAGCTGCTCCAAATGCTTCTAATGCCCATACTTCCATTTCTCCTAAGCGCTGACCTCCATGCTGAGCACGACCTCCCAAAGGCTGCTGTGTTACTAAAGAGTAAGGTCCTGTAGAACGCGCATGAATTTTGTCGTCTACTAGATGAACAAGCTTTAAAATATACGCTTTACCAACTGTTACAGGATTATCAAAAAATTCACCTGTTCTGCCATCGACTAACATAACTTTACCAGGATGCAAAGCATTGAATAACCAAGATTTATCATTCATTGAACTAGCTTGTTTCAATTTGTTATAAACTAAAGCACGAGAAGCTTCTGAACCATACATTTCATCAAATGGTATAATTTTGAAACGTTTACTTGAATATTCACCTGCTAAGCCAAGTAAACACTCAAATAGCTGCCCTACATTCATCCTTGATGGAACACCTAAAGGATTTAAAATAATATCCACAGGAGTACCATCCGGTAAGAAAGGCATGTCTTGCAGAGATAAAATTCTTGAGATAATACCTTTATTACCATGACGACCAGCCATTTTATCTCCCACTTGAATTTTTCGTTTCTGTGCTACATAAACTCTGATAATTTCATTCGTTCCTGGTGGAAGCTCATCTCCTTTTTGACGTTTAAAAATTTTTACATTAACAACCCTGCCTTTAGTAGCATTAGGTAATCGTAAAGAAGTATCTCGTACATCTCTTGCTTTTTCACCAAATATAGCCCTGAGTAATTTACCTTCTGGTAATTGATCAGATTCTCCTTTAGGTGTAACTTTACCTACTAGTATATCACCTGCATCTACCCAAGAACCAATTGAAATGATGCCATTTTTATCTAATAAACCAATTGAAGCTTCACTTACATTAGGAATATCTCGTGTAATTTCTTCCGAGCCTAATTTAGTTTGCCTGCATTCTAATTCATATCTTTCAATATGTATAGAAGTATACAAGTCTTCGTATACTAGACGCTCACTAATTAGAAAAGCATCTTCATAATTATAACCTTCCCAAGGCATATAAGCAACTATAATATTTCTACCTAAAGCTATTTCACCACCGTCTGTGGATGCACCATCTGCAATAGTTTGACCTATACGAATATTTTCTCCTGGCCAGACAATAGGTCTTTGATTAATACAAGTATCTTGATTAGAACGATAATATTTTTTTAACCGATAGTGAATTGTATAACCTTCTTTATTTTGTATACCAATTTTAGTTCCTGAAACGTAACTGACAGTACCATTAGTACGACTAATTATAGTCATACCCGAATCTTTTGCTATCTTAGCTTCTAAGCCTGTGCCTACAATGGACTTTTCTGGAAACAATAATGGTACTGCTTGTCTTTGCATATTTGACCCCATCAAAGCTCTATTAGCATCATCATGCTCTAAAAAAGGTATCAAAGAGGTAGCAGCAGATATGAATTGAATTGGAGAAACAGCCATATAATCTACTTGACTAATAGTTGCTGTTATAAACTCTTGCTTATACCTTACTGCAATTATTTTATCTTGTATAAAATCATTAACATCTAAACTTATATCTGCTGGAGCTATACGTAAATAATCTTCTTGGTCAGCTGTTATATAATACAGCTTATCTTTTTTTAATACTTGACCATCAGTAACTTTATAACAAGGAGTTTCTATAAAACCATATCGATTAACTTTAGCATAGATACTTAAAGAGCCTATTAGACCAGCATTAGGTCCTTCAGGCGTTTCTATTGGGCATATGCGTCCATAATGGCTTGGATGTAAATCTCTAACTGCAAAACCTGCTCTGTCTTTATTAAGACCTCCAGGACCTAGAGCACTAATTCTTCTTTTATGAGTTAACTCAGATAAAGGATTTGTCTGATCCATAAATTGAGATAACTGACTAGAGCTAAAAAATTCTCTCACTGAAGCCATTAGAGGCTTAGGATTAACTAAATTAGATAAACTTAAAGAATCAAGATCACAAATTATCATGCGCTCACGTATAATTCTCTCTAACCGATTCAAACCTATACGAACTTGATTTTGGAGTAACTCGCCAACTGAACGCACCCTTCTATTGCCCAAATGATCTATATCATCGAAAGTTCCAATATTTTGTTCTTTTATATTCAATAAATAATCTAAAGATACCAATATATCTTCTGGAGATAAGACACGAAAATGAGTAGGAACTTTTAAGTTTAACTTTTGATTAATCTTATGTCGACCTACTGCACCTAAATCATATCTTTTAGGATCGAAAAAACGTGTATACAACATTTGCTTAGCAACAGCCAAAGTAGCAGGTTCATTTGGGCGCAATTTACTATAAACAATAACTAGCGCTTCTTCTTCTGTTATTTTTTCAATATCCACATTATTGACATCTTTACTAAATTCTTTTTTGTAATAAGTTAATGATGAATTAATAAGATAATTGTATTTTGTCAATCTTTTACGAATATCTTCGTTGTTTAAACCGATAGATCTTAAAAAGATATATGCACTAACTTTATGATTTTTATCGATTTTAGCCCAAATTTGGGCTTTAGAATCTATTTCAAATTTTAACCAAGAACCACGATTTGAAATTATACTACAACTATATATTTGTTTATTATTTTTATCCAACTCTTTTTTGTAATAAACACCTGGACTTCTAACTATTTGATTAATAATTATTCTCTCTGTACCAGATATTACAAAAGTTCCTCTATTTGTCATTAATGGCAGATCACCTATAAATACAGGTCTTTTCCTATATTTCTTATTTATATCCTGAGAATTAAAAAAATACGACAAATCCTTACTAGTTGATATATTTTCTTTAATTACTTCTATATCTCTTCTAGTTAATTTTGCAGGTATATATATCTGGGCACTATATGTCTTATCTCTACTTTTGGCTTTTCTTACACTATATCTTGGAAATTTTAACTTATAATCTTTACCAAAGAATTGTAATTCTAATTTACCAGTTGGATCCACTATAATAGGAAAAGAATCTAATACTTCAGATAAACCTTCTAATAAAAAAGATTTAAAGCTTTCTTTTTGAATAGCTGCCAAATCTGGAAATATATATTTAAACATTATTTCTTGTGACATTAATAACCTCATAATTTATGAATTCACTTTTTATAAAGGCTAAAAATTTTTATTTACAATAATTTTCAATGAATATATATGCACTAATTACATTAGAATACAAATATATTCAATACATAAGAATTATAAAAGAATTTACTGAAAAAAATAATTGCATTTATATATTTAAAATATTTATATAGTCTTAATTCTAGAAATTGAGATTTTCATAGCTTTAGCAAGCATAGATTTCTTACGAGATCCTTGATTTTTATGTAATACTCCTTTCCTAACGGCCTGATCTATTTTTTTATAAACAGCCGATAGTTTTAATGTACAAACATAAGTATTATTTAGATCCATTAGCTCATCCAAACTATTAATATATTTTTTAATTAGGGTTTTGATAGCAGACTTATAACTTTTATTTTTACGTTTGTTACGTAAAGATACTTGATTTTTTTTGATGGCTGATACATTCTTAGACATAAGTATATTACTTTATAATGTTAATTCAAATAATTAAAATGTATATAACTAGTCGGTCGTAAATCTAATTGGATTATATCATTAATACATTAAAATAGACAAGAACAAATAAGCATAGAACATATAACAATAAAAGTTAAGCTAAAATTTACAGATAATATGTAGTATTTATTATATAAATATCAGTCAGACTTGATACATTAAACATAATTATGACATAATAATGAGGTAGTAGTCGTAAATTGTAATTACTAAACAAGAAATTAACATGAGTAAAAGTAAAGGAGCTCGTATAGTAATAACACTAGAATGTTGCTGCAGAAATTTAAATAATATAACTAAAAAAAAGTCAGGAATATTTAGGTATACTAGTACAAAAAATAGGAAGAATACACCTAACAGGATAGAATTAATGAAATTTTGTCCTTACTGTAACAAGCATCAAAAATTTAGAGAAATTAAATGATATTCTATAAACAGAGAAATGCACATCTTAAACCAAATGAAACAATTAATTATAAAGATATAGATTTATTACGTAAATTTATTACAGATCAAAGCAAAATTGTTTCTAGACGCTCTAATGGTTTAACAGTAAAGCAGCAAAAACAATTGGCAAAATCCATTAAAAAAGCACGTATTCTAGCATTACTACCCTTTGTAAATAAAGATTAAAAGAAAATTATAAAAATATTGAGATAACATGAATACATCTTAGTATTTTTTTACAAAGTTTTAGCCTTCTCATGTAATTCATAAGCTTTTATTAAATCTTCTGATTGCCAAAAATGATAATCTTTAGATAAGATACCACATTCATTACCTATAACAACTTCATTTACATCATTTTTCATACGTTTTAATGAATTAATCACACCTTCATAAATTAATTTATTTTTACGATATACACCTATCAACGCATCTTTTTTTAACTTACCTGACTTTACTATACAACCCGCTACGGTTCCTTTATTTATTGTAAAAGTAGTTTGAACTTCGGCTTGCCCAATTAAGATTTTATCATATTCAGGATCAACTAAATCTAACATAGAATAAGTTACATAATCAACGAGATCATAAATTAGTACAAATTTACGTAAACTTAGATTTAATTTTTCTGCTGCATTTAATATATTAGTGGAAATATTAATATTAAAAGCAATTATTAAAGCTTGAGTGCTAAAAGCTAGATCCAAATCTGTATTAGACACAACTCCTAAACTAGCAGTCAATATATTAAGCTTAATTTTTTTTTGAGAAATCTGTATAAATGAATTAATTATAGCATCAATAGTTCCTTGGGTATCGGCTTTAATGATTAAATTTAAACTTCTAGTATTAAGATTATGATTATATACTTTAGGATTTAAATTTAGTATATTTTTGGTGGTTTGAGTAATGCCAGACAAAGGAATTTGCGCAATCATTTTTTTTGCTTCTTTTTCACTATTAACTACCTGAAAATATCTTCCTGTTTGAGGAATAGAATAAAAACCTAATACTTCTAAAATAGATGAAGGCCCAGCTTGAATTAATTCATTACCTAAACTATTTATAATTTTTTTTACACGTCCATAAGAGTGGCCTGAAACTATAATATCTCCAATATGTAATGTACCACTTAAAACAATTATATTTACAACTATACCTTTAGTTTTATCTAAATATGCTTCTAAGATAGATCCTTGTACCAATTCAGTAGGATCAGCTTTTAAATTAATAAATTCTGCTAAAGAACAAATAGCTGTTAATAATTGACTAATATTCCTTTTTTGTAAAGCACTAATTTCGATAAACTGAATTTCTCCTCCCCAATCTGTACTTATAATATTATAAGTAGCTAATTCCTCTCTAACTCTAATAAGATTTAGATTTGCTTTATCAATTTTATTGATAGCTACAATAAAAGGTGTCTTTTTAGATGAGATATAATTAATTGCTTCAATAGTTTGAGGTTTTAAACCATCATCTGCAGCAATAATTAAAATTACTATATCTGTAATTTGTGCACAACGTAGTCTCATACTAGAAAAAGCTTCATGACCTGGTGTATCAATAAATATTAATTTTTGATTGGATGAATTATATGGCCAATTTACTTCATAAGCTTTTATAGATTGTGTTATTCCACCTATTTCTTTACCAGCAGCATTAGTATTTCGAATTGCATCTAATAAAGTTGTTTTACCGTGATCTACATGCCCTAAAATTGTAACTATGGGAGCTCTGTTAATACTAGTAATAGTACTAACTTGTTGTAATTTATCCGACTGATCTAGTTCTGATTGATTATTTTGGTTTTGATTGATAACTGTAAAATTATATTTTTGAGCCACTTGGGTCGCAATAGCTATATCAATAATTTGATTAACTGTTACAGAAATACCTTTTAAGAATAATCCTGTGATAATTTCTGCAGGCGGTATTTTAAGTTTTATGGACAATTCTTCAATACTTAAAGAGCTATCTATAATTACAGATTTATCTTTATTAATGTCATCTAGAGGATCCAAATTAGATAAGCGATTATTTTTTGTATGATGAATATCTTTATTCACATTCTGTTTGTGCTTACCCTTCTCTTTCTTTTTTTGTTTACCAGACTTGAAAGATCCTTCACTATTATTAGTCAAATCATCTGGAGCACTAATTATTACTTTACTTTTATTCTTTTTCTTAAAGATATGTTCTTGGTCTAAATCAACACTAAGAATCTTTTTTTTCTTTGATTTCTGTTTACCATCTTGCTTAAATGAATTTTTTAATTTATTTTCAAGCTGTACATTAAAATCTGAATTCTCAACAGAATTTCTTATGTCTGTAGGAGACTTAGGCTCTTGACTTGAATGAATATTAAAAAATTTTAAATTTTTAATAAATTTTGGATTCTCTAATAAAAAAGTATTTTCACTTTTTATAGACATACATATACTAAAATCAATAACATTACTATAACGCACTTACACATTACTCCTTGCAATAAATGAATATTAGATCAATACTTCATATTAAATAGATATTTTATTAAAAAATGCTATATACAATTTATAACTTACATAATGAAGACTACTACAATATATTTATCAAATATTATAATAGTATGCAAATAGAAATTGTATAATAAGAATCAAATATAAGGAATACTATGCCTCGCTTACAAAAAAATGATAATTTTATAGATAAGACCTTTACTGTATTAGCAGATATAATTTTAAAAATATTACCTACAACTAAAGAAGAAAAACAAGCTTTTTGTTATTACCGTGACGGTATGTCAGCTCAATCAGAAGGAGAATATGCTGAGGCTTTAGAAAATTATTATGAGGCTTTAAGACTAGAAGAAGACCCATACGACAGATCATACATAATATACAACATTGGGCTAATTTATGCAAGTAACGGTGAGCATATAAAGGCTTTGGAATATTATCACCAGTCTTTAGAATTAAATCCTAGATTACCACAAGCATTTAATAATATTGCCATTATATATCATTATCAAGGATTAAAAGCTGCTGATAAACAAGATAATAATATGTCAAAATCTATGTTTGATAAAGCGGCAGAATATTGGAAACAAGCTATTTATTTAGCACCTAATAACTACATAGAAGCTCAAAATTGGTTAAAAACGACAGGTAGACTAAATAACAAGTAAAAAACATTCTTAGTATTTTCATAATTGTTGTTAAAAACTCTCACTTCAATCTATAATTATATTATAATTGCCTCAGTCTTGATTAAAGAGGAGTTAAAGAAACTATGTTAATTTACAATCATTCAATTATCTCAAAATGCAAATGGTAAGTATTAAAAATCAAGGATGCGTAACTCAAATTATAGGACCTGTATTAGATATAGAATTTCCGAACGGACAATTGCCCAAGGTATTTAATGCATTAAAAGTTAAAGGTCCAGAAAACATAATAACTTGTGAAGTACAACAACTACTAGGAGATAATAGAGTTAGAGCTGTAGCTATGAGTTCTACTGAAGGCTTAAAAAGAGGCATAGAAGTGACTGATACTGGAGCACCTATTACAGTACCTGTTGGAATACCTACTCTAGGGAGAATTTTTAATGTATTAGGTGAACCTGTAGATAATTTAGGTGATATCCAATCTGAAGATTCATTACCAATACATAGAGCTGCGCCTTCATTTACTCAATTAGAGACTAAACCTTCTATATTTGAAACTGGTATTAAAGTTGTTGATTTATTAGCACCATATAGAAAAGGAGGCAAAATCGGATTATTTGGTGGTGCTGGTGTGGGTAAAACTGTACTTATTATGGAATTAATTAATAATATAGCAAAAGCCCATGGCGGTGTATCAGTATTTGGAGGAGTTGGAGAAAGAACTAGAGAAGGGAACGATCTATACGAGGAAATGAAAGAATCAAAAGTTATTAATGCAGATAACTTAAAAGAATCAAAAGTAGCTTTAGTATATGGACAAATGAATGAGCCACCTGGAGCAAGGATGCGAGTAGGATTGACTGCATTAACTATGGCAGAATACTTTCGAGATATTAATAAACAGGATGTATTATTATTTATAGATAATATTTTTCGATTTGTACAAGCAGGCTCTGAAGTTTCAGCATTATTAGGACGTATGCCATCTGCTGTTGGTTACCAACCAACGTTAGCTACAGAGATGGGGACTCTACAAGAGCGAATTACATCTACAACAGATGGATCAATTACATCAATACAAGCAGTATATGTTCCTGCAGATGACTTAACTGATCCAGCACCAGCTACAACATTTGCACATTTAGACGCAACAACTGTATTGTCAAGAAGCTTAGCAGCTAAAGGTATTTATCCTGCTGTAGATCCTTTAGGATCTACATCAACAATGTTGCAACCTTCTATCGTAGGATCACAGCATTATTCAACAGCACAGCAAATAAAATCAACTTTACAAAGATATAAAGAATTACAAGATATTATAGCTATCTTGGGTCTTGATGAATTATCAGAAGATGACAGATTAACTGTAGCTAGAGCAAGAAAAATAGAAAGATTTTTATCACAACCTTTCTTTGTTGCAGAAGTTTTCACAGGCTCTCCAGGAAAATATGTGTCATTAGAAGATTCTATAAAAGGCTTTAACATGATACTAGGTGGAGAACTAGATGATTTACCTGAACAGGCTTTTTATTTAGTAGGTAATATAGACGAAGCTATAAGTAAAGCAGAAAAGTTAAAATAATAATTATTATAAAAAATGACATTAAATATACGTGTTATTGCGCCTGATAGAACCGTATGGGATGCAAATGCAGAAGAAGTAATTTTACCTAGCAGCACTGGACAAGTAGGTATTTTAAAAGGACATATTCCCCTACTAACAGCAATAGATATAGGAGTAATGCGTGTACGTATTGAAAAAGAATGGCAGCCCATTATACTCCTTGGAGGTTTTGCTGAAGTTAAAGATGATAAGATCACCATTTTAGTAAATGGAGCAGAGGAAGTGTCAAAAATAGAAATAAAAGCGGCGAAAGAAAATTTAGAAAAAGCCACTAAAATATTAAATGAAGCAAGAAATGATAAGGATAAAATTGAGGCCACACAAAATTTAAGAAGAGCTCGTGCTCGTATACAAGCAGCTAATGTACTAGCTAACTAAATAAACCATTTATGAAATACAAAAATAAATCAGTAATATTACTGATTTATTTTTGTATTTTACTAGCTTAAACCAGAACAAATATAATCAAAATATACTCCCATTTCTTTTCCCGCATCTGGACCTACCAAACTAGATGTAACTTCTTTCATAGCTTGTACAGCCTGGATAGTGGCACCAATAGGCACACCTAATGAATTATATGTTTCTTTTAAACCATTTAATACACGCTCATCTAAAATAGATGGATCACCTGCTAGCATACCATAAGTAGAATAACGAAGGTAGTAGTCTAAATCACGTATACAAGCAGCGTATCTTCTTGTAGTATACATATTACCACCAGGTCGAGTAATATCTGAATATAACAAAGCTTTAGCTACAGAGTCTTTAATAATTGTTGCTGCATTAGCAGCTATAGTAGCTGAAGCTCTAACCCTTAATTCACCTGTTTGAAAATAACCTCTTAATTTATCTAATGAATTATCGTCTAAATATCTACCTTGTACATCAGCTGCATTAATTACAGAAGTAATAGCATCTTGCATAGTTATTAATTATCCTTAAAATTATTTCTGTTAATATTTCTTAATATAAGTTTTTGTTTTTACTGCATTGCACCTAATGTATAATCAAAATAAAATCCTGCCTCTGCGGAATCTTCTCCAGCAAGCAAAGAGCAAGCAACATTCTTCATAGAACGTACACCCTCAGCAACTCCAGAAATAGGAGTACCAAGAGAATTATACATTTCTTTAACCCCAACTAAACCTATTTCTTCTATTGGGGTTACATCACCAGCAACTATACCATAAGTGACTAATCTTAAATAATAATCTAAATCTCTCAAGCATGTTGCAGTCATTTCTTCCCCATAAGCATTACCACCAGGAGAGACCACATCTGGTCTCTTCTGAAATAACTGTTGACCACCTTGCTTTACAATTAATTCACGATTATCTGTTAAAATTTGTGCTATTCTTAAACGTCTTTGACCGGATAGAACAAAACTTTTGATTCTATCTAATTCTCCTGGACTTAAATACCGAGCTTCTGCATCAGCATTAACGATTGATTTAGTAATAATACTCATTAAATAAAACTCCAATAATACTATTAACATTTATATAATAAAATACAGTTCAAATCATTCTCTTTATCAAGCGACAATTGCTTTGAAAGCTTTTCTTATAAGTACAAAAGAAATATACTTAAGAAGTACTAAAGCAAGAAAGTTTACTACTATATCAAATATGATAATTTATTGATTGCCACTGCTTGATATGAAGCTAGGTATAACGATTGATTTACTTTGCTTTGTTAAACGATTATATAATTTTTCCGTATTGGGAAAATTAGCGGCCGGTAAAGTTGGAAAACGACGATAAGGTACAGTATTAATACCAAAAATCACCTCATATTCTTTGCTGTTAACTAGGGTAGATATAAAATACGCTAATCCTTGAGATGCTAAAATTTGATTGAAATATCTTATTTCAGCTTGATTATTAGGTGCTCTACCTAAAAAATGTTTTGTACCCAATTCAATAACTTTTGTATTAGGATAAGGTTGGTAAAACTCTTTAGCATATAAAGAAGAAGATCCTAACTTCTCCACTAAGCTTCGAACTGTTATTTGTCGATTAACAAATGCTTTTTCTAAGTTAAAAAATTCATCGCCTACAATAAAAGAGTTTAAATCTCTCTCAAAAATTTGACGATAAACAGCTCTTAAAATTTGAAACATACTTGCTGCATCCATTGAAGAGTCAACTGTGAAAATAACTTGTTGGTCTCTTTTTATAGTAACACCCTGCTTCATTTTTTGCATAATACTACTTTGCTTAGGAGATTTAGAGCTTAACATCAATTTTTGAAAAAATTCTGAAGATATTTTAGTATCATATTTCTGATCATTATTACTTAATCTCAACTTTCTAGCAGCTAACTCATAAGGCGTTATATACCGCTCATATGGAACAATATTATTGCCGAAAGTTTCAATATATTCAACACTATTGATCATCGCATCTATCATTTTGTAGTAACCCTGCTTATAAACTATATCAAAGTATTTGTTAATTTCTTGTCTACCATAAGTAGGTCTTCCAATTACTCGATTATGTATATACTCTATAGCCTTACATATATATAAATTATCCCAATATAACGATCTGAAAACAGATGATTTAGTTAATTTGCTAACAAATTCACGGACAGAAATTTGACGGTTTCTAAATAGATCCTCAAACTTTTTAACTGTAATTTCTTCAGCTTCATAAATAAAACGACCAAAAACCCTCAGATAGGTAGCTCGTACAACTTTTTCTAATTCTGTATTATCTTTCTGATTAGAAAGATTTAATTGAAATATTTTAGGCCCTAATGAACCAGAACTTTTAGAACGTAGGTTCGGGCTACTAATCTGGCTGTAGATAGCGGGACCGCTTCTAGGTAAGATACGTCTCGTATCTTTTCCAAAAAGAGATGACTTTTTACGTAAATTAATACGATTTTTTGCAAAAATTGCTCCAAATTGTATTAATAATGGATCGTTACCTAAACCGTAAGGATGTTGATCTGGAAGCTTAGCTTTATAATCACTGAATAAAGTTATAAACTGCGGAATTTTTCGAAAAGCTGTACTATAGTTTAGTAAGTCAATTTGGGCACCCCAATTGCAAGCTTCTTGTGCTTCTTCACCTAAGCTACGTAAATATGGAACAGTTTCTTCACCAAAGTAGTCGGAGTATTCATTACTATTAAGTAGTCTATCTATTAAGCCATCTAAGCCTCTAGATGACAAAACTCCAAAATATTTCTTGAACTCTTCTAAAGAGCTAAGCCCTCTACCTAAAAAATGTCTAAATGCTAATTCAATGACACGGCTATTAGTAAAAGGCTGAACAAATTGCTTACGATAAATATATGATTTACCCAGATAACGGATAAATTCTTTAAGTGATAAAGTACCATTCTTAACTTGCGACTCTAGATCTGTGAAATTTAATCCATATGCTTTGGAAATATCTCTTTGAAAAATTTGTCTATAGCATGCCTTAATCACCATATTTTTTTCTTCTGAAGATAAACCTGTCTTCATAACAAAACGCTGCTTTAAAATACTGGCTTGACTATATATTTGAGGTAAACGTAATCCCTGTAAATCAGTAGAACTTCTTCTACGTAATTTATCAGTTAAAGCTGATTGATCAAATTCTGAAATAATAATATCGAAGTATTCTTTTACCAACTCTTGACCTTGGGAATCTTCATTAAAAATACTTAATGCTATTTTACGCATCTCACGTAAAGCAACTATTGCAGCAGCACTAGAACACGCATTATCAATTAAATCTCTTAGACCTCTGATGTTAACAGATAAAATATTAGGATCTCCTGCAACAATGGCGTACGTCAAGTATCGTAAAAACCAATCTAAATCACGTAAAGACTTTTTCATACGATTTTTACCATAACGTACTATATTAATAGGTTTAAAACCAGCTGGCAATGAATCACTTGTACTGAAAGTAGATGATACTATTCCGAAAAAATTGTTTTGAATATCACCTGATAAGTTTTGCAGGCCTGATTGATTACTTAATTGATTTATCGATAGAAATGATGCTTGTGGTCTTTCTAAATAAGAGACTGGGGATCCTCCAACAAAGATTTTATCCGCTGCTTTAGATACTAATAGATTAGCATTTTTAGTTAAAATATCTGCTACTTCTAAACGTTTATTGCCTGATTTCAAAAAAGTAACAAGCTGATCTAATTCACCTAACTGTAGAAATCGATCTTGTTGTTCTGCTTGTACTATAGCAGATAATGAAGCTGTTCGAAAAAGCTGTGGACACACTAAAGGACTTCCACTAGTTGCTGTAACACTCATAAATTGATCTCCTAAACTAAAACTAAATACGATACTTTTGTATGGACTATTTTAAACTTGATATGAGTAACTTAATTCAAAATATGGATTATAAATTTATAAAGTTTAAGTTGACTATATTGTAGCAGGATCTATGATTACTGTATAAATTTATACTTATAATATATTTAAAATATACATCTACCTTAAATAAATATAAACTTTATAATACTTATTAGTGAATTAGTGAAAAGAAAAATATAAATATTATTTTTTATTCAAAATACTTAAAAGTAAACAACATAAAATTTTTCATTTAAACAATACTATGAATAGAAACATAAATTTTAACACAGAAATGTCTATTTTTGAACATCTAGAAGAATTGAGGCAACGTATATTTATTGCTGCTTTAATTTTTATTGTTATTACTGCAATATGCTTTACATATATGAAAAATATTTCATATATTTTACAACAACCAGCAATAGGAATAAAATTTTTACAATTGGCACCAGGAGAATATCTTTTCACCTCTATTAAAGTAGCTTTATACTCAGGATTTTTATTAAGTAGCCCTTTCATTATTTATCAGATAACTTTATTTATTTTACCTGGACTTACTAAAAAAGAAAGTAACTTTATAGTTCCTATATTGTTTATATCTATAATATTATTTTTTAGTGGTATAGTTTTTGCTTATATCATTTTAGTACCTGCGGCACTAAAATTTTTAATTAATTATGGCAACGAAATTGTAGAGCCAATATGGTCATTTGAACAATATTTCAACTTTATATTACTTCTTTTATTTAGTACAGGTATTGCATTTCAAATTCCTATTATTCAAGTAATTTTAGGGATACTAAAAATCTTCTCTTCTTCAGAAATGTATGCATATTGGAAATATATTGTTTTGGGCGCAACAGTAATTGCAGCCATTATTACACCATCAACAGATCCAATAACACAAATTATTATGTCTATAGCTATTTTAGCTTTGTATAGCAGTGGAATCATTATACTGAAAATTTTAAACAAATAAATTAAATATAATATTTAAATACAACCTGTAAAAACAGATAATAATAACTAAAATAATAAGAAAAACAATTTATGAAAAAATAATAAATATAGAATGTTATTATAAATAAATAGAGAGATATAATAATTAAAAATCCTGTTTTATGCAACATTACTCACAATTATAATCAATATTTTCATATGAATATTAAACTTACATTATTAGTTTTAATCAGTATTATAAACCTAATGATAATTCAACCGATACAAACTCTAGCATTTCCTATATATGCACAACAAGGATATGAGAACCCAAGAGAAGCTACTGGTAGAATAGTTTGTGCAAATTGTCATCTAGCACAAAAACCTATAAAAATTGAAGCACCTAAAACCGTATTACCAAACAGCATTTTTGAAGCAATTGTGAAAATACCTTATGATACCAACAATAAACAATTATTAGGAAACGGAATTAAAGGGTCTATAAATACTGGAGCCGTCATGATCTTACCTGAAGGATTTAAATTAGCTCCCAAAAATTTATTATCTGAAGAATTAAGAGAAAAAACTAAAAATGTTTATATACAACCATATAGTACAACAAAAGATAATATTTTATTAGTAGGTCCTTTAGCTGGCGAAAAAAACCAAGAAATAATTTTTCCTATTTTATCACCAGATCCAAGTAAAGATAAAAACATCCATTTTTTAAAATATCCAATTTATATAGGTGCTAACAGAGGAAGAGGACAGGTTTATCCAACCGGAGATAAATCTAATAATAACCCAATAGTCTCTTTAAACACGGGAAAAGTTACCAAAATAATATCTTTAGAAAAAGGTGGATATAAAATAGAAATTGAAAAAGACAATGGAGAAATTTATACAGAAAATATACCACAAGGATTAAATTTAATGGTATCTCAAGGTAGTCAAGTTGTTGCTAATCAAAATCTAACTGATGATCCCAATGTAGGAGGTTTTGGACAAACTGAGATAGAAATTGTTCTACAAAGCCCTTCTAGAATTAAAGGCATGATAGTCTTTTTCTTCACTGTGACAATAGCTCAAATATTTTTTGTATTAAAGAAAAAGCAATGGGAAAAAGTACAAGCAGCTGAAATCAATTTCTAAAACAAAAATAATAGATAAAAAACTAATAAGTAAGTATATATATACTTACTTATTGATAATTAATCAGCATTTGCTAGACTATACTTTTAACGGCTTCAATAATTTGCTGAGGGTAAATAACAGTAGCTTTTTCTAATTTACCATTATAAGGTGTAGGTATATCCTGAGAAGATAATCTTACTATAGGAGCATCTAAAAAATCAAAATAATTATCATTAATTTGTGCTATTATTTCAGCACCAATACCCCCCGTTTTCATACATTCCTCTACTATAATTAGTTTATGTGTCTTCATTAAGGATTGTGCAATAGAAGTTATATCTAAAGGTTTTAATGAAATCAAATCTATTACTTCTGGATTATAGCCATCATTAACAAGGTCCACTACAGCTTGCATTACATGATGACGCATTCGAGAATAAGTCAAAATAGTAACATCTAATCCATCTCTAACTAACTCAGCTTTATCCAAAGGAAGAAAATACTCATCATTTGGCAACTCATCTTTTAAATTATATAATAAAACGTGTTCAAAAAAAATTACAGGATTATTATCCCTGATAGCAGATTTCAATAAACCTTTAGCATTGTATGGTGTTGAACAAGCAACAATTTTAAGTCCTGGAATCGCTTGAAAATAAGCTTCTAATCTTTGTGAATGCTCTGCTCCTAATTGTCTACCAACACCTCCTGGTCCACGTATAACAATAGGAATTTGAAAATTGCCTCCCGAAGTGTATCGTAACATACCAGCATTGTTAGAAATTTGATTGAAGGCTAACAGTAAAAAACTCATATTCATACCTTCAACTATAGGACGTAAACCTGTAATTGCTGCTCCAATTGCCATACCCATAAAACTATTTTCAGCAATTGGAGTATCTAATACTCTTAAATCACCGTATTTAGAATGTAAATCTTTAGTAACTTTATAAGAACCTCCATAATGACCTACATCTTCTCCTAGAATAAATACAGAAGAGTCATTTTGCATTTCTTCGTCAGTAGCTTCTCTTAAAGCATCAAACATTAATACTTCAGTCATAAAATAAATAATAAATATCTAAAACTATAAATAAATAAATATATATATATATATTCATGTCACTAATCTGAAAACAAATATTTTTTCAAATCTTTGATATTGGGTTCAGGACTAGATATAGCAAATTCAACAGCTTGATCAATTTCTATCTTTACTGCTAAATTTACATCCTCAACTTCCTTCTCCGAACATAGAGAATTGTCTGAAATATAATTTTTTAAACGCTTAATAGGATCACGGGCTAACCATGCTTCTTTTTCACTAACTGATCTCAATTCATCAGGATCAGCTAAAGAATGTCCTCTAAAACGATATGTTAATGCTTCTATCAAGGTAGGACCATGACCAAATCGTGCTCTATCAACAGCTGATATCGCAACCTCACGTATAGCTAAAACATCCATACCATCTACTTCTATACCTGGTAAACCAAATGCTTCTGCTTTTTTATGTATTTCAGGAAATGAAGTAGATCTATTATGAGCCATACCAATTGCCCATTGATTATTTTCTACAACAAAAATAATAGGTAATTTCCATAGAACAGCCATATTTAAGCATTCAAAAAATTGCCCATTATTACTCGTACCATCTCCAAAAAAACAAGCTGTTACGCGCATAGGTTGGAGATCATTTAAAATTTGTTTTCGATATACACTTTGAAAAGCAGCACCTATACTAATAGGAATCCCTTCACCGATAAAAGCAAAACCACCTAAGAAATTATGGGCAGCTGAGAAGATATGCATTGAACCACCACGTCCACGACTACATCCCGTCTCTTTACCGAATAATTCTGCCATGATTAAATTAGCTGGAACACCTTTACTTAATGCATGGACATGATCTCGATATGTACTACAAACATAATCATCTTTCTGCAAAACTTTTATAACTCCAGTTGATACAGCCTCTTGACCATTATATAAATGAACAAAACCAAACATTTTGCCTCTATAATACATCTGAGCGCACATATCCTCAAAACAACGACCAAGTAACATGTCTTTATAAAGATGTAATACAATATTAGAATTTATATTATATTCGCTAGACACACTTGAAGGTAAAATAATTTTATTCTTCATTTGGGTAAATACTATAATTAATTGAAATATTAACAATACGCAATTAAATATTTCGTCAAGAAAGAAATCTTACACATATAAATATAACAAATATACAAATAATAATACATTAGGAATTTTTATATATCAATTATAGAACAACTGTAAATAGATAAATATATTGACTAATGTAGTTATAATAATTTGTCGGAATTTATATCTTATCCATATTATTTAAATAGCCATGAGCATATCACCCAAAGCCTTAACAAATATCGAGCAGGATTTATTAATTTTAGAAAACAATTTAAAAAGAATGGTAGGTGCTAAGCATCCTATACTATACGCAGCAGCTGAACATCTTTTTAAGGCTGGTGGAAAGAGAATAAGACCAACTATTATACTATTAGTAGCATTATCCACTACGCAAGCGTTACATATACTCCCGGAACATAAAAGACTTGCTGAAATCACAGAAATTATACATACAGCCAGCTTAGTACATGATGACGTCATCGATGAATGTGAAATAAGAAGAGGGGTGAATACAGTGCATAACGCATTTAGCACTAAAGTAGCTGTACTAGCAGGAGATTTTTTATTCGCTCAATCTTCTTGGTACTTAGCAAACTTAAATAATTTAGAAGTAGTTAAAACTATTTCTAAAGTCATTACTGATTTCGCAGAAGGTGAAATAAGACAAGGATTAACATGTTTTGATGAAACAATATCCATGAATAATTATATAGAAAAATCATTTTATAAAACTGCATCTTTAATAGCATCTAGTTGTAAAGCTGCTGCTATACTTAGTGACACAACAACAAATACACAAAATCAATTTTACTTATATGGAAAACACTTAGGACTAGCTTTTCAAATTGTAGATGATATTTTGGATATAGTAGGTTCTACAGTTTCACTCGGAAAACCAGCTGGATCAGATTTAAAAAATGGAAATCTCACTGCTCCACTTTTATTTGCTTTAGAAGAAAATTCAGAACTTTACAAATTAATCGCAAGGGAGTTTCAACACAATAAGGATATTGATAAAGCTATTGAAATTATTAAAAGTACTAATGGTATTCAAAAATCATATGACTTAGCACAAGAACATATGCAAGCATCAGTACAAGCTCTTAAGAAAATAGATAACCAAGTAGCACAAAAAAATTTAACATATATTAATAACTACGTTATGAATAGATTATGTTAAAAGAAATATTCTAGATTTTATTTATTAGATTAAATTAAAAAATTATAACTGTTTAACAAAAATTTAGTGAAATAATTGGACTATAAATCCAATCACATAAAATGTGTATATGTTACAGTACTTGAAATTAATCTTAATATTACAAATTAAGTATCATAAAATATATACATTTTAATTCAATAAAAATCTAAATATAAGACATAAATTTAATATATTTAGTTCACAATAGATAATCTCTTTTCTTTTCAAAATTAAGAATAATTGAAAATACATCTAATTATGGACTTGCAAATTCAAAAATAATCTAGATTATCACTTAAATCCAGGTGTACAAGAATCTAAAATAGTTTTAAATACAGAATGATCCAAAATAGCTAATTGAGATAACATTTTGCGGTTTAAAGCTATACTGCTGTTTTTTAATTGTTTTATAAATTCATTATATGTAATTCCATAAGGTCTCACTGCAGCATTAATACGTACTATCCAAAGACTTCTGTAATTACGTTTTCTATTTTTTCTACCTATATAAGCGTATTTTAAAGCTTTCAAAACTTGCTGTTTAGCTGTGCGGAATAAAATTGCATGAGAACCTCGAAAACCTTTAGCAAGTTTTAAAACTTTTTTTCGTCTTTTACGAGCAACATTGCCTCTTTTAACTCTTGTCATATAAATATGATAACTTATTAATATTAATCTATGTAAGGTACTCTAAATTTCCAGCTTGAAATATCAATTTTTTTTAAATTAACAATTTTTCTTAGTTTTTGTTTTCTCTTGGACGATTTTTTTTGCAGTAAATGGCTACGACCAGCCATACGTCTTAAAATTTTATTTTTAGATTTAAATTTAAATCTTTTAATTATTGATTTAGAAGTTCTTAATTTACACATATATTTTATAACTTAGTTAAATAATTAAAACATACAGGTTCAATGAATTACCTTAATAAAAATATTAGTAATTTAACTATACAACAATAAATGAGATCTTAGAGAACATATTTATACTAATAAAATTAAAAAAATACTACAATAGAATCATACATCTTGTAATAAATAATATTTTATTTTAAATAATTTTCTGCGTAAACTCGTAATCACACTTAATAGTAACATGCCAATAATTTTAATGAAATTAGAATTTAATTCTTCAAAGATTCTCATATTAAGATTAAATGCAATATTAGCTTCAGTAATAATAGTTTCTATTTGTATGTGATTAATAGGAGCATTATCCAATGCCTGACGATATATGCTTTTAAACTTTTTATCATCTTTGATATCATCAAAATTATAGAATGCAGTTCCATCACTACTAGATAAATTCATAGCTGTTTGTGCAATTCGTTTCAATATTTGTCCTCCCGATAAATCACCCATATATCTAGTATAAGCATGAGATATCAGCAACTCAGGTTGATTAAAGCTGATATTGGTAATTCTATCAACATAAATTTTTGTTGCTGGAGAAGGATAAATCTGCGTTTCCCAATTAGGACCATAGTAATATTCAAGATCTTTTTGTAAGCTGAGTTTACGATTTAGTTCTGGAAAATATATCGATTGAACTACATGATGATGTTTATTTATCTCGATTGCTTTTTCAAGAGCACTATAAATAAAAAATAAATTAGCTACTAATCCACGATAGGATTTTTTATCAATTACACCAACCAAAAATGATTTAACAAAACTGACATTTTCAGCCATACTATGAGCTTTTGTTGTTCCTTCACGTAATTGTTGTGCTAAATTAGTAGACATACTTATTATTCCTGATACATTATTGTTAACAAACTTATAACTAAAAGAATAATGTACTACCTCAGTATAAGTTATTTCAGATTAATAAAATATTAAATTAGAATAAAGCTTTGTAATACATAATTACATTAAATATTTTAAAAAGAAAGTTATTGTATTAATCTATATAGATTGAAAATAATTTTTCGATTTTTGAGGACTATTAATTATAGTAGCTTTTCCTGGCTGCCAATTTGCTGGACAAACTTCATCTGGGTGAGATTGTACATATTGGATAGCTTTAAGTGTTCTTATAGTTTCACTAATACTACGGCCAAAGTCTAAATTATTAACTAAAGAATATTGTATAATTCCTTGCTGATCAACAATAAATAAACCTCTTAATGCTTTACCTTCTTCTGTTAGAACATTATATGAAGCACTAATCTGTTTTGTTAAATCAGAAACTAACGGGTAATTAAGATCTCCTAAGCCTCCAATATCTCTTTCCATTTGCAACCATGCTAAATGTGAATATTCACTGTCAACAGATATACCCAAAACTTCTGTATTCAGACTTTGAATCTCTTTATATGAATCACTGAAAGCAGTGATCTCAGTTGGACAAACAAATGTGAAATCTAAAGGATAAAACAGTAATATTACATACTTACCCAAGTAATCAGACAGTGTTATTTTCTTAAACTCTTGATCATATACAGCAATAGCAGAAAAATTGGGGGCTTGTTGACCAACTCTCAAAATATTATTATTTGTTATCATTTTAATACTACACTTCCTGTTATAAAATTTAGTATTGTCTATATTATATAAAATAACAGTAATAAAACAACATAATAACATATATTAGTATGAATAACACTATGAAATTTCTAAACAATATAATAGCGGAGAATGGATTTGAACCATTGACCTTCGGGTTATGAGCCCGACGAGCTACCAGACTGCTCTACCCCGCGACTAAAAAAATATCATAATATGATATCTATCTTAATAGCAATGAATATACTGCTTTTTCAAAAAAAATTAAAATTACGCTTGTTAATATGCCATATTTTGCTCTTAATAAAAATGGCGTAACCTCATAAAATCCAATAAGACGATCTTTTATTAAAAACTCTGGACTTTTAACCCATAACTGACCATCGTACCATCCTGATTCTTCATAAAAAATAGTAGCACTAATTAATCTTTTAATAACATAAGACCACCCTAAGTATAAGCGTATAAAAACCAATAAAAAAATAGTATTAACTATTAATATATTTAGAATCAATAATTCCCAAATACTATAAGTTTTTGATCCTATATAACTTAGTAAAGGTATGCACGTAATATAAATAAGCATAAAAATAGTCAATAATTTAATAATATACTTATCTAAAGCCAAGGTAGACCAGGAGAAAAACCAAGAAGATTTTAAAGCAAAATATTCATTTAAAGGTTGTTGGTCAAAGGGGACAGGGCAGATTTTTTTAGAAATAGACATAAGTTTTTTATATCATATAAAATTTATATATATTAATCCATACTAGATGACAACACATATATTATAGTCCATCCCAAAAATAGGCATATATTAATAATAATAATAATTTGCAAATTTTTTTGTGTACTTCGTGTAAAATTTAAACCACTTGATTCATTTTTAAATCCTCCTAAAGTTGTCAATTTAGGATTGCTAATTAAAATTAATATTACTGTAACAACTCCAAGTATATACCACACAATTCTCATATAGCAATTTAGAATAAAAAAACATAAATAAGAAGAATATGATAATCATATTCTTAGTAAGTATCTATTATCAAAAAATATTTAAAACAATTAAATTTAAATAAAAATCAACTTTTCATAACGCAAAATTGTAAATATTTATTCACCTTGAACTTTCAACAAAATAAAACCTAAAAATAAACCTAATAATATAAGTACGAAACTAACAGTACCTGCAATTAAAATTTCTCCTCCCATTATATTACTCCATAACTATGTAAATAGTAAATTAATAATTAATCATTTTGAAACTAAAAACCATTTCTACCCCAAACAACTAGAGCAATTGAAAAACTAAATATTGCTAATAGTGATCCCCAACCTAAGCTAATTATATCTAACATTTGTACCATTCCTTATAATCATACTATGAATTGCACTATTTCAATTCTACAATTCATCTTAATTCTTAATTAAGATTTATTGTACCAAAGAACAAACTGAAAAATATTTTATATTCACAAATAATGTAGAATTTTTTAAGATAAAATCAAGAAATGTAAACTTTTTACAATTATCAGTAAAGTATACAATACTTAAGGTTAGTATAAAAATACTAAATAGTATAGATATATCTTAAAAATATATAAAACATCAAATAAATTATTATTCCAAGATTATGAGTACGAGTCAAAATTTATCTCAAACACCTGTAAAAGAAACTTTACTCACTCCACGATTTTATACAACAGACTTTGACGAAATGTCTAAATTAGATATTTCATCAAACATTGACGAATTTGAAGCTCTACTACAAGAATTTAGAGCAGATTACAATAGACAACATTTTATTCGAGACCAAGAATTTGAACAATCTTGGAATAATTTAGATAGTGGCACTAAAGCATTATTTGTTGAATTTTTGGAAAGATCATGCACAGCCGAGTTTTCAGGATTTTTATTATATAAAGAACTTTCAAGAAAACTGGACAAAAGTAATCCTGTAATAGCAGAATGTTTTCTGCTTATGTCAAGAGACGAAGCAAGGCATGCTGGTTTTTTAAATAAAGCTATGAGTGACTTCAATTTATCACTCGATTTAGGTTTTTTGACTAAAAGCAGAAAATATACTTTCTTTGCGCCTAAATTTATTTTTTATGCCACATATTTATCAGAAAAAATTGGCTATTGGCGATATATAACCATATATAGACATCTAGAAAAGCATCCTGAACATAGGATATATCCCATTTTTAAATTTTTTGAGAACTGGTGTCAAGATGAAAACCGTCACGGTGATTTCTTTGCAGCATTATTAAAATCACAGCCACAATTATTAAATAATTTAGAAGCAAGACTGTGGTGTCGATTCTTTTTATTAAGTGTATTTGCAACAATGTATTTAAATGACTTTCAAAGATCAAATTTTTATAAGTCTATCGGTTTAGATGCAAGACAATACGACATGCAAGTGATTAGAAAAACTAACGAAAGTGCATCAAGAATTTTTCCAGTTGCATTAAACGTTGATCAACCTAAATTTTTTCAGTATCTAGATCAATGCGCTGTAGAAAATAAGAAATTAATAGAAATAGATCAAAAATATAATAACTGGTTTATCAAAAAACTTATAAAAATGCCTATTTACATTAAATTATGCTCTTGCTTAATCAAATTATATCTATTACCAGCTATTCCTTCTGCACATGTTGTATCAACTATCAGATGATCTAATTATATGACATTTAACAATATTAAACTAATAAAAAACATAAAGCTTTATTGCCCAACCAATATAGCTTTCATTATATAAACTATAATAATAGTTATTATATATCACTTAATATATTTACTATGACTAATACAATAGATTTAAAAATGCCATCACCAACTTTTGGTGGTAGCACAGGTGGATGGCTAAGATCTGCAGAAATAGAGGAAAAATACGCTATTACTTGGACTAGCAAACAGGAGCAAATTTTTGAAATGCCTATAGGTGGGGCTGCAATAATGCGTGAAGGTAATAATCTTTTATATTTAGCAAGAAAAGAACAGTGCTTAGCATTAAGTACACAACTAAAAATGCAATTCAAAATTAAAGATTTTAAAATTTATAGAATTTTTCCAAATAGTGAAGTGCAATATTTACATCCAAAAGATGGTGTATTTCCGGAAAAAGTTAATCCTGGTAGAGTTGGTATAGGAAATATTGATCATTCAATAGGAAAGAATGAGGATCCAGTAAACAAAAAATTTACAGGAAAAGCTACATATGAATAATCTATAGATTATTTAGCAAATAACCATAGTAAGTATATCTATATATAAAATATCAATATATGCTATAAGTAAGATAATAATACAGAATTGTATTTCATAGCTTACTTATGCTATATTATATTTTTATAAATCATTAAATATTAGGAGAGGTGGTAGAGTTGGTTTATTGCGTCTGATTTGAAATCAGATGAACCATTAGGTTCCGTGGGTTCGAATCCCACCCTCTCCGTACAATTCATATAAAAGATTAATCTTTTTTCTTGTCTATAGCATGCTGAATAAATTCTATAGCTTGACTTAAATTAGCTATTTTTTCAGCATCTTCATCTGGTATATCTATTGAGAATGCATCTTCAATAGCCATTACAAGCTCAACTGTATCCAAAGAGTCAGCTCCTAAAGCAGCAAACTTAGCATCTTCTGTAACTTTATCCTTCTCTACACCCAATTGATTAGCAACTATATTTTGAACTTTATCGAAAATAGAAGATGACATAGTAACTCCTTAGTTAATAAATAGTATATACAATTATAAAAATAGCCTGTATCTATAATTATCAAGAATAAAATTACGACAAATTACGTACGTAGAACTAATCAGGAAAAATCCTCAATCTTCTATTAGGTTCTTCACCGAAGCTACGAGATCTTAAGTTATAAAAATTAATTAATTGATGTTGTAATTTACGTAAATTCACATTGCGGGAAAGTAATTCTACAGACTGTTTTTTACCATTTACTATTTTTTCTATCGCTATTCTAGTTTCTATCAAAATTCTTAGCTCTATTACTGTACTATTTTCACATATAGTATTCCAATTATAATTGGATACTTTATCAATATTAACTATCTTAGTCAAAGCACGCTTAATATTAGCAGAAGTGCTACTACATATTGTATATATTGTTATATGTCTTATTTTTGCTACCTGCTTTAGCTTTGTATTATGCTTAAAACCTGATCTTAAAGATAAGATTACATCAGCTTGTACAATATCTTTTGTAAGAATAATGGGTAAGTGCAAAGTATTGATTATCATTTCTACTTGTACACTATTAATATAGTATAAATAAACACGTATATTAGAAATATCTTTCATTATATTTTTAGAAAAACTTGGTACAGCAGATATTTCTTGTAGCTTATTAATATTTTTTTCTTGTGAATAATTGAAAGATGATTTTATATTAATTGAATGTATATTTGTGTTATGAGATTTTAAATTTTTAATACTAACTTTAGGCTCAAAACGACTTATATTAGAAATAAAAGCATTAGGTATGTATTGCTCACATTCAACAAAAATCGCACCATTAGGCATTAATTTACGCCTCTGAACCCATAAATTCACTCCTTGTAATAATTGATCAACAGCACGTCCTACTGATTCATGAACAATCCAACTATGACGATCATGAATTTCTATAGCAACTTGAAATGCAGGCGATGCTTTTCTTTCTAAAATACTTTTTTGAGAACCTCTTCTTTTTGCTTCATCGTCTCCAAGAGTAACATATTGTATACCTCCAATCAAATCAGATAGAATTGGATTTTTTATTAAACTATCCAAGTAATTACCATGTGCTGTACCAACTAACTGAACACCTCTTTCAGCTATTGTGCGAGCAGCTAAGGCTTCTAGCTCTGTCCCTATTTCGTCTATTATAATCACTTCAGGCATATGATTTTCTATAGCTTCAATCATAACTTGATGTTGTAGCTCTGGTTTTGACACCTGCATTCTTCGAGCTCTACCAATAGCAGGATGTGGTACATCACCATCACCAGCTATTTCATTAGATGTATCAATTATAACAACTCTTTTTTCCATTTCGTCTGCCAATACTCTTGCAATTTCTCTGATAACTGTAGTTTTACCAACACCTGGCTTACCTAATAACAGGATAGAAGGATATGTGTTCAGTAAATCTCTAATAATACTTATAGTACCTAAAATAGCTCTACCTACTCGACAAGTTAAACCAATCGTACTGCCCTGCCTATTCTTAATAGAACTAATTCTATGCAATGTTCTTTCAATACCAGAACGATTATCAGCACTAAAATTGCCTATACGTTTAATAGAATAATCTAAATCTTGCCAAGTGATAATTCTTTTAGATAAATACTCTGGTCCTTTAGGAAAACGTGCTTCTGGTTTTCGGCCTAAATCCATCACCACTTCAATTAATACTTTTCTTTCAGGATGAATCTGTAAAGGATGCCTAATGAAATTAGGTAAAATATCTAATAATTGGTCTAAATCATCTGCTATTAACATTGTTGGTTGATCAATGAGTAATGTTAAAAACTTATATTATTAAGTATAATGAGTAGTACTCTTAATATGTGAATAATATGTGAAAATCAAATTTATATTAAAGATCTATTAATAGTTTCCAATATTCAATGTAGTATAAGTTATACATTAAATTAAAATGTGTAATAAAAACACTTTAAAAGCAATTCTAATATTAGAATTGTTCTAAAAATATACGAAAATACTAAAAATCAATTACAATAATAAGAATAGATAGGATAGGTTAAATATTTTAACACAAATACTACAGGAGAATACATCTTGAATATGAACTTTCAAGTAAAAGATTTAAGAAAAATACTAAATTCTATCAAAGTAAATAGAATTCATCGTCTTAATATAGTGAGCAAACAATTTGAACTATTCATTAATAAGGATAACATTATTTTTAATACAAATTCTACAATTGTCAAACATAAATACTCGAATATTTCTCTAAACAATACAAATCAAATGCTAGAAGAAACAAATAATCTAGACCATACTACTATAACTAGTACTCAAGTAAACACCAAGAGTAAAGAATCAACCAGCTATTCTACAATAGTATCACCAATGGTTGGTACTTTTTATAGATCACAAGCACCAAACGAGCCTCCATTTATAGAAAAAAACGATATAGTAAATAAAAAACAAATCGTTTGTATAATTGAAGCTATGAAATTAATGAATGAAATAGAAGCTGAAGTTAATGGGAAAATTGTTGAAATACTAGTTAAAGATGGAGAAATTGTTGATTGTGGCCAAGCACTGATGAAAGTACAAACCCTATAAAAAATATATATAACTGATGAAACTTATTTATTTTGGATTTTAACTATTGTTAACAGATCTTAGGTAACAGATCTGTTATATTTATAATATAAATTAGTAATAAAAACTCAATTGTAAAAATTGCATAACTTAAGGTTCAATAGTAGAGAGATATTAAAAATAAATATGCAAAAAATATTAATATCATGAGTGTTTTATTCAATTGTCTCATTGTATTTTATTTAGAATAAACAGGAGAATCTCAATGACAATCAGCTCACAAGAGCAAGAGACAAAAAAAGTTCAAGTTACTGTAGACAAAAATCCTGTTGCTACATCATTCGAAAAGTGGGCAAAACCTGGCCATTTTTCAAGAACTTTAGCTAAAGGGCCTAAAACAACTACTTGGATCTGGAATTTACATGCAGATGCTCACGACTTTGACAGTCATACAAGTTCTCTAGAAGAAGTTTCAAGAAAAATCTTTAGCGCACACTTTGGTCAATTAGCAATTATATTTTTATGGCTCAGTGGAATGTACTTTCATGGTGCAAAATTTTCCAACTATATAGCATGGCTGAGTAATCCTACTGCGATTAAGCCAAGTGCTCAAATTGTTTGGCCTATTGTTGGTCAAGAAATTTTAAATGGAGATGTTGGAGGAGGATTTCAAGGAGTTCAAATTACATCAGGTTTCTTCCAAATATGGCGTGCTTCTGGAATAACAACAGAATTTGAGCTATACGCAACAGCCATAGGAGGCCTATTTATGGCATGTTTAATGCTCTTTGCTGGCTGGTTTCATTACCATAAAGCCGCTCCAAAATTAGAATGGTTTCAAAATGTTGAATCCATGATGAATCACCACTTAGCTGGTCTACTTGGATTAGGTTGCTTAGGTTGGGCTGGACACCAAATTCACATCTCAATCCCAATTAATAAGCTGTTAGATTCTGGTGTATCACCACAAGAATTACCTCTACCACATGAATTTTTAGTGAATAGAGAACTAGTCAGTCAACTATATCCAAGTTTTAGTAAAGGCATAATACCTTTTTTCACTTTAAATTGGAATGAATACTCTGATTTTTTAACTTTTAAAGGAGGTTTAAATCCTATAACAGGAGGTTTATGGCTAACTGATACAGCCCATCATCATTTAGCTTTAGCTGTACTATTCTTAGTAGCTGGTCACATGTATAGAACTAATTGGGGTATTGGGCATAGTATGAAAGAAATATTGGAAGCTCATAAAGGTCCATTTACCGGAGAAGGACATAAAGGTATTTATGAAATACTAACAACTTCTTGGCATGCACAACTAGCTATCAATTTAGCTATGATGGGATCATTAAGTATTATTGTAGCTCATCATATGTATGCAATGCCTCCATATCCTTATATTGCGACTGATTACCCAACACAATTATCTCTCTTTACTCATCACATGTGGATAGGTGGATTTTGTATCGTAGGAGCAGGAGCACATGCTTCAATATTTATGGTAAGAGACTATAATCCAGCACAAAATTATAATAACGTACTAGACAGAGTAATAAGACATCGAGATGCAATAATATCTCATCTAAATTGGGTATGTATATTTTTAGGATTTCATTCATTTGGTTTATATATTCATAACGATACAATGAGAGCATTAGGTAGATCACAAGATATGTTCTCAGATACGGCCATACAGTTACAACCCATATTCGCACAGTGGATACAAAACATTCATAGTCTTGCTCCAAGCAATACAAGCCCAAATGCTTTAGCGACAGCTAGCTATGCATTTGGTGGAGATGTAATTGCAGTTAATAATAAAATTGCTATGATGCCTATAAATTTAGGTACAGCAGATTTCATGGTACATCATATTCATGCATTTACTATTCATGTAACAGTACTGATATTAGTTAAGGGATTTTTGTTTTCTCGTAATTCTAGATTAATACCAGATAAGTCCAGTTTAGGTTTTCGTTTTCCTTGTGATGGTCCTGGTAGAGGTGGTACATGCCAAGTATCTGGATGGGATCATGTATTTCTAGGCCTTTTTTGGATGTATAATTCACTGTCTATAGCAATATTTCATTTTAGTTGGAAGATGCAATCTGATGTTTGGGGAAGTGTTACACCTGCAGGAACAGTATCTCATATTACAGGAGGAAACTTTGCCCAGAGTGCTATTACGATTAATGGATGGCTAAGAGACTTTCTTTGGGCCCAAGCATCGCAAGTAATTCAGTCGTACGGATCTGCATTGTCAGCATATGGACTAATTTTCTTAGGAGCTCATTTTGTATGGGCATTTAGTTTAATGTTTTTATTTAGTGGTCGTGGATACTGGCAAGAACTTATAGAATCTATTGTATGGGCCCACAATAAAGTAAAAGTAGCTCCATCTATTCAACCAAGAGCTCTAAGTATTACGCAAGGAAGAGCTGTAGGTGTAGCACATTATTTATTAGGAGGAATAGGAACCACTTGGGCTTTCTTCTTAGCAAGAATTATATCAGTAGGATAAATATTAAATCAGGAAAATAAAAAAATGGCAACAAAATTTCCAAAATTTAGCCAAGCGTTAGCACAAGATCCAACAACAAGACGAATTTGGTACGGAATAGCTACAGCACACGATTTTGAAAGCCATGATGGAATGACAGAGGAGAATTTATATCAAAAAATTTTCTCTTCTCACTTCGGTCATATAGCTATAATATTTTTATGGACATCAGGTAATTTATTTCATGTCGCCTGGCAAGGTAACTTTGAACAATGGGTAGCACAACCGATGAAAATTAAACCAATTGCTCATGCAATATGGGATCCTCATTTTGGACAACCAGCTGTAAAAGCATTTACAAAAGGCGGTGCATCATATCCAGTAGATATAACTTTCTCTGGTGTTTATCACTGGTGGTATACTATAGGAATGAGAACCAATAATGACTTATATAATGGTTCACTGTTTCTATTAATACTTTCTGCAATTATGCTTTTTGCTGGATGGCTACATTTACAACCTAAATTTAAGCCGGGCCTATCGTGGTTCAAAAACAATGAATCAAGATTAAACCACCATTTATCTGGTTTATTTGGATTAAGCTCATTAGCTTGGACAGGGCATCTAATTCATGTAGCAATTCCAGAATCTCGTGGGCAACATGTAGGATGGGATAATTTCACATATACTCTTCCACATCCAGCTGGCTTACAACCGTTTTTCACGGGCAATTGGAGTGTTTATGCCTCTGACCCAGATACATCAAATCATATATTTGGTACAAGCCAGGGAGCAGGAACAGCTATTTTAACCTTTTTAGGTGGTTTTCATCCACAAAGTCAGTCTTTATGGTTGACTGATATGGCTCATCACCATCTAGCGATTGCAATAGTATTTATAATTGCTGGACACATGTACAAAACCAATTGGGGAATTGGACACAATATTAAAGATATACTTGATGCACATCGTCCACCGAGCGGAAGATTAGGCAAAGGACATAAAGGACTATATGCAACAATAACAAATTCACTACATATGCAACTAGGATTAGCTTTAGCTTCTTTAGGTGTAATTACATCACTAGTTGCTCAGCATATGTATGCAATGCCTCCTTATGCATTTATGGCTAAAGATTTTACCACACAAGCCGCATTATATACTCACCATCAATACATAGCAGGCTTTTTAATGGTTGGTGCATTCGCACATGGTGCTATTTTTTTCATTAGAGATTATGATCCAGAAGAAAATAAAAATAATGTACTCTTTAGAATGTTAGATCATAAAGAAGCAATAATATCTCATTTAAGTTGGGTATCCTTGTTTTTAGGCTTTCATACACTAGGCTTATATATTCATAATGATACGATGATTGCTTTCGGAACACCAGAAAAACAAATACTAATCGAACCTGTATTTGCACAATGGATACAAGCAAGTTCAGGAAAAGCACTTTATGGTTTTAACACATTACTATCTTCGTCGTCTAGTATTGCAACTAAAGCAGGAAGTAGCGTATGGTTACCAGGATGGCTAGAAGCAATAAATAGCAATAAAAACTCTCTATTTTTAGCTATAGGGCCAGGTGACTTTCTAGTTCACCATGCAATTGCATTAGGCTTACATACTACGACCTTAATCCTAGTCAAAGGTGCTTTAGATGCCAGAGGTTCAAAATTAATGCCCGATAAAAAAGATTTTGGTTATAGTTTTCCTTGTGATGGTCCTGGTAGAGGTGGTACATGTGATATCTCTGCATGGGATGCATTTTATTTATCTGTGTTCTGGATGCTTAATACGATTGGATGGGTAACATTCTATTGGCATTGGAAGCATATGACAATTTGGCAAGGAAATGTAAATCAATTTAATGAATCTTCAACTTATTTAATGGGATGGCTAAGAGACTACTTATGGCTTAATTCATCTCCACTAATAAACGGTTATAATCCTTATGGTATGAATAACTTATCTGTATGGGCATGGATGTTCTTGTTTGGGCATTTAGTTTGGGCAACTGGTTTTATGTTTTTGATATCTTGGCGAGGATATTGGCAAGAACTAATAGAAACATTAGCATGGGCTCACGAAAGAACACCTCTTGCAAACTTAGTTAGATGGAAAGACAAACCCGTAGCACTGTCAATAGTACAAGCAAGACTAGTAGGATTAGTACATTTCTCTGTAGGATACATTTTGACATATGCAGCTTTTGTAATAGCATCTACATCAGGTAAGTTTGGTTAATAAAACGATAATATGTAAAAATATTTAATTCACTGCTTAGATATTAATAACTAAACAGTGAGTTTTTATTGCTATATAGATATTTTTCAGGTAAAATTAAAGGGATTTTAATCCTTAATAACCTTAATAAATATAATACAAATGGCAAAACAAAATATGATCGAAAGAGAAAAAAAAAGAAATAAACTAATTCAAAAATACTATAGAAAAAGAAAAGAAATAAAAGGTACATTAAATAATAATTTAACTTTCATAGAACAACTAGAAATACAAAGAGAACTACAAAAATTACCTAAAAACAGTACACCTTGCCGGAGAAGAAATAGATGCTGGAAAACAGGTCGAAGCCGTGGATTCTACAAAGATTTTGGATTATCAAGACACGTTTTAAGAGAAATGTCACATAATTGTTTATTACCTGGTGTCAGAAAAGCAAGCTGGTAAGATACGAATCGTGATTATATCAAAATAATATTATATTTACATAAATGCTCTAATAAAACATTTATATAAATAAAATATATATGTACATTTATATATTTATAAAATAAAATTATAATCCGAACTGATTACCTCTACGATACTGAAGATAAGCAGCAACTAATAAACCAAACAAAGTAACAGGAATCAATCCTAATACTATACCAGACAAGAGAGGTTCTACCATAATAAAAACTTGTGAAAAATAAATTGAGATAAGACAATGTTGCTAACTTTATCTAAAACCAATAGCTGCTTGCCAAACAAAAGCCAACAACAAGAAAAAGATAGGGATTACCGGTAGTATATCCACTAAGGGTCGAAAAACTGTGTAGGCTTCTGGTAATTTCGCTATTATAATCGCTGTTATCATAAAATAAACCTCTTTGTAATTAATTCATTTATTTATTTTTATTTATACAAACTGATATAAATATGCTATATACATATATAAAATAATAATTTTATATTTTTTTCTTTTAAATTTATTATGTTAATTATATTTATATAAATACTAAACTTTGAAGACTATGAAAAAAGTATATATAAAAAAAAAGTTTACAATAATAGATAAATGATGTGTCACAATATATAATTATATATTATATATAAATCTATCTTTAAGTCATGCAATTAAAATATTAAGAAATGTAAAAGGATGAAAGCTATGACAATTATTGTTCAACTATTAGTATTCATATTAGTTATATTCTCTACCTTACTCGTAGTAGGTATACCTGTAACCTTTGCATCTCCTGGACAGTGGGAAAAATCTAAAAACTTAATCTATACTGGGGCGGGTATATGGACCGGATTAGTCTTAATAACAGGACTAGTAAACTCTTTTATTAATTAAAATTGTTACTATGTATATTAAACTATTCATACTTATGAAATATTTAGTAGACATAGTATATATTTTAAAAAAAATCATAAAGCCAAAATTTGACAAAACAGTTTTTTTTTGTAAATATAAATGTATTATAGCGGGTATAGCTCAGTGGTAGAGCGCAACCTTGCCAAGGTTGATGTCGCGCGTTCGAATCGCGTTACCCGCTTATCTTATTCAAGCCTCTTTAGAATTAGTATCTATGACAGAACCATCTTCTGTTTTACTATTGTCTTGCTGAGTAGAACTATAAACCTGTTTACCTATATTCATCATCACCTGCTGCAATTGATTTTGTATATCTTTGATTTTTTCATAATCATCTTCTTGAATAGATAACTTTAAAGAATCTATGAGCTTCTGAACATTTTGTTTTTCATCTTCACTTATCTTATCCTTAAGTTCATTAATTTGATTTTGTGATTGATAACATAAAGCATCTGCTTGATTTTTAAGATCTATTTGTTCACGTTTGTGTTTATCAAGCTCTGAATTTTCTTCTGCCTCTTTCACTAATTTTTCAACTTCTTCTTTAGGCAACGTAGATGCACCCGTTATAGTAATAGATTGCTCTTTACCAGTTCCTTTATCCTTAGCTTTGACAGATAATATGCCATTAGCATCTATGTCAAATATAACTTCTATTTGTGGTACACCTCGCGGTGCAGGCATGATACCATCTAATCTAAAAGTGCCTAAACTTTTATTATCTTTAGTAAACTCTCTCTCTCCTTGTAAAACATGAATCTCAACATTAGGTTGATTATCGACAGCAGTTGAAAAAATCTCAGATTTCTTTGTAGGTACTGTTGTATTACGATCTATTATTTTAGTCATAACTCCGCCTAACGTTTCCACACCCAGAGACAAAGGCGTAACGTCTAATAGTAATATGTCTTTTACCTCGCCTGCTAAGACACCTGCTTGAACAGCTGCTCCAATTGCGACCACTTCATCAGGATTAACACTTTGATTAGGATCTTTACCTATCATTTTTTTAACAAGCTGTTGGATGGCAGGAATTCTAGTAGAACCACCAACTAAAACTATTTCATCTATATTACCAGATGATAATTGTGCATCTTTCAAGGCATTATTGACAGGTATTTCACAACGATTAATCAAATCTTGACATAAATATTCAAATTTAGCTCTAGTTATATTTTTTTCTAAATGCTTAGGGCCTGTATCAGTAGAAGTAATAAAAGGTAAATTAATATCAGTTTGAGCTAAACTAGATAATTCCATTTTAGCTTTTTCAGCAGCCTCCGTTAATCTCTGTAGGGCTTGTCTATCTTTACCTAAGTTAATCCCTTCATCATGACTAAACTCATGAATTAACCATTCAACAATTTTTCTGTCAAAATCATCACCTCCTAGATGAGTGTCTCCAGAAGTTGATAAAACTTCGAAAACACCATCACCTACTTCCAAAATAGAAACATCAAATGTACCACCTCCGAGATCAAATACTAAAATGGTTTCATTATTTTTTTTATCTAAACCATATGATAAAGATGCCGCTGTAGGTTCGTTAATAATTCTTAACACATCTAAGCCAGCAATTTGTCCAGCATCTTTAGTAGCTTGACGCTGTGAATCATTAAAATAAGCTGGGACAGTTATAACTGCTTGTGTCACTTGTTGACCTAAATAAGTACTAGCATCCTCAACTAACTTACGTAATACCTGAGCAGAAATTTCTTCAGGAGCAAAATCTTTACTTAATGCTGGACACTCTAGCTTAACATTCGAATTAATATCAGTTTTTACATTATAAGATGACTGCTTCAGTTCATCTCCTAATTCATCTTTTTTACGCCCAATAAATCTTTTAACAGAATAAAATGTATTTTCTGGATTCATAACAGCTTGTCTCTTAGCTATCTGCCCTACTAATTTATCTTGCTTTTTAGTATAGGCAACAACAGATGGAGTTGTTCTTAATCCTTCTTTATTAGGAATTACTGTAGGTTTACCACCTTCCATAACGGCAATAACAGAATTTGTTGTACCTAAATCGATTCCAACAACTTTAGCCATAAATTACCTCTCAAAAAATTAATTTAACTTATTTTAATATTGATTATATATATTTTACATTCATACCTATATATTGCACTAGATTAAATTGGGAGTAAAGTGGTAATTACCGCACTCACATAATAAATACATTGAAATTATAGTTAAATCAAAAAACTTCTATATACTATATTGTGACTTACATATTTCAGGCAAGATGATAGTATACGTAATTCACAATATTTGCAATTAATTAATAACTTGTATTATTACAATAAGGAACTTGAAAATTTTAAGAATTTAACAGATAATAAATATATGATCTGAAGATACACAATAAAAACTTTGTATAATTAAGGAGATTCAATCAGAAATGAAAATCGGGCTATTAGGTAAAAAAATTGGCATGACTCAAATTTTTGACCCAGGAGGTAAAGCATTACCTGTAACTATTTTAAAATTAGGACCATGTCTAATAACTGACATAAAAAAAATGGAATCTCATGGATACGCAGCTATCCAGATAGGATATGTAAAAGTAAATGGTAATAAACTAAATAAAGCACAAATTGGCCATCTAAACAAATATAACATGCCTCTCGTAAAATTCTTGAAAGAATACAAAGTAGCTTCAACAGAAAACTATCAAATAGGTAAATGGATTACAGTTGAAGATTTAAGTATTAATCAAAATATTTCTGTTTCTGGCACAAGTATAGGCAAGGGGTTCACAGGTTGCATAAAAAGACATAATTTCAGTAGAGGACCTATGTCTCATGGTTCAAAAAATCACAGACAACCAGGATCAATTGGCGCTGGAACAACACCAGGAAAAGTTTTCGCTGGTAAGAAGATGGCTGGCCGTATGGGAGGAAAAAAAGTAACAATTCAAAATCTTAAAATTATAGATATAAAGATCAATAACAATCTGATTATAGTTAAAGGTTCCGTGCCTGGAAAACCTGGCAACATAGTTAGCATTTATCAATAATAAATCTATGAATATAAAAAAAAAATTAATCTATTCCATAATATCTTCTAAAGATACGAAAGAAAAAGAGAGTGAAGAAATCGTAGTGAAATTAAGTAAACAGAGTAATAAAAAAATATATATACTACACAGAGCACTGATACACCAATTAAGTAATCATAGAAACAGAAATGCACATACGCAAACACGCGGTGAAGTTAGTGGAGGAGGTAGAAAACCATGGAAACAAAAAGGAACTGGTAGAGCAAGAGCGGGTTCAAACAGATCTCCATTATGGAGAGGAGGAGGAGTGATTTTTGGACCACGTCATAAAAAATATGTCAATAAGATCAACAAAAAAGAAAAACAATTAGCATTACGAATTCTTATCAATAATAAATTTAAAAATACAATCGTTACAGAAAATTTTATAAGTAAAATAAGCACACCAAATACAAAAATATTAGTAAATAACTTAAAGAAATATAATTTAGATACAAATAATAATATTTTAATCATAGTGAATGAAAAATCAAATGATTTGTATCTTTCGACTCGTAATTTAAAAAATGTAGAACTTTTAGCTGCTAACCATCTAAATATAGTATCTTTACTAAAAGCCAATCACATCATAATAAACAAAGATGCTTTAGATATTATTAATAAAATGTACAATGACTAAAACTATAAAAGTAAAAAAATCAGCCTTAATAGATATAATTAAATATCCAATATTAACAGATAAGACAACACAAATGATAGAAGAAAATAAATATTCTTTTGCTGTTGAAGTTAAAGCTAAAAAACCCAAAATCAAGGAAGCTATCGAACAATTATTTGACGTAAAAGTTCAACAAATAAATACATTAATAGTTAAACCCCAAAAAAAACGCGTGGGTAAATATATCGGATATAAAAGTAAATATAAAAAAGCTGTCATAAAACTTTATGATCCATATAAAATTAATTTATTTGCAGATAATTAAAGAAATTTATAATAACTTGTAAAAACTAATCAAATGGCTATTCGTTTATACAAAGCATATACACCTGGTACAAGAAATAGAACTATATCTACATTTAATGAAATAACAAATAAAAAACCAGAAAAAACACTCATTCGTAAAAACCATCGCCGCCAAGGACGTAATAGCAGAGGAATTATTACATCACGTCATAGAGGCAAAGGGCATAAAAGGCTTTATAGAACAATTGATTTCAAACGCAATAAATATGATATTAAAGCTAAAGTTGTTAGCATAGAATATGATCCAAACAGAAATGCAAGAATAGCACTATTACACTATTCAGATGGTGAAAAGAGATATATTTTGCATCCGAGATCCTTGAATATTGGTGAAACAGTTATTTCAGGTATTAAAGCTTCTTTAGAAGTTGGTAATTCATTACCTTTAAATTATATTCCTTTGGGTACAGCTGTTCATAATATAGAATTAAATCCCTTAAAAGGAGGACAGATAGTTAGGGCAGCTGGAACATATGCACAAATAGTTGCAAAAGAAGGTGCTTTTGTAACATTGAAACTGCCTTCAAATGAAGTAAGACTAATTAGAAAAGAATGCTTTGCTACTATAGGTCAAGTTGGAAACATTGATGCAAGTAATATTAATATAGGCAAAGCCGGAAGGAATAGGTGGCTAAGCAAAAGGCCGAAAGTTCGAGGAGTTGTAATGAATCCAATAGATCACCCTCACGGAGGAGGAGAAGGACGTTCACCAATAGGAAAACCTCATCCAGTTACTCCATGGGGCAAGCCTGCTTTAGGAAGAAAAACAAGGAAAAAACCTAAATATAGTAATCGCTATATACTACGTAAAAGAAAATAAAATCCATATAAAAATAAAATTGAGCTATTATGTCTAGATCACTAAAAAAAGGCCCTTATATAGAATATAAACTTTTAAAAAAAATAGAAGAGTTGAATAAACAAGAAGCTAAAAAAACTTTAAAAACATGGTCAAGATCGTCAACTATTATACCTCAAATGATAGGTCATACAATAGCTGTTTATAATGGAAAACAATTTTTTCCTGTCTTTATATCCGATCAAATGGTTGGTCACAAGCTTGGTGAATTTGTACCAACCAGAAATTTCAGAAGCCATGTAAAAAGTGACAGAAAAACGAAAAGATAAATATATGACTAATAAAACTACAAATATTCAGGCAACAGGAAAATATGTACGCTTGTCCACAGCAAAGACAAGAAGAGTGTTAAATCAAATCAAGGGTAAAAAATATCAAGAAGCAATATTAATACTAGAATTTATGACATATAAACCTTGTAAAATTATAAAAAAGATTCTAGAGTCAGCAGGAAACAATGCATTAAATCTAAAATATGAAAAACAAAATTTGATCATTAAACAAGCTTTTGCTAACGATGGCCCAAAACTAAAAAGATTTCAACCTAGGGCACAAGGTAGAGCATTTCGTATACAGAAACCAACATGTCATATTACAATAAACTTAAGTATCAATTAATTAATTATTACAAGTATACAAATAAGAACAATGGGACAAAAAACACATCCATTAGGCTTTAGGATAGGCATTACAAGAGATCATAAATCTTCGTGGTTTTCTAACATGAAGTCATACCCAAAATTAGCTCAAGAAGACTATAAAATAAGAAGTTGTATAGAAAAACAACTACATAATGCAAGCATTTCATTAATTTATATAGATAGAAAAGTTGATCAAGTTCAAGTACATATACATACTGCTAGACCTGGGATTATACTAGGTAAAATGGGTAGAGGCTTGGAAGATCTAAGAAAGAAATTAGAAACTACATTAAAAAATGATACACAGATAAGAATTAATCTGATAGAAATCACAGATCCTGATAAAGAAGCAACATTAATAGCTGAATTTATAGTACAACAGCTAGAAAAAAGAATAGCCTTTAGACGGGTTATCAGGCAAGCTATGCAAAGATCTCAAAAAGCCAAAAATCAAGGAATTAAAATTCAGGTTTCTGGTAGACTAAATGGCGCTGAAATAGCAAGAAGCGAATGGGTTAGAGAAGGTCGGGTACCATTACAGACACTAAGAGCCCATATCGATTATTCATACAAAACAGCACACACTATATATGGAATATTAGGTGTGAAAGTATGGTTATTTAAAGGAGAAAAAATAATAACCGACAAAGTAGACAATTAAATCATAAACTTTTAAATTAAAATTTTCCACAAATGCTAAGTCCTAAAAGAACAAAATTTCGTAAACAACATCGTAACCGCATGAATGGTAAAGCAAGCAAGGGCAATACTATTGCATTCGGAGAATATGCATTACAAACCTTGGAACCTGTATGGCTAACAGCAAGACAAATAGAAGCGACAAGAAGGACAATTACTAGATATGTAAAACGGGGAGGAAAAATCTGGATACGAGTATTTCCGGATAAACCTATTACAGCTAGACCAGCAGAAACGAGAATGGGATCCGGAAAAGGTGCAACAGAATATTGGGTTGCAGTTATAAAACCTGGTCACATTTTATTTGAAATAGCTGGAGTAAGTAAACAAACTGCACAGGAGGCTATGAAATTAGCATCATATAAATTACCTATAAAAACAAAATTTATAACAAAGCAATAAAGTATAATTTATGCCTTTACCCAAAATTCAAGATATTCAAGATTTTACAGATAAAGAAATCGAAGAGAAAATAATAAAATTAAAGAAAGAAATATTTGACTTAAAATTAAAACAAGCAACGAGACAAAATGTCAGATCTCATTTATTTAAACATAAGAAACATCAATTAGCTCAATTATTAACAATAAAAAAAGATTCAAATTATGTATAAAAAATACACAATTGGAACAGTAATTAGTAATAAAATGAATAAAACTATTACTGTTGCTGTAAAAAACAAAGCACAACATCTAAGATATAAAAAAATAATTACAAAAACTAATAAGTATTATGCACATGATGAACATAATCAATGCTATATAGGTGATATCGTCAAAATAAGACCATACAGACCCTTAAGTAAGAAAAAGCGCTGGATATTAATAGAAAGAATAATAGAAAAATGATACAAATACAAAGCTATTTAAATATTGCTGATAATAGTGGTGCACGCAAAATTATGTGTATTCAAGTTCTAGGAAGTAATAATCCTCATTATGCTAATATAGGAGATATTATTATTGGAGTTGTTAAAGACGCATTGCCTAATATGCCTATAAAAAAATCAGACATTATTAGAGCAGTCATCGTAAGAACTAAAAAAACCATAAGACGTAATGATGGAATGAGTATACGATTTGACGATAATGCAGCAGTTATAATTAATCAAGAAAACAATCCAAGAGGTACAAGAGTATTTGGTCCTATAGCTAAAGAATTGAGGGATAAAAACTTTTCGAAAATTATATCATTAGCTGCAGAGGTTGTATAATGAAAATGAAAAAAACAAATATAAAAATGCATGTTAAAAGAGGAGAAACAGTACAGATTATATCTGGTCGTGAAAAAGGAAAGATAGGAAAAATAATTAAGGTTTTACCAAAAAGCAGTCAAGTTATTATTGACAATTTAAATATAGCTACAAAACATCTAAAAGCACAAAAAGAGGGTGATAGTGGCCAAATTATTCGAATTGAAAAGCCTATTCATAGCTCAAATGTCATACAATATAAGCTGGATTCAAATACCTCTATTAAAGATAGAGTTTAAAATTCTAATTTTAGAATTCCTCATCTAAATAAACGCTGAACATCTAGCTAATTATCAGTTATACTCTAATATGGAAAACACACTAAAAACACTCTATAATAACAAAATTTGTAAAGATTTACAAAAAAAATTTCGTTACAAAAATATTCATCAAATACCTAAACTGGTTAAAATCACAATTAATAGAGGCTTAGGAGAAGCTGCAAATAATAAACAAGTACTTGAAAAAAGTATGAATGAAATAGCAGCTATTACTGGTCAAAAGCCTAAAATTACAAAATCCAAAAAAGCTATAGCCGGATTTAAAATACGCGAAAATATAGCTATTGGCCTGGTCGTTACCTTAAGAAGAGATAAAATGTATGATTTTCTTAATAAATTGATCAACTTGGCTTTACCTAGAATCAGAGACTTTAGAGGCATCAGTTATAAAACATTTGATGGAAGAGGCAATTATAATTTAGGCTTAAAAGAGCAAATTATTTTTCCCGAAATCAAATATGACAATGTAGATAAAATCAGGGGACTAGATATTACAATAGTCACAACAGCAAAAAATGACGAAGAAGGTCTTACACTTTTAAAAGAATTTGGTATGCCTTTCATGTAATATGATATAAATCAATCAAAATTCAAAATTAAGAAAGCTTAAAATATGATTAATGACACAATTGCAGATATGCTAACTCGCATTCGAAATGCAAACTTAGCCAAGCATCAAATTGTTCAAGTATGTTCAACCAAAATGACTAGAAATATTATCAAAGTATTACAAGAAGAAGGTTTCATTTATAAATTTGAAGAAATAGGAGAAGATAATAACAAATATTTATTGATATCTTTAAAATATAAAGGTAAGCGTAAAAAACCTGTCATTACATCACTAAAGAGAATAAGCAAACCTGGTTTGAGAGTTTATGCTAATTATAAAGAACTGCCCAAAGTTCTTGGAGGAATTGGGATAGCTATAATATCAACATCGAAAGGAGTAATGTCCGACTATCATGCTAGACATTATGGACTGGGTGGAGAAATTTTATGCTATATATGGTAAACCTAATTTAAAATAAAATAATGTCTAGAATAGGAAAAAAACCGATTAATTTACCGCAGAATATTAATATTACAATTATAGAAAATAATGTGCAAATTCAAGGTCCAAAAGGTGAGTTGTCATATAAAATCCCAAAACTGATCCAAATTAAACAAGATACAAAAAATAATAAATTATTCTTGTATAAAACAGAAGACAACAAAGAAGCACAAAAATTACATGGATTGTGTAGAACTCTCATAAATAATATGATTATAGGCGTATCTCAAGGATTTGAAAAAAAATTGCAAATTCAAGGCGTAGGTTATAGATCACAATTAGATGGAGATAATTTACTACTCAATGTAGGCTATAGTCATACGGTCATTGTCAAACCTCCAAAAAACATCATTCTAGAAGTAGAAAACAATACAAGTATTACTATAAAAGGAATACAAAAAGAACAAGTAGGAGAAATAGCTGCTCAAATTAGAAGAATAAGACCACCTGAACCATACAAAGGCAAAGGCATTAGATATTTAAATGAAACAATTAATTTAAAAGTAGGTAAGTCTGGAAAATAATAATTAATAACACATGAAAAAAAAAATCAGAGGAACAAAAAACCGTCCACGTCTTTGTGTATTTAGGTCTAACAAGCATATATATGCGCAAATTATAGATGATACTAACAACAAAATTATTGCAACTAGTTCAACATTAGTAATTCTAAGTGAACAAAATAAAAAAATATCAAACGATTGTCATGCTGCACATAAAATTGGTCAAAATATCGCTCAAAAATCTAAAGCATTAGGAATTAAAAAAGTAATATTTGATCGTCAAAATAAAATATATCATGGTCGAATTAAAGCACTAGCAGAAGCTGTGAGAGAAGAAGGTATTGAATTTTAAGAAAATTATGAAAAAGAAATCAATTAAAGACAAAGAACAAGAAAATAACTGGGAAGAAAAAGTTGTTCAAGTGAAAAGAGTAACAAAAGTTGTTAAAGGAGGAAAAAAATTAAGTTTTAGAGCTATTTTAATTGTAGGTAATGAAAAGGGAGAAATAGGAGTAGGTATAGGTAAGGCCAGTGATGTCATAGGTGCTGTTAAAAAAGGTGTTACTGATGCCAAAAAACATATAATCAATGTACCTTTAACAAAATCTTATTCTATACCTCACCCAATAGAAGGTATATCAGGAGCCGCTAAAGTTATCTTGAGACCATCGGCAATAGGTTCAGGAGTTATTGCAGGAGGTTCTACTCGTACAGTTTTAGAGCTTGCTGGAGTTAAAAATATTCTAGCTAAACAATTAAGATCTAGTAATACATTAAATAATGCGCGAGCTGTATTAAATGCTTTAAGCCAATTAAGAACATTTCAAAATACAGCACAAAATAGAGATATAAATATAGAAAGACTTTTTAATATGTAATGTAAAACATACCTTAATATGCAATGAAGGCTGCAAAAGAATTACAACAAAAATTATTCATCACATTAATCCTACTCATTTTAGCTCGATTAGGAATATTTATTCCTGTACCAGGTATAGATCACACTTCATTAAATAATAATATAAATAATAATGGTTTAATCAATTTTTTAAATATTTTTTCAGGTGGAGGCTTTTCAACAATAGGCATTTTTGCTTTAGGAATAGTACCTTATATAAATGCATCAATCATGATGCAGCTATTAACAAAATTAATACCTGAATTGGAAAATTTACAAAAAGAAGAGGGAGAATCTGGTCGACAAAAAATAGGACAACTAACACGTTATTTCACGCTTATTTGGAGTATACTACAAAGCATAGGTATCTCGTTATGGATTAAACCTTATGTTTTTAACTGGAATTACTATTTTATACTAGATTCAATTATTGCATTAGGTACAGGATCTTTAATCATTATGTGGTTTGCTGAAATTATTACAGAATATGGAATAGGAAATGGAGCATCATTACTAATTTTTCAGAATATCATTTCAGGTATACCGAAAAACATACAAAATTATAAAATTAACATTTATGATAAACAAACTATTATTAATGGATCGTTTTTATTTTTATTATTTGTATTAATTTTAATTATAAATATTCTTATTCAAGAATGTAAACGAAAAATCATGATAGTATCAGCAAAACAATTAAGTAAATTTACTACATCAAATCCTCGAAGTTATATACCTCTCAAATTAAACCAAGGTGGTGTTATGCCCATTGTATTTGCTTCTGCCACCATGGCATTGCCTATATATTTTTCAAATAATATAGAGGTACCTAACATAAATAATGTAATTAATTTATTCTTACCTGGTCGTATTTTATATTTTCCAGCATATGGATCCCTAATAATTGCTTTTAGTTATTTCTATACATCATTAGTTTTAAATCCAGACGATATTGCAGAAAATTTAAACAAAATGGGAGCTAGTATACCCTCTATTAGACCTGGCTCTGATACAATCAGATACATTAGCAAAATATTAGATAAAATGACATTTATGGGAGGAGTATTTTTATTTATAATAGCTCTTATACCTTCTTTAATAGCATATATAACACATACAAGTTTATTGCAAGGATTAGGAACTACATCTCTATTAATACTAGTAGGTGTAGCAATCGATACAGCAAAACAAATTCAGACATACATAATATCTCAGCAATATGATAATATAATGGAATAAAGATAAAATTACAATAATTAATAAAAATATTTAAAATATCTATGAAAGTTAGAGCATCTGTAAAGAAAATTTGTGATAAGTGTAGAGTAATACGCAGAAATAGAAAAATAATAATCATTTGTAATAATGCAAAACATAAACAACGGCAAGGGTAAATAACTATAATAGGAAATCAAAATGACAAGAATAGTAGGTGTAGATTTACCTAAAAATAAAAGAATAGAAATATCATTGACTTATATCTATGGTATAGGTAAATCAAAAGCAATAGAAATTTTAGAACAACTTAAAATAAATCGGAACATTAAAACAAAGGAACTTAAAGATGAACAGATTGTACTAATCAGACAAATATTAAACAACAGTTATCAAATAGAGGGAGATTTAAAAAGAGTAGAGTCTATGAACATCAAGAGGCTGATGACTATAAGTTCATATAGAGGTAAGAGACACCAACTCGGTCTTCCTTTAAGGGGACAAAATACACGAACTAATGCTCGCACAAAACGAGGTATTAAAAAAACCATGGCTGGAAAGAAGAAGGCTCCACGTAAATAAAAATAATATAGTAAGTTTATTATATATGGCTAGACAAATAAGAAAAACACATGCAAAGCAGAAAAAAAATATTATTAATGGCATAACACACATAAAGTCAACATTTAATAATACTCTTATCACAATTACTGATCTTAAAGGGTCTACTTTATCTTGGTCCTCAGCAGGTGCAAGTGGATTCAAGGGCACTAAAAAAGGAACACCTTTTGCTGCACAAATAGCTGCAGAGAAAGCTGCTAAACAAGCAATAGAACAAGGAATAAGACAAACAGAAGTACTAGTTAATGGTCCAGGTGCAGGACGCGAGACTGCAATAAGAGCATTACAAGCAACTGGAATTAATATAACTTTAATTAAAGATATTACACCTATACCGCATAATGGTTGTAGACCACCTAAAAAAAGACGTGTTTAAATTACAGCACTTACCAAGTGCTTACAATGATATATCCCGAATAATATTGTATGACCTATTTCCAAATAGAATGCGTAGAATCAAAAACAGAAAGTAACCGTCAACAATATGGCCGTTTTATTTTAGAACCACTCAATAAAGGGCAAGGTATTACTTTAGGCAATTCTTTACGAAGAACTATTTTATCAGACTTACAAGGAGCTGCTATTGTAGCTGTACGAATTGCCGGAATCAACCATGAATTTTCGACTATTACAGGAGTGCGAGAGGATGTATTAGAAATCTTACTTAATCTTAAAAAGGTAGTATTAAAAAGCCATAGTGACACACCTCAAATTGGTAGAATACGATTACAAGGACCTGCTATTATTACCACAGGCTTATTTGAAGTACCTCCAGAAATTCTAATTATTGATCCACAACAATATATAGCAACTATTTGCAATAATACTATATTCGAAATGGAATTTCGGATTGAAAAAGGAAGCGGATATAAACTAGTAAATAAAGGTTTTGATAAAAAATCTATAGATTTTTTACAAATAGATGCCGTATTCATGCCTGTCACTAAATTTAATTATACAGTAGAAGAAAAAAAAATTAGTCCAATACTTATTCAGGAAAAATTATTTTTAGAAGTTTGGACAAATGGTAGCTTATCTCCACAAGAAGCCATTAGTGAAGGAGCTCAAGTACTCCATAGCTTATTTTATCCTCTCACGAATCTAAATTTTCAAAATGCAAATAATACAGATAATGAATATGAAGAAGAAATTAATCAAGTATTAATCGAAGAACTGCAATTATCTGTTAGAGCCTACAATTGTCTTAAAAGAGCTCAAATCAACTCTATTTCAGATCTATTGGATTATTCACAAGATGAACTTTTAGAAATAAAAAATTTTGGTCAAAAATCTGCAGAAGAAGTAATTGAAGCATTACAAAATAAGCTTGGTATTAGATTGCCAAAAGAAAAAAATATACAAAATACTTAATAGTATATTAAAACTATATCTCAATATATGACTGAAATAAAAATTAGTTCAAGTTTAAAAAATATACATCCATATATTAATTATGAATAAGACATATTTAGCTCCAACAAAGAATTATAGTACATGGTATATTATTGATGCTAAAAATAAAAATTTAGGTAGGCTTAGTAGTAAAATAGCTAAATTACTAAGAGGTAAAAATTCAATTTCTTTTACACCATATGTTAATAATAAAATATATATAATATTAATAAATTCACGATCAATCAATGTTACAGGTAAAAAATTTGTTCAAAAAACATATAAACGACATTCTGGTTACCCAGGAGGATTAAAAGTCCAAAAATTTAATGAAATTTTAAATCAAAGACCAAATAGAATCTTGGAAAAATCCATTAAAGGCATGCTGCCAAAAGGGATTTTAGGTAGACAATTATTTAGACAGCTAAAAATCTATCCAGATAACATACATCCTCATGAATCACAACAACCAAAAATAATAACATTTATTTAAAAATTAATACAAATGACTACATTAACAAAAAATTCAAAAATAATTTATGCGGGTACAGGTAGACGTAAGACATCAATTGCTAGAGTCAAGCTAGTGCCAGGATCTGGAAAATTAATTATTAATGGCTTACCAGGTGAATCATACTTACAATTCAGTCCTAACTATTTGAGAGTTTCATATTCACCTCTAAAAATCCTTGGATTAAATAAGGAATATGATATTTATGTAAAAACTGAAGGAGGCGGACTAACAGGACAAGCAAATGCAATAAGATTAGGATTAGCAAGAGCTCTATGTAGGATGAATCCTGACAATCGCACAACACTAAAAGCTGAAGGATTTTTAACAAGAGATGCAAGAATAAAAGAACGGAAAAAATACGGTTTACGAAAAGCAAGGAAAGCTCCTCAGTATTCAAAAAGATAAACATAAAATATATAATTTTAGTAATTTCAATCGGCTTCAAATATAAAAATATATGACTCAAAAAAGTATACATCCAAAGTGGTTTAATGATACTAAAGTGTATTGCGATGGAAAACATGTAATGACAGTAGGTTCAACTCAAGCCGAACTACATGTAGATATATGGTCAGGAAATCATCCCTTTTTCACAGGATCACAAAGAATTATAGATACTGAAGGAAGAGTAGAAAAATTCATGCGTAAATACAATTTACAATCCAATAATGACAAGCAATCTAAATTAGAGGTTTAACAAAATTAAAGTTTGACAGGGCATATTACAATATTTATAATATGAGAGGTATTTAATAATATATGAATACATAAATTGCACATGCCAACTATTCAACAACTTGTAAGATCAGAAAGACACAAATCTAGTAAAAAAACAAAATCCCCTGCTTTAAAAGGATGTCCACAAAGAAGAGGAGTATGTACGAGAGTTTATACAACCACACCTAAAAAACCTAATTCTGCTTTAAGAAAAGTAGCAAGAGTAAGATTAACTTCAGGATTTGAAGTGACAGCATATATACCAGGTATAGGACATAACATACAAGAACATTCTGTTGTACTTATCAGAGGAGGTAGAGTTAAAGATTTACCCGGTGTACGCTACCATATAGTTAGAGGAATTTTAGATGCCTCTGGTGTAAAAGATAGAAAAAAAAGTCGCTCTAAATATGGGGCAAAACAACCAAAAACATAAAATTCAAACAAGATAAATCTATATTTTAAAATTAAACATATGTCTCGCCGTAACAAATCTAAGAAAAGATTGATTCAAAAAGATCCTGTACACGAAAGTAAACTAGTAAGTATGCTAACTGCAAGAATACTAAAAAGTGGTAAAAAAGGATTAGCATATAAAATAGTTTATGAAGCATTAGATATAATTAATAAAAAAACATCTCACGACTCTCTCGAAATATTAGAAAAAGCCATACGCAATGCTACACCATTAGTAGAAGTAAAAAGTAGAAGAATTGGCGGATCAACATATCAAGTACCGATGGAAGTAAGAGCATATCGTGGAACGAATTTAGCTCTTAGATGGATTACAATGTTTGCTCATACGAGATCAGGTAGAAGTATGGCTTTCAGATTAGCAAATGAGATCATAGATGCATCTAATGAAAGCGGCAACACTATCAGAAAAAGAGAAGAAACACATCGTATGGCTGAAGCTAATAAAGCATTTGCCCACTACCGTTATTAAAAATATTATAATTTTTAGCTAAAAAAAGGAAATTAAAAATTATGGCACGTGCAAAATTTGAAAGAAAAAAACCTCATGTTAATATTGGAACAATAGGGCATGTAGATCATGGAAAAACAACACTTACAGCAGCTATATCAGCAACTTTAGCAGCTGCAAATGATACAAAAGCAAAAAAATTTGATGAAATTGATGCCGCACCAGAAGAAAAAGCGAGAGGCATCACAATTAACACAGCTCATGTTGAATATGAAACACAAAATCGTCACTATGCACATGTAGATTGCCCAGGTCATGCTGACTACGTCAAAAATATGATTACAGGTGCAGCCCAAATGGATGGAGCTATTTTAGTCGTATCCGCAGCAGATGGTCCAATGCCACAAACAAGAGAACATATTTTGCTCGCTAAACAAGTAGGAGTACCAAATGTAGTTGTTTTCTTGAATAAACAAGACCAAGTAGATGATGAAGAACTATTGGAACTAGTAGAATTAGAAGTACGTGAACTATTAATACAATATGATTTCCCGGGTGATGATATTCCATTTGTAGCAGGGTCTGCACTATTAGCTTTAGAAAAAGTAACAGAAAATAATAGCATTCAAAGAGGAGAAAACGAATGGGTTGATAAAATCCATTCTCTTATGGATGCTGTAGACGAATACATTCCAACACCAGTAAGAGATGTAGAAAAAACATTTTTAATGGCTGTAGAAGATGTATTCTCAATTACAGGAAGAGGTACTGTGGCCACAGGAAGAATTGAAAGAGGTATAATAAAAGTTGGTGATACTATCGAGATAGTAGGCCTGAGAGAAACTACAACAACTACAATTACTGGACTAGAGATGTTTCAAAAAACGCTAGATGAAGGTATGGCAGGAGATAATATTGGAATATTGTTAAGAGGAGTACAAAAAAAAGATATTGAACGAGGAATGGTATTAGCCCAGCCTGGAACAATTACGCCTCATACCCAATTTGAAGCAGAAGTATATATTCTCACGAAAGAAGAAGGCGGAAGACATACTCCTTTTTTTTCCGGGTATCGTCCACAATTTTATGTACGAACTACTGATGTAACAGGAACAATTACACAATTTACTGCAGACGATGGGTCTGCAGCAGAGATGGTAATGCCAGGAGATAGAATTAAAATGAGTGCTGAACTAATTAACCCTATTGCTATTGAACAAGGTATGCGATTTGCTATACGTGAAGGAGGGAGAACTGTGGGAGCAGGTGTAGTTTCTAAAATTCTTGAATAATAAAGATTAAAGAAATATATGAAAATTCATGAACAGAACAAAATACGTATTAAACTGCAAGCTTATAACCACACTTTATTGGATATGTCGTGTAAAACAATAATTGACACAGCGCATAGAACAAAAGTTCAAGCAAAGGGTCCTATAACATTACCTGCAAAACGAAAAATTTATTGTATTTTAAGGTCTCCGCATGTAGATAAAGATTCTAGAGAACACTTCGAGATACGATCATATAAAAAAATTATTGATATATATGAACCATCTTCACAGACAATTGATTCTTTGATGAAACTTAACATTCCTTCTGGTGTAGATATCGAAATAAAACTTTAAATTTGTCCACAGAATACGGATAAGAATTTATTTGTATTCTGTGGACAAATTTAAAGTTTTATGTAACACATTATCAATATCAATATAACGAACTTTCCTGATGTGTTAAAATAGTGCAATCACTTGTAGGGTAAGCTATACAAGTCAAAACAAAACCTTCCTGTATTTGATCATCATCTAAAAAGCTTTGATCATCTTGATCAATCGTACCACTAACTAATTTACCAGCACAAGTTGAACAAGCACCTGCTCTACAAGAATAAGGTAATTCATAACCTGATTCTTCAGCTTGATCTAAAATATAAGTAGTATCAGGACACTTAATAGTCGCAGTTTTATCATCCTCTAAAAGCAAAGTTACGTTATAATCACTCATAACATTTTCTCCTCTAATACTTAACTAAAATTATTACAACTACTAGTTGCACATTATCTACTTGATTTAAAGTAATATAACGACTATTTATTATTAAATCATAAAACAAAATAAATAACCATACAATATTTAAATATAATTACAATATATCAAAAATATTATAATTAAAAGTAAAAATTTTCTATATAAATTTACAAAACCAGTATAATGTTAAATATCTTAAATAGCAATAAAAAATATAATGTCACAAAACTGGAACCCAGAAAAAATATTCCATCCAAAAAATATATATGCAGTATATATCAAGAAATTACATGCTTAATTAGAAGATACTACATACAAATTAAAAGAAGACCTTCGAGTTTATTTTCTGGTATTATACAACCGATGCTTTGGCTCATTTTATTTGGAGCATTATTTCAAAACGCACCTATAAATCTATTAACACAAAATAAAACTTACTATCAATTTTTAAGTCCAGGAATTATTGTTTTTTCATCTTTTACAGGAGCGATTAATTCAGGGCTACCTTTAATGTTTGACAGAGAATTTGGTTTCCTTAACAGACTACTCGTAGCACCCCTGAAGTCACGTGATTCACTATTATTATCTTCTATTATTTTTATCGCAACTATAACCAGCTTACAAACTAGTTTTATTATAATCTCCAGTCTTTTAATAGACTCCAAAACATTAAGTATTCAACAAATTTTAACTATTTTTATAATACTTCTATTAATCACACTAAGTATCGGTAGTATAAGTATTTGTTTAGCTTTTATTTTACCTGGTCATATAGAATTTTTAGCAGTTATGTTAATCGCCAATTTGCCTACTTTATTTTCAAGTACAGCACTTGCCCCATTATCATTTATGCCTTACTGGCTACAAATACTTGCCAGCATTAATCCACTTACTTACGCAATAGAAAGTATTAGATATCTTTATTATATACCCAACATACAATATGGAAGTTATATTATTAAAACAGCATGGTTTGATTTCAATATAAGCAATAGTATTTGCTTATTAATGATCATAACTATTATATGTTTCCACTTCGTTAAAAATATTATTCTATATAAATGCGATTAAAACTCCATTAATTCATATGAAGAATGTTATAATGAATTACTATGTAGTTTATATATTAAAAAATAGTAAGAAAAGCACCAATTTCATATCTCTTAACTAGGAGGAATGTAGTTCAATGGGACTACCATGGTATCGTGTACACACAGTTGTATTAAATGATCCCGGTCGTTTAATATCCGTTCATTTGATGCATACAGCTTTAGTAGCAGGATGGGCAGGTTCTATGGCTTTATATGAATTAGCTGTTTTTGATCCATCTGATCCAGTTTTAAATCCAATGTGGAGACAAGGTATGTTTGTAATGCCTTTCATGTCTAGACTAGGAGTTACAGATTCATGGGGTGGATGGAGTATCACAGGCGAAAGTGTTTCAAATCCAGGATTATGGAGTTTTGAAGGTGTAGCTATAACACATATAGTTCTATCAGGCATGCTATTTTTAGCATCTATATGGCATTGGGTTTATTGGGATTTAGAACTGTTTCGAGATCCAAGAACAGGTGAACCTGCTTTAGATTTACCTAAAATATTTGGCATTCATCTACTATTATCCAGCTTATTATGTTTTGGTTTTGGTGCATTTCATGCAACAGGACTATTCGGACCAGGAATATGGATCTCTGATGGATATGGGATAACAGGAAAAGTGCAACCAATCGCTCCAGCTTGGGGCCCAGATGGATTTAATCCATTTAACCCTGGTGGAGTAGCATCACATCATATAGCAGCAGGTACAGTAGGTATATTAGCAGGCTTATTCCATCTTACTGTACGCCCCCCACAGCGTTTATACAGAGCATTAAGAATGGGTAATATAGAAACTGTACTATCAAGTAGTATATCTGCCGTCTTTTTTAGTGCTTTTGTCACATGTGGAACTATGTGGTATGGTTCTGCAACAACTCCAATAGAACTTTTTGGGCCAACAAGATATCAATGGGATAGTGGATATTTCCAACAAGAAATTGAAAGAAGAGTAGAAAATTCTTTAAATGAAGGTGCAACTCCTGAAGAAGCATGGTCTAAAATACCAGATAAACTGGCATTTTACGATTATATAGGAAATAATCCTGCTAAAGGCGGCTTATTTAGAGCTGGACCTATGGATAAAGGAGATGGTATAGCAGAAGCATGGTTAGGCCATCCCATATTTCAAGATGGAGAAGGAAGAGAATTAACTGTCAGAAGAATGCCCGCATTTTTTGAAACCTTCCCTGTTATCCTTGTTGATAAAGATGGTATTATACGTGCAGATATTCCATTCAGAAGAGCTGAATCGAAATATAGCATCGAGCAAGTAGGTGTGACAGTAAGTTTTTATGGTGGAAAACTAAATGGAAAAGTTTTTACTGATGCACCTAGTGTAAAAAAATACGCACGAAAAGCACAGTTAGGCGAAGTATTTGAATTTGATCGTACAACACTTGAATCAGACGGAGTATTTAGAAGTAGTCCTAGAGGATGGTTTACATTTGGACATGCAAACTTTGCACTAATTTTCTTCTTCGGCCACTTGTGGCATGGATCAAGAACTATATTTAGAGATGTATTTGCAGGTATCGGAGCAGAGGTAACAGAACAAGTAGAATTTGGCGCATTCCAAAAATTAGGAGATAGAAGCAGTAAAAAGCAAGGCGCTGTGTAATAGAAAATTATATATTAATTTAGTTATACCAAGGAGATAGAAATGGAAGCACTTGTATATGTGTTTTTATTAGTAGGAACATTAATGGTTATCTTCTTTGCTATATTCTTTAGAGATCCTCCGAGAATAGCAAAATAAATACAAATTAAACCCGATAAAAATCAAGTTAATTAAATTAGATTAAATAGCTACTTATAATATGAATTTAAGTAGCTATTTAATCCTACAGGTGATATATCATTAAATAATTGAAGATCATTTAATGATATATTGTTTACTCTTCATGTTCTTCAAAAGGATCTCGAAGTTCTCTAGATATAGGGCCAAAAGAAATATATATAGAATATATCGTTATTCCTAGTAATAAACTAGAGATAAAAATACTAAGAACGGTTGCAGTTTGCATAAAAAAGATATAAATTCAATTAATTTATTTTTATTAGTGATATCACTAATAAAATTATTATAAAACATATTAATCAGATTAAAATATTATGGCATTAAGAACAAGACTAGGAGAAATATTAAGACCTTTAAATTCTGAATATGGTAAAGTAGCTCCAGGTTGGGGAACAACTCCAATTATGGGAGTATTTATGCTCTTATTCTTTTTATTTTTACTTATTATTTTACAAATATATAATTCATCACTCATCTTAGAAAATGTAGATGTAGATTGGGCAACACTAGGTAATTAAAAAAACATATCTTGAAAAGATAAAAGCAATTGCTTTTATCTTTTAATATTAAAATAATTATTCAACCACCAATGTTAATTCATTTTCAGAAAAGTTATTACTATTAACACCACTATAAGTTTCTTTAACAAAACGTACAAGAACTGGATATTTAATATCTTTCTCTACCTTGACCACAGTTCCTATATCTTGATACCAGTAAGATTCTTTTCGTAGGACTTTGACTACTGATCCTTTTTTTATCATAAACAATAATACTATTATTTTAATATACAATACTATTATTATACAATTCAAAAAGAATAAAAAGATTAACTTATACAAACAATTATAATATATTTTCATATAATAAAGTTGCCTAAAAAATGTGAAAGATGTTAAATTCATTTAAATATCATGAATATATATAAGGCTTAAAACAATGAAATTATCTTGGAAAACTTTACTACTCTTATCTTTACCTATAATTGTAATTGTTTTTTTCTTATGGCAAGGATTCCTAGCTCCTACTAGCAATGAATTAAACACAAATATAGCACGCTCCCGAATGACTTACGGACGCTTTTTAGAGTATTTAGACATGGGTTGGATAAAAAAAGTTGATTTATATGATAATGGACATACTGCTATAGTAGAAGCAGTTGGGCCCGAATTAGGAAATAGAATTCAAAAAATCAGAGTCGAACTACCAGCTACGGCGCCAGAGTTAATTATAAAACTGAAAAAAGCTAATATTGACTTGGATGCACACCCAACAAGAAATACTAGTGCTATTTGGAATTTAATAGGAAACTTACTATTTCCTATACTACTAATACTAGGTTTAGCATTTGTATTCCGTCGCTCAAATAACTCTGCTGGCGGCCCAGGACAAGCTATGTCATTTAGTAAATCTAAAGCATTATTCCAAATGGAAGCTAAAACAGGTGTGGTTTTTAATGATGTAGCCGGCATCGACGAAGCTAAAGAAGAATTTGAAGAAGTAGTGACATTCTTAAAAAAACCAGAAAGATTCACTACTGTAGGTGCAAAAATACCAAAAGGTGTCTTATTAATAGGTCCTCCTGGAACAGGAAAAACACTACTAGCTAAAGCAATTGCAGGAGAAGCTAATGTACCTTTTTTTAGTATTTCAGGATCCGAATTTGTAGAAATGTTTGTAGGTGTAGGTGCATCACGTGTGAGAGATCTCTTTAAAAAAGCCAAAGAAAATGCTCCATGTATTGTATTCATAGATGAAATTGATGCAGTTGGTAGACAAAGAGGAACCGGAATTGGTGGTGGTAATGATGAAAGAGAACAAACATTAAATCAGTTATTAACAGAAATGGATGGATTCGAAGGTAATACTGGGGTTATAGTAATTGCAGCAACAAACCGAGCTGATATACTCGACGCTGCTTTACTAAGACCAGGTCGTTTTGATCGCCAAGTATCCGTAGAAATACCAGATTTTAAAGGAAGATTAGATATATTAAAAGTACATGCGAAAAACAAAAAAATGGAACCAAATATATCTTTATCAATGATAGCTAGAAGAACTCCTGGATTTTCCGGAGCAGATTTGGCAAATTTATTAAACGAAGCAGCAATATTGACAGCAAGAAGAAGAAAAAACTATATTGCAATGAGTGAGATAGACGCTTCTATTGATCGTATAGTAGCAGGGATGGAAGGAACACCATTAATAGATAGTAAAAGCAAACGTTTAATTGCCTACCATGAAATTGGACATGCAATAGTCGGAACTCTACTTCAAGACCACGATGCAGTACAAAAAGTTACCTTAATACCCCGTGGTCAAGCTAGAGGATTAACTTGGTTCACACCTGGAGAAGACCAAAACTTAATATCGAGATCTCAAATTTTATCACGTATAATGGGTGCATTAGGCGGTAGAGCTGCTGAAGAAGTTGTCTTTGGTGATACAGAAGTTACAACTGGAGCAAGTAATGATCTACAACAAGTAACATCAATGGCTCGACAAATGGTAACAAGATTTGGTATGTCAAATATAGGTCCATTGTGCTTAGAAAATGAAGATTCAAACCCATTTCTTGGAAGAAGCATGGGAAATACATCAGAATACTCTGATGAAATTGCAATTAAAATTGATAAGCAAATACATCGTATAGTAGAAGAATGCTATCAAGAAGCAATAAAAATAATAAAAGATAATCGAATTGTAATTGACAGACTGGTCGATTTGCTGATTGAAAAAGAAACTATTGATGGAGAAGAGTTTAGAGAAATTATTAATGAATATACACCTATACCAAAAAAAGAAGTTTTTATGAAATAAAGTTTCAATCAAAAAATTGATGTACGGGATTGACGGGACTCGAACCCGCAACTTCCGCCGTGACAGGGCGGTGCTCTAACCAATTGAACTACAATCCCAATTCAATTACGATACCTATCGTATCATATAAAATAAAGAATTGTAAGTTCTTTACAAATAAATCAATAGATTTTTAATATCTTAACATAAGATCCAAAAGGAGAGGAAGGGATTCGAACCCTCGGTATGATTAAAACATACAACAGATTAGCAATCTGGCGCTTTCGACCACTCAGCCACCTCTCCACTTAGAATTAAAAACATTTAATAAATATAATAATTAACAATAATGGCTCAGGCGGGACTTGAACCTGCGACCTTGGGCTTATGAGTCCCCTGCTCTAACCAACTGAGCTACTGAGCCTCTAGAACTAGACACTGTTCTATTATAACACACAAATAAATAAAATATAAATTTAATGAAGTAAATTACAAAACCAACATAGAACCAATACCAGCTGAAGTTAATATTTCTAGTAAAAGAGCATGTTCTACACTACCATCTATAATATGGGCTGAACTTACATTACCTTGTAAAGCCTTAATACAACAATCAACTTTAGGTATCATACCACCAAGAATTATTTTTTGACTCTTTAATTCTTCTAATTGGCTTATATTTAAATACTTGATAAGACTTGAAGGATCATTAATATCCGACATAATACCAGGTGTATCTGTTAATAAAATAAGCTTCTCAGCATTAAGACACTCAGCAATAGCACCCGCGACAGAATCAGCATTAATATTATAAGCTTGTCCATTCAAATCTGATGCAACACTAGCAACAACAGGAATATACCCACTACTAAGCAAAAGATTTACTATTTCAATATTAACTTGCTGCACTTTACCAGTATAATTATCTTTTTGATCGGGAAAAAAACTAGATGCAACAACTAAATTAGCATCTTTACCAGATAAACCAACTGCTAAATTAGATGAACGATTTAGTAAAGTTACTAAATCTTTATTAACCTTGCCAACTAAAACCATTTCAACTAATTCCATAGTATCTTTATCAGTTACACGAATACCGTTAAAAAACTTAGGTTGTATATTGACTTGTTTTAACCAATGATTAATCATTGGTCCGCCACCATGTACAATAACAACTTTAATGCCTATATAAGACAAAAATAAAATATCTTCTATAATCTTAGATTTTAAATAAACGTTTTTCATAGCAGATCCACCATATTTAACAACTAAAGTTCGTCCATGAAAACGTTGCACAAAAGGTAAAGCATCACTCAATATCTGAACACGTTCAAAATTATTTAACATGTCTCATCCTATTAATTATATTAAAAATAAAGAAAATTACCAAAAAAGTTTACAAAAACAATATGATTCACTTATGTTAAATACAATAACACTATAGCCACAAAAATACTAATTATGAATAAATTTTGGCATAACTTAAGAAAATTTCCAAAATTTTTACTTTCAGTAATTGCGGGATTTTTCTTGACAACTTTTTACACAATTTTTGAGTTATTAAAAGAGAAAAATAAGAGACTAACTATAACTATCATAATGATACTTATAATAGACATTATAATCATGATTTTAAAGCGTATGTTAGATATAAACTAAAAAAAATAAAAGAGAGATTTTTAGCATTGATATATAAAAATTCGACATATATAATATTATATATACAGTTAAGAGAAAAACAAACATAATAAATATAATATTATTATTTCAAAGTATTCATAATCTATACATTATTTTATAATTTCCATGAATATAAATTCTAATTCTGATTTAAGAGAAGTTACGGGTGCCTTTGCACTTATGGATAGTCTAATTAAAAACGATGTAAAATATGTTTTTGGTTATCCTGGCGGTGCTATATTACCTATTTATGATGAACTCTATAAGTGGGAAAATCAAGGATTGATTACACATATTCTATGTCGTCATGAACAGGGTGCTTCTCATGCTGCAGATGGTTATGCTAGATCTACTGGAAAAGTTGGTGTATGTTTTGCTACGTCTGGTCCAGGAGCTACTAATCTTGTTTCTGGTATTGCTACAGCGCAATTAGATTCTGTTCCCCTAGTTTTAATAACAGGTCAAGTTGCTAGATCTTTTATAGGAACAGATGCTTTTCAAGAGGTAGATATTTTTGGTATTACATTACCTATAGTGAAACATTCTTATGTAGTTAGAGATTCTCGAGATATGTCTCGAATAGTTTCTGAAGCTTTTTATATTGCTCAACATGGTAGACCAGGCCCTGTTTTAATTGATATACCTAAAGATGTTGGTCTAGAAAAATTTTTTTATCAACCTATTAATCCTGGTGATATTAATTTATTAGGTTGTCGTCCTTTCATGAAACCAAAAGATAATCAGATTATTAAAATTTTAAATCTATTGTATGAATCTAGTCAGCCTTTACTTTATGTTGGAGGGGGTTCTATAATTTCTGGTGCTCATGATGTAATAAAGCAGTTTGCTTACCGTTTTCAAATACCTATATGTACTACTTTAATGGGAAAAGGTATCATTGATGAAAGTGATAATTTATGTTTAGGTATGCTGGGTATGCATGGCACAGCTTATGCCAATTTTGCAGTTAGTGAATGTGACTTGTTAATTGCTCTAGGTGCTAGATTTGACGATAGGGTTACAGGCAAATTAGATGAATTTGCATGTAATGCTAAAGTCATACATATTGATATTGATCCTGCTGAAATAGGTAAAAATCGTGTTCCTCAAGTTGCTATTTTAGGTGATGTTAAGCAAGTTATGGTACAAATTTTAAGTTATCTAGATAATAGCTCTAATTTTGTTTTTAATTCTCAACAGACTTATTCTTGGAAGGATAGAATTTCTATGTGGAGAGATCAATATCCTTTGTTAATTCCAAAGCATGTGACTAATTTATCACCGCAAGAAGTTATTTTTTATTTATCTCGTATTCAGACTAATGCCTATTTTACTACTGATGTTGGTCAACATCAGATGTGGGCAGCTCAATTTGTAAGTGTCTTACCAAGACATTGGATGTCTAGTTCTGGTTTAGGTACTATGGGGTATGGACTTCCTGCTGCTATAGGTGTTCAAGTAGCTCATCCTTCTGAAGCTGTAATATGTATTAGTGGAGATGCTAGTTTTCAAATGAATCTTCAGGAGCTTGCTACAATTTCTCAGTATAATTTACCTATAAAAATCATTATTATTAATAATAAATGGCAGGGTATGGTTAGACAATGGCAACAAGCTTTTTATGGAGAGAGGTATTCTCATTCTAATATGGAAAAAGGTGCTCCTGATTTTGTTTTGTTAGCTCAATCTTTTGGTATTCTAGGATTAGAATTGGAACATAGATATGATATGAATAAAGTCTTACATCGTTTTGTGAATCATGATGGTCCGTGTTTATTGAATTGTAAAGTTAGAGAAGAAGAAAATTGCTATCCTATGGTAGCGCCTGGTAAAAGTAATTCTCAAATGATAGGTATATCTAAACCAATAAAAAATAAAAATTCTTCAATATTAAAATTGGAGACAGATAGCCTTTAATGGGAATTGAACCCATAACTTTTTCCTTACCAAGGAAATACTCTACCCTTGAGTTATAAAGGCTTTTTGATGCTTTTTTAATTTTTTCATTGGGCCGGGTTGGATTTGAACCAACGTAGGTAAAACCAGCGGATTTACAATCCGCCCCCATTAACCACTCGGGCACCGACCCGTATTTTTTTAGACTTCTGACTTATTTTAGTAAATTCAAATGTCTTTGGATACAACTGGACTCGAACCAGTGACTTTCACGATGTCAACGCGATACTCTGACCGACTGAGTTATGTATCCCAACAGTACAAGTATATACTATCTATATTGTAAGAAGCACAAAGTTAAAAAGTTTTTAATTAAATTTTGTTTTTAATCTGGTTGCTTTTCCTGATCTTAATCTTAGATAGTATAATTTTGCTCGTCTTACTTTTGCTTTTCTTACTATTTTAATATTTTTTATAAGAGGAGAATGGATAAGATAAATTCTTTCAACGCCAATATTTTGTACGATTTTTCTTACAGTGATAGTTGTACTTAGTTGTGATTTGTGTTTTGCTATTATAACTCCTTCTACATTTTGAATTCTCTGTTTATTGCCTTCATGTATTAAAATAGACATTTTTATACTATCACCTATATCTAATATAGGTATGTCATTTTTTTTAAATTCTTCTTCTATTTCATGCGTAATTAAGTTTTTGTAGTGTTTTTTTAGATACATTTGTTTATTAAGTCTTATTTTATATAAAGTATAATATTTACTTTGAATATGAATATTATATTACCATATAATGGTATTATTCCTAATTTTTAGTTGTATGTATTTTTATCAGAAACTGGATATTAATCTTAATAATTATTATATTTTTGTTTTCCAATATAATTTTATATTTATATTAGTAGCATCTTCTTTATCATATGAAATTATATCTAACGATTATTTATATTTCTATCAAATTTGTAATTATAATTCTTCTTTATTTTCTTCGATAATGCGTAAGCGTTTTTTGAAGATATTATTTTTTATTATGATGTTTTATGGGCTGATTATTATTTTGGAAGTGAAGATGAATAATTTTAGAGCTTTAAGTCTTTATTATTGGTTAGGTTTTTGTGTTACTTATATAAGGTTTGACTATTATGTTTTAAAATCTTTTACAGTTCCTGCTTATTCTTTAGTTAATACAAAATTTATAAGTCTCAATATATTTAGGCGATATCTTATTTTAGGTATTTATTAGTTGTTTCTCTATTTATTTACTCTTCAGTTTTTGATACTTATTTTATTATGTACAGTGTTATTTTAGATTCTTCTCTTCCTCAAAATTATATTGCTGAAGAAATTTTATTGGGTACTATAATTATTTATCCAACAATTTTCCCGCAAGTTATGCCTTTTCTTAAATCAGATTCTTTTTTTGTGGAATCTCATAAATTGATCTATAAAAGTTTAGTAACTCTTCATAAGGCTGAGAAAATAGATATTTTACAATTATTTTATTTTTTGAATGATACAGAAATTTTATATGATATAGGTGGGGTTTTTAAAATCATTGAGTTAATGAGACAAAGTCATGTTTTTATGCCATCTATTAATATGTATATATATGTTCAAGAACTCATAAAGTTAATTAATAATAGTTATATTAAGCGTCTTGTAATTCAATATGGTCATAATGTGATTAAGTTGGCTAATATTAATGATTTACCTAGTCATCAATTATACAATAAAGTCTCAGAATATTTAGAATTAACAGTATATAAAATTCCTAAACAGAATTTAATGACTTTTAGTGACTTAATTGTTGATTTACTTATGCAACTTAAGTATCAAAATTTAAATTTCATTGAATCTTCTTTAGATAGAAAAATATTGTTATCGGGTTTTCAGCAATTAGATCAATTTATAAAAGGCTTTCAGGGTGGTGACTTAATTGTAATTGCTGGACGTCCTTCAGTTGGAAAAACTTCTTTTGTTATTAATGTAATATTTAATATTATGTCTATAATCTCATTGAGATTATGTTTTTTTAGTCTTGAGATGTCAAAGATACAAATAGTTAGTAAATTTTTAGCAATTGCATCGGGGGTTTCGACTCAGGATATTACTTTTAGTAAACTTACATTAGATCAATGGTTTAGTTTAAATGCAATTTGTCGTAATTTAATGCAATATAATATTTATATTAATGATACACCTAATATGTCTATTGATTATATTGAGTATACATCTAAATTACTCTATCAGGATATTGGGAGTATTCAATTAGTTGTTATTGACTATTTGCAGTTAGTTCAGGTAGAAGGTTTTGCTAGTAATATTAGAACACAAGAGTTAGGTTATATAACAAGAAAACTAAAGCTACTAGCACAGTATTTAGATATTCCTGTAATGATCTTATCCCAGTTAAATCGAAGTATTGAAACTAGAGTTAACAAACTTCCATTATTATCTGATCTTAGAGAGAGTGGGTGTCTAGGAAATCATTCTCATCTAAATTTGAATTTTATTAATAAATTTCACTCACATAGCTTGAATAATTTTTCAACTATAATGCAAAACAACTTAATTAAGTTGTTCAATATGAAAAATTTATTTAAGGTATCTATGTATACTTTATATTTTCAGTTTGCAATACAATATTCTTTTAGTCTTTGTTTTCTATTTTGTAAATTATGTTTAACACATAATCATAAGTTATATCTTAAAAATTATTGGTATAAATTGAGTCAATATTTGGAAAATCATATTTGTGTGATGAATTATTCATTTAATTCTTATACATATATTTTGGAATATATTTATATACCATATAGTATATATTATGATTATGTGTCAGTGTTTGATATTCAAGAACCGAATTATATGCTAATTTTTTTTAGAAATTTTATTATACATAATTCTATTGAGCAAGATGCAGATATAGTCATTATATTATCAAACTTTAATAAAGACAAAAGTCCATCTGATATTATAGATATTTCATTATGTAAAAACCGTAATGGTGCAACTGGTTTTTGTACATTATTATTCAAACCAGTTATTAATAAGTTTAGTGAGATATAAGTATAAGTCAATAAATGATGCTTAATTTTTATTTTATATTTATTATTGTAATTTTTATAGAAATATGATACGATACTTCTATCGTATATTTTGCCGGGATAGCTCAGTTGGTAGAGCAGTGGACTGAAAATCCTCGTGTCACCAGTTCAAATCTGGTTCCTGGCATGTAAATCTTAAGTCATAACTATAACAGTAATAGATTATAATACTACTGTTATAGTTATGACTTAAAGTTGTTTTATAGCTTCTAGTTGTTCGCCTAATAATACAGTGACTTTTCCTTCATCTGTTACGTCGACAACAGCGCTATCACCAGCTTTAATTTTACCTGATAGTACCTCTTCTGCCAAACTATCTTCTAATAATCTCATTACTGCTCTCCGTAGTGGTCTTGCTCCATAACTAGGATTGTATCCTTCATCGACTAATCGGTTTTTAAATCTTTCAGTTACTTCTAATTCGATTTCTTGTTGTTTAATACGGTTAAACACCTCTTGTAGCATAATCTCTGCTATTTCGCGTACTTCATCTTTGGTTAGTTGTCTAAATACAATAATTTCATCTAGTCTATTTAGGAATTCTGGACGAAAATATTGTTTTAATTCTTCATTAACTAATGATCTAATACGGTTATATTGTGATTCTGTTTGTGATTCTCCTAGTTCAAATCCTAAGCTACCTCCTCCTTTTTCTATGACTTTTGATCCTATATTAGATGTCATGATCAAAAGGGTATTTTTAAAATCTATTGTTCTTCCTTTAGCATCAGTAAGTCTACCATCTTCTAAGATTTGTAATAAAAGATTAAAGATATCTGGATGTGCTTTCTCAATCTCGTCGAATAAAATGACAGTATAAGGGCGTTTTCTGACCGCTTCTGTCAAATATCCCCCTTCACTATAACCTACATAGCCAGGTGGTGAACCTATTAACTTAGATACAGTATGTCTTTCCATGTATTCAGACATATCTAATCTGACCATTGCTTCTTGTGAACCAAAGAAGTAAGAAGCTAATGCTTTAGTTAATTCTGTTTTACCAACTCCTGTAGGCCCAGAAAAAATAAAGCTTGCAATAGGTCGATTGGGATTTTTTAATCCAACTCTTGCTCTTCTAATTGCTCTAGAGACAGCCACCACAGCTTCATCTTGTCCGATAATTCGATTATGCAGGGTTTCCTCCATGTGCATTAATTTTTCTGATTCGCTTTTAGTTAATTTTGTAACTGGGATGCCAGTCCAAAATGCAACTATTTCTGCAATGTCATCTTCTGTTACTACAGGGTCTTCAATCTGTACATTTGGTTCATTTTTTTTGCTTTGTGCAATAGCAGCAATTTGGGCTTTGATTTCCATTTCTCTTGTTCGGTATTGTTCTGCTTTTTCATATTTTTGTGCTCTTATTGCTTCATCTTTTGTTTTTAGTACACTCCTAAGCTCTTTATCTAATTCTCTTGCTGCTGGAGGTAGTTGAGAGTTCAGTAATCTAACCCTTGAACCAGCTTCATCAATTAAGTCAATTGCCTTATCTGGTAAGAAACGATCAGATATATATTGATTAGCATATTTAGCAGCAGCAGCTAAAGCTTCGTCTGACATTTTTAATTGGTGATGTTTTTCATATCTGTCTCTCAAGCCAAATAAAATTTCGATAGTTTCTTCTACACTTGGTTCTCCAACTAATACAGGTTGAAATCGTCTTTCAAGTGCTGCATCTTTCTCTATATGTTTACGATATTCTTCCAGTGTTGTCGCGCCTATACATTGCAATTCTCCTCTAGCTAATGCTGGCTTTAATAGGTTAGCCGCATCGATAGCTCCTTCAGCTGCTCCTGCTCCAATTAGAGTATGTACTTCATCTATAACTAATACAATATTATTAGCAGATTTGATTTCATCCATAATCCTTTTAAGCCTTTCTTCGAATTCCCCTCTATATTTTGTTCCAGCTACTAATAAACCCACATCTAGTGTTACAACAAGTTTATCTTCTAATATAGAAGGTATATCTTTATTCGCAATTCTTTGCGCTAATCCTTCTGCTATAGCAGTTTTTCCTACTCCTGGCTCTCCAATTAATACGGGATTATTTTTTGTTCTTCTTCCTAGAATTTGTATTACTCTCTCGATTTCTTTTTGTCTTCCGACTACAGGGTCTAGAATGCCTTCTATAGCTAATTCTGTCAGATTTGACCCAAATTCTTCTAGTGTAGGAGTTTTGCTCCTTGTTTGTGTATTGTTGTTTCCATTAGTATTAGCTTCGGTGGTATCACCTAACATTTGTATAACTTCTGTTCTAATAGATGCTACATTTACAGCTAAGTTTTCTAGTACTCTTGCGGCTACACCCTCTCCTTCACGTACTAGACCCATTAATAAATGTTCTGTACCTATGTAGTTGTGCCCAAGTTGCCTAGCTTCTTCTAAAGAAAGTTCTAAAACCCTTTTTGCTCTTGGTGTAAAAGGTATTTCAACTGCAACGAATCCAGATCCCCTACCAATAATCTTTTCTACTTCTATTCGTGCGTCTTTTAAATTTACATTCATAGATTTTAATACTTGTGCAGCAATTCCTGTGCCTTCACCTATTAAACCTAGCAAAATTTGTTCTGTACCCACAAAGTTGTGACCTAAGCGTCTAGCTTCTTCTTGAGCAAGCATGATAACTTTTATTGCTTTTTCTGTGAATCGTTCAAACATTTAATACAAATAAGTTAATTTATTTATTACCTTTGATATTAAATAATAATAACATATTTTGATATTTAACTTAAGAGTTGTGTATAAAAATTTTATAATGAATTTTTTAAATATTAATTAATATTTAGAAACTACAGTTTTTTATTATTCAATTAATGAATTATAATTAGTTTCTTTGCCTTTAATTTTGTTATTATTTATAATAAGTACTCAATCTAGACATCAATATTATGTTAGTTTTTATATATTTTTTTAATTAAGGAAAATATCTATGGCTGTTATTCAGTTTATAAAAGGAATCAATGAAACAGTAGTTGCTGATGTTTCTCTAACACGCTCAAGAGATGGGAGCAAAGGGACAGCAACATTTCGATTTAATAATCCTGATATTTTGAAATCTGGTATGGAAGATAAAGGAGATATTACAGGAATGTATTTAAAAGATGATGAAGGTGAGCTTATGACCAGGGATGTAAGCGCTAAATTTATTAATGGTAAACCTCAGGCTGTAGAAGCTATCTATATTATTAAGAGCCCACAAGAATGGGATCGCTTTATGCGTTTCATGGAAAAATATGCTAATGAGAATAAGCTCTCTTTTACAAAAGCCAAGTAATCCTGACTTCAATTTATTAAAGTTGTATACTAATGATATTAAATTATGGAAGTTAGTTATATTCAGTATTTTTATATATGAAATTCTCTTTAAGATGGCTACAACAAATTGTAGATTTAAACAATATAAAATTTAGTACTCTTGTAGATAAGTTAAGTGTATCAGGCTTTGAAGTAGAAGACATTTCACGTAACTCATCTAATGATGATATGATATTTGATGTTACGACAACAGCTAATCGACAAGACATATTATGTACAGTAGGTCTAGCTAGAGAAATAAGTTCTATCTTTAATAGAGATTTAAAATATAAATTGTATAAAGATTCTATAGCTATTTCTACTCATTGTCTTAATATACTAAATAGTGTATCTTTGTTGGATCTATCCATAGTTAACGTTAATTATTTTTATAATAATAGATCTCCTTTATGGCTTCAATATTATTTAAGTAGTTATAATATTAAGTCATTGAATTTATTAACGGATATTCCACAATATATATATTTAAAATGGGGTCAATCTATAGAAATATTTGATAAGAATAAAATAAGTTCTGTACCAATTCAGTATTCTTTATTTAATTTACAAAAAAAAAGTCATATTATATATGATTCTCCCAATATTGAGTTAGAAGTTTTAAGATATGATGATGTTATATTATTCCCTATAGGTTTTTCTTTAAATGAAAATATTAAATGTGATGCAGCAACAAATTCTATAGTTATAATGGGTTATGTATGTGATAAACAGTATATCACAGATATAAAGAAGAAATTAAAGTTAAGTACATATTTATCACAACGATGTTGTAATCAAGGTTCAAGATCTGATTTTCTTAATGCATTTTATGAATCAGTTTACTTGTTGGGTTCATTTGGATTTGCAACATTAGGAAAATTTTATGGATACCATAAGTTATATAATATATCTCGAATTTTATTTATTGATAAAGTTAAAATACAAAATATTTTAGGTTCAGTAAAAATCGGTTCATATAATTATTTAACGGTAAAAGAAATCTTTACATTGTTAGAAAGATTAAATTTTCTACCAATTTATGATTCTTTAAAAAGTTCTTTTAAAATACATATTCCTGTTTATAGGCAAGATGATATTGTAAGACCAATTGATGTAATTGAAGAAGTAGCACGTATTTATGGTTTTGATAATTTTATTAGTAAGTTGCCATTAAATCCTATCGATAATAAAAATATTTTCTTAAATAATATATTTGCTAATAAAGTATACAGAATTCGTTATTTATTACGATGTCTAGGTTTACATGAAGCTCAAAATTATTCTTTTTATGATTATTACCCATTTAATCATGATACACAAATTAAGATTTATAATCCTTTAGCTCAAGATCAATCTTTTTTAAGAAGTAGTTTAGCAGTACACTTAACTTTAAATCAACAAGATAATTTAAGACAGGGTAATAAAGATATCGAAGTTTTTGAAATAGGTAAAGTTTTTAGGTTGTACTCATCAAGTTTAGAATATGATAATACTTTGAATTCATTTGAATTTTTACATTTGTCTGGATTAATTGCTAATTCTATTTTTTTAAGACCTTCATGGTCTGATAAAGAACAGTCATTAAGCTGGTTTCATGCTAAAGGTATGGTTGAAGAGTTTTTGGATAGATTGGAAGTGCCGGTCGTGTGGAAAAAGATCAGTGATTTAGATCAAAGCAATTTATTTTTTAATTTAATGCATTTACTAAATATGAATTGGACAGCAATTATATGTAATCGATTTCATGAAGAAATAGGTATATTTGGTAAGTTATGCAATAAAAGTGATTTTAATTCTACTTATGTATTCGAGTTTGATTTAGTGAAATTAATTGCTTCTATAGAGTCTTTAAATCATATTAATTCTATAATTAATCCTTATTCAAGTTACCCAAGTTTGACTAGGGACATATCTTTGACTGTGAAAAATTCTTGTACTATTTCTTTTATCAAAGCACGAATATTAAGTTATGAAAATAATTTAATTGAGTCAATAGAAGTTTTTAACTATTATAAAGATAAGTCTATCAATGCTTTTTATAATGTTGGGCTACGTATAGTTTATAGAGCTCATAATAGAACTTTGAACTATAGTGATATCAATCGTATTGATCAAGAAATAGATGATTTGTTAAATGAATATAAGTTATAGTAAATAATTTAAAATATAAAATTTTTGTATAAAAAAGTAAAGCATAAGCCGGATTTTGTTCCTAATAACTTTGAATTTTAAGTATACAAATTCAAAAGTTATTAAGGGTAGTTATTAATCTTGTTTTTATATTTACATATAATTTTTTTGCAGTAATGAATATAAACAATCACATTTTATCTTCTTGATAAATTTTCAGTTTACTACTTTGCTCTTATATGGGGTTTGCCTAGCAAGCACTTTAATCATACTTCTGGTACTCTTTTACTGCACCTTTGCACCCTTACCCAACTTCTATTTATATATTAGGCGGTTTCTTTCTGTGGCACTGTCCTTATAGTTACCTATACTGTCTATTATACAGCTATATTATTTTAGAGCCCGGACTTTCCTCAAATTTGTAGTAAAATTTGCAACTACCTACGTTTACTCTCATAGTAGTATAATATATTTTTTAAAAAAATACTAATGTCTTATTAATTCTTTATTTACAATCATCCAAATGCAAGATATAAGTTCAATAGGTTTTTCAGAAAAAGATTTCGGAGCTATATTAAATCAATATAGTTATAATTTGCATCCAGGTGATATTATAGCTGGAACAGTTTTTCATAAAGAAGCAAAAGGTTTTTTAGTCGATGTAGGTGTTAATATTGCAGGTTATTTACCAATAGATGAAGTTTTATTAGGTTCAGGGTATAGTAATGATGATTTAATGTATCTAGTGAATAATACAAGGGAATTTTTTATTTTTGCATATAATAAAGAAAGGCAACAGTTATTACTCTCTATTAAAAGATTAGATTATATAAAAGCTTGGAAACGTATTAAGCAACTTGAAACAGAAGAAATAATTTTACATGTACCTTTAATTAACTTCAATAAAGGTGGCATTCTAACAGCTTTAGAAGGTTTACATAGTTTTATACCTAGATCTCATTTAATTTTGTTTAATGCTTATGAGTCTATGGTGAGGTCTTATTTACCATGTAAAATTTTATTGGTAGATGAAAAGACGAATAAGATTATTTTAAGTCATAAATTAGCCTTGCTATATTTGTATTCGGATTTATTACGAGTAGGTCGGCTTGTTTATGGCCAAATTATTCAATTTAAGCAATATGGTATATTTCTTAATATTTATGGTATACCTGCATTGTTACATATATCAGAAATTGGTTATGAGTATATAGATAATATAGATTGTGTATTTGCAATTGGTCATAAGATTAAAGTGAAAATTATTCATATAGATATGAAACAAGCTAGATTATCTGTTTCTAGAAGAGAGGTTGTTTAATACTTTAACCGCCTCCAACAATTGTAATGATTTCTATTTTGTCTTGAGGTTTTAAGAAAGTTTTTTCTAATTCTGTAAAATGGATAATGCGTTTATTGTGTTCTACTACAATTGAGTTTAGTTCAAATTCTAGATATATTAATAATTCTTTAAGCGACATATATATATAGCAATTAAATGCTTGTCCATTAATAAAAATTGTATTGTATGCTGTATTCATATTATATGTTTTTGTAAGAATTAAGTAAATTTATAAAAATGGTAGACTTATACCTCAAAAAGTATTATACTTCAGTATATTATTTTTAATTATGGCGGATGTAGCCAAGAGGTTAAGGCAGTGGGTTGTGGCTCCATTATTCGCGGGTTCGAGTCCCGTCATTCGCCCTGCTCTAGATATAAAGCATTTAATAGAGTTAACTTTGCTAACTCTGTACGATTTCTTGTTTTTGTTTTACTGAGTAAACGACTTACATATTTTTCGATATTTCTTGTACTTAAGTTAAGTGTATTTGCAATTTCTTTATTTGTGCAACCTTTTGATACCAATACAAGAATGCTATATTCTCTTGACGTTAGAGAATTAAAAATGGAATTTTGTTTTTCATTATTTAACTTTTGTATATTGCTATTTGTATGTTGTTTCCAAGTTTCCAGGTATTTAAATATATTATTTATTATGGATATTAATTCTTCTGGATAAAAGGGTTTAGCGATATATGCATTACAACCTAATTCATATCCTAAAATACGGTCATGTGTCATACCTTTTGCAGTTAAAAAAATAACAGGAGTATGACACCATTTTTCATTAGAGCGTATTTGTTTAATTAAATCATAACCGCTTATATCTGGCATCATAATATCCGTAATTATTAAGTCTGGCTTAATAATATTCAAATTTTTTAATACTTTATCGCCATTCGTTGTAATATCTATTGTGAAACCTTCAGATATTAAGTAAGAAGCCATTGAATTTAGTAAATTTATATCATCATCTATAAGTAATATTTTTTTCTTCATTATAAAAATATAAAAGACAATTATATTAGCAAGAGTCTAATCATTAATAAGATTACGGTAATAATTATGGATAATAAATGGATACGATTATTTTTAGAATCAGAAATCCCTTTTTATATATATAAATTAAATAAAGGTGATGCTTTAATATTACAATATTCTACAAACTATAATCCAGCAGTTATAGTCTTCCATGGTACTGTATATATGATGAAAATATTTACTAATGGTGAGTCCTTTTTTTTAGCTATTTTAACTAGTAATAGTATAATCGATACTAATGTTACTTCTTTTAGTTCCAATTACTTCTATTATAAAGTTATTGCATTAGAAAATACTTACTTTATTAAATTTTTTTGGCTAGATTCCGTTTCTAATTTTAAATATTTATCAACTATATTCAAATTAATGGACTTATTTCGTTATACTTTAATTCAGTATGAAAATTCATCATGTATCTTATTGCATAAATCTATTAGATATAGAGTAATTCAATTACTATTGTTTTTATGTCGTGAATTTGGAGTATTGAACAATAATTATGTTGCAATCCCTTTTGAATTATCACAAAAAACTATTAGTTATATTACAGGAAGTAATCCAATTACAGTTAACAAGATTATTAATGATTTAAGTAATAGGTTATTAATTAAGTATATTTCTAAAAAGAAAAATTTAGTATGCTATTTTTCTTTTTTTCGTTATTTGTGTGATAAAAAAATTAAATGATATCTAAAAATAGCTAATAAATGTTATAATTATATTCATTTAGTAATTAGTTAAAGTCAAAAGTAGTTTAAATGCATAATTTTGTACACATTATTAAAAATATGATATGGGAAAAGTTTATGATTGGTTTGAGGAGCGGTTAGAAATTCAAGCCATTGCAGATGATATAACCAGTAAGTATGTTCCTCCTCATGTTAATATTTTTTATTGTATCGGCGGTATTGTATTTACTTCCTTTTTAATTCAAGTTGCTAGTGGTTTTGCTATGACTTTTTATTATAGACCGACTGTAGCTGAGGCTTTCTCTTCTGTTGAATATATCATGACAGATGTTAATTTTGGTTGGTTAATAAGATCAATTCATAGATGGTCGGCTAGTATGATGGTTCTTATGTTAATATTACACATGTTTCGTGTATATCTAACAGGCGGTTTTAAGAAACCTCGTGAATTGACTTGGGTGACAGGTGTTATATTAGCTGTTCTAACTGTCTCTTTTGGAGTGACTGGTTATTCTTTACCATGGGATCAGATAGGATATTGGGCAGTTAAAATTGTAACAGGTGTTCCAGAAGCTATACCTGTAGTAGGAGGAAGCATAGTTGAATTATTGCGAGGAGGAGTTAGTGTAGGACAAAGTACGCTCACTAGGTTTTATAGTTTACATACTTTTGTTTTACCTCTTCTAACAGCTGTATTTATGCTAATGCATTTTTTAATGATTCGCAAACAGGGAATTTCGGGACCACTTTAGTTATCTTCTTTATTTCTTTAAGTATAAGATAAAATCTATTGTGTGTGAATACTTAAAAAAGTTTTATTAAGGAAATTATTTATGTCAATAATAAAAAAGCCTGACTTAACAGATCCTAAATTACGTGCTAAATTAGCTAAAGGTATGGGACATCATTATTATGGAGAGCCAGCTTGGCCAAATGATATACTATATATGTTTCCAGTTGTTATCTTAGGTATATTAGCTTGTGATGTTGGTTTATCTATTTTAGAGCCTTCTGTTATAGGAGAACCGGCAAATCCCTTTGCGACTCCTTTAGAAATATTACCAGAATGGTATTTTTTTCCTACTTTTAATCTATTGAGGGTAATACCAAATAAGTTAGTAGGTGTTCTTTCTATGGCATCAGTGCCTGCAGGCTTAATTACTGTTCCTTTTATTGAAAGTGTTAATAAGTTTCAGAACCCTTTTAGACGTCCTATTGCTACTTCAGTTTTTTTAGTTGGAACTATTGTTGCAGTTTGGTTAGGTATTGGTGCAACAATGCCGTTGTCTAAAGCTATTACTTTAGGATTATTTTAAATAGTTTAATAATAAAAATTTAGATAATATTGAATCATAACACAATTGTTATGATTCAATATTATTATTTAATTGAGACTTTAGCTCCAGCTTCTTCTAATTGTTGTTTGATTTCTTCTGAGTTTTCTTTATTTGTATTATCTTTTATCATTTTAGGTGCTGATTCTACTAGAGCTTTTGCTTCTTTTAATCCTAAGCCTGTTATAGATCTAACGACTTTTAAGATAGCAATTTTTTTAGCTGCTGGTACTTCTTCTAAAATAATATCAAACTCTGTTTTTTCTTCTATTTCATTTTTATTAGAATTATCTACAGCCGTAGGCATAACTATCGCTTGGCTTTGAGATGTAATAGATGCATCAACATCGAATGTTTCTTCGATTTGTTTGATTAATTCAGCTGCTTCTAGAAGTGTTAGTGATTTTAGATCTTCTATAATATTAGTGATTTTTGTATTCATACAAATAAATTATTGATTTTGCATTTAAATAAAATAAACGTAATACTCTATATATTATAACACATAGTTATTACGCAATAGTTGGATATCTAAGGGTATTGATGGTCCCATAGTGCTATTAATATGTACAGACTTCCAGTATTTACCCTTAGAACCTTGAGGACGGTTTCTATCTATAGATTCTTGTAAAGTAATTAAGTTAATATGCAAGTCTTCTACATTAAAATTGAGTTTACCAAAAGGTATATGTAGTATACCGCTCCGATCTATTTTATATTCTAGTTTGCCGGCTTTGAATTCTTTTATTGTTGTTATTAAGTTATGCGTTACTGTCCCAGCTTTCGGTGATGGCATTAGTCCTTTTGGCCCTAAAATCTTACCTAGCTTGGCTATAGACATCATCATATCTGGAGTAGCTATGAGTTTGTCGAAATCTAAGCGACCTTTTTTGATTTCGTCAATTAAATCTTCTCCTCCAACTATATCTGCTCCTGAAGATTTTGCTTCATGAGTTTTATTATTTTGGGTTATAACAGCTACACGCATAATTTTACCTGTTCCTTTAGGAAGCATAACAGTTGTTCTTAATTGCTGATCTGCATATTTCGGATCTAATCCTAATACAATGTGTACTTCAGCTGTTTCTATAAATTTAACATTAGATAAATTTTTCATCAAATTCAAGGCATCCAGAGGTGAATAAAGCTTATCTGCTTCTATTTGCTTCAAAAGAGTACTGAAGCGGCGTGAACGTTTTTTCATTTTTAATTACTATATTAAGTTGTACAACTAATCATTTATCTTAATACCCATATTTTTTGCAGTACCTTTAACAATTTTCATTGCTTTTTTTACGTCCTGAGTATTTAAATCTTGTAATTTAGTTTTAGCGATTTCTTCTAATTGTTGTAAGGAAATAGATCCAATTTTTTTTGTGTTTGGCTGTCCTGATCCACTCTGTATCTGAGCTGCTTTTTTGAGTAGTACAGCAGCTGGGGGAGTTTTTAAAATGAAACAGAAGCTACGATCTTCGTATATTGAAATTTCAACAGGTATTACTAAACCAACTTTATTTGCTGTTCTAGCATTATATTCTTTGCAAAACATAACAATATTAGCTCCGTATTGTCCTAGAGCTGGTCCTACTGGTGGTGCAGGTGTAGCTTTACCTGCATTGAGAGCTAATTTAACAAGTCCTATAAGTTTTTTACCCATAAAGCATTATTTAAAGATTTCCTTATATTCATTCTAGTTATATTGATTTTATTATAAAATAATATAGTTGGTAATGTAAAATTAATTACATCAATATATCTTGAGTTTTATATATTATTAACTTTAAGTTTTTTCCGTTTTAGTTCATTAATTATTTGATTAATTTTATATGTTAAATACACGCCTTGAAGGACTTGAACCCTCGACATCAGGTTTTGGAAACCTGCGTTCTACCAGCTGAACTAAAGGCGTAATATATAAAAAATATACATTAAGATTTTAAAAAAGTAAAAAATCATTATCAATTATATACAATTAGATTTGTAATATGAGATTATAAAGTTATATTAATCATTTTTTCTATTATCGATATTTATGTCATATTCCATAACTAATAGCAGCCTTTCAGAACTAGAATATAAAAAGTATGCTCGTCATTTGGTGTTAGATAATATTGGCGATAGTGGACAAAAAAGACTGAAAGCAGCTAAGATTTTATTTATTGGTGCAGGTGGATTAGCTGCGTCTGCTATTCTTTATTTGGCTGCTTCTGGAGTTAATTGTTTGGGTGTAGCAGATGATGATAAAGTAGACTACTCAAATTTACATAGACAAATTCTATATAACAATAAAGATGTTGGTAAGTTAAAAGTAGGTATAGTTTACGATAGAATTAAAATGATTAATCCAGAATGTAATGTTAATGTATATTCATCTTTAGTAGATGAATATAATTGTGAATATATTATTAAAAATTATGATATAGTTATAGATACAACTGATAATTTTCAATCCAGATATATTATTAGCAAATCATGTTATTTGCAGCATAAAGTACATATTTATGGAGCTGTCCGAGGTTTTGAAGGTCATATTAGTGTTTTTAATTATAGAAGTGGGCCTATATATTCTGACTTATATCCACAGAGCCTGAATTTAGATGTAAAAGAATGTAATATGTTCGGTGTTTTAGGTGTTACTACAGGCATTATAGGTATATTTCAAGCAGTAGAAGCTATGAAAGTTATTTTAGGTATAGGAAATATTTTAAGTGGTTACTTATTAGTATATAATTTACTTGATGCATCTTTCAAAAAATTTAAAATATTGCCAAAAAACAATATAAATGTGGCGCATTATCATTTTAATAATCAATTTGCATATTGTAATATTATTAGTGAACAAGATTTATCACTTATAAGAAGTAAATATAAAATTATTTTAATCGATGTCCGTCAACCAGAAGAGTTTATAAAACATCATTTACTTAAAGCAATTAATATTCCTTTAAAAAATATTAGGTCCAGGAAAAACATGTATTTTATGCGTGATTTTTTAATTGATAAAATAATAATTGTATACTGTTATGATAATTTGAGATCACTGATTGCATCACAAATCTTATATAAACACCGAATTAGTCATTATCTATTAAATTATTAATAGTGTTATATTTTTACTTTTAAAGTTTATTATGAAAAATAAAATAACAGTTATTTTAAAGAAGAATTTAGCCAATCTTGGATCAATTGGTACTGTAGTGAAAGTCAGCTCTGGTTATGCATTTAATTATTTAATTCCTCGTGATTTTGCGCAGTTAGCAACTCAAGGAAGTTTAAAACATCATAAAATGTTTTTGGATATGAAGCAACAAAAATTAGATGAAATTCAAGATAAATTACAAGCAAGTGCTCAAAAGTTTAATAAAATTTCTAAAATTAGTGTGAAGAAGAAAGTAGGTAATAATAATCAAATTTTTGGTAGTGTAAATGACAAAGAAATAATTTCAAAGCTTTTTTCTATTACCGGAGAGAAGTTGGAGAAAAAAAACATTTACTTACCTAATATTAAAGCATTAGGGATTTATAATTTAAATATTATTTTCACCAGTGATATACAAGTAAGTATGAAATTACAAATTTTACCATTTTTTGCATGATATTTAACGACTATTTTTTGATTAAAATAAAAAATTTATTTAAATACATTATGTTGTTTAGTTCATTAATTAACTGGGGTGGGAGGATTCGAACCTGCGAATGGCGGAGTCAAAGTCCGCTGCCTTACCGCTTGGCTACACCCCACATATCTATATTAAACAATTAATATACTTCGGTTGTCAACTGAATTTTTAATGTTGTAACTTATGAATTTCTTGCAAAAAGTTTGAATATTGCGCTGTATATTGTACGTATTCATCTAATCTTTTTATAGTAACACAGTTATCCATTATCTCTTGATCTCCTAAAATAATACAAAATTTAGCACCTAACTTACCAGCTTTTTTAATTTGTTTGTGAAAACTTGTATTAGATAAATCCAATTCAAATTTTATATTTTTTTTCTCCAAAGCTTGGATTATTTCCCAAATCTTTTTTTGTGCTGCTAATCCTTGTGTTGCTATATATACATTGATTTTTTGTTTAGGTAATATCAATTTATCTTCAATTATTTTTAATAATCTTTCTATCCCAATAGCCCAACCTACTGCTGGTGTTTTTGGGCCTCCAAGCTGTTCTATTAAAGTATCATAACGCCCACCTCCACATATAGTATTTTGACTATTTTTGGAATTAGTTTTAATTTCAAAAGCTGTCTGATTATAGTAATCTAATCCTCGTACTAATTTATAATTAATTTTATACGTTATATTCAAATTATTTAAGTATGTGCAAACTAAATAAAAATGTTCAGTGGATCTTTTATTTAAGTATTTTTTTAATTTTGGAGCGCCATCTAAAATCTCTTGAGTTTTTAAATTTTTGCTGTCTAGAATTCTTAATGGATTAGAGTACATACGATTTTTAGAATCTTGATCTAAGTCTTGTTGATATTGCGATAAATATTCAACTAAATCTAATTTATATGATTGTCTTTCTTCTAAAGTACCAATTGAGTTAATTTCTAATATATAGTTTTTGACTTGTAGTTCTTTAAGTAATTGATTAGCTAAATGAATGACTTCTGTATCAGCCATAGGATTAATGCTGCCAATACATTCTATACCTAATTGATGAAATTGCCTTTGTCTTCCACTTTGAGGTCTTTCATATCTAAACATAGGGCCTAAATACCAAAGTCTTTGTATATTGCTGTGATAAAGTTTATTACTAATAAATGCTCTTGCTATGCTAGCTGTTGCTTCTGGTCTCAGAGTTATGCTTCTATCACCTTGATCTGTAAAAGTATACATTTCTTTATTGATAATATCGCTTGTTTCACCTATGCTACGCTTAAATAAGCTTGTTGATTCTATAATTGGCGTACGAATTTCTGAGTAATTATGTAGTGATAATATAGTCAATGCTTTATCGTGTATATGATGCCAATAATTAATTTCATTGGGTAATATATCTTTAGTTCCTCTTAAAGGTTGCATAAAATATGATTTCAATATTATTATGTTTACTAAGTTATGTAGTATATAGTTTATTTTTTTGTCTTTTTATAAATTCATTGGGCGAGGAGGGATTCGAACCCCCGACACCGTGGTTCGTAGCCACGTGCTCTGATCCACTGAGCTACAGGCCCTTATGTAATATAAGTATATCAGGTTTGTTGTTAAAAACTGTTTTTTCTGTGTGTGATTTTTTAGTTTTATAATTGTTTTTATGTTATTTTCATATACATAGCTGTGTTTTATAAAAATTTTTTGATTAAATAAGGATTATAGAATGGCTAAAAAAATTTTATATCAAGATAATGCCCGTAAAGCTTTGGAAAAAGGTATGGACACTTTGGTTGAGGCAGTTGCAATAACTCTTGGTCCTAAGGGCAGAAATGTTGTACTGGAAAGAAAATTTGGTGCTCCTCAGATTATTAACGATGGTGTAACTATTGCTAAAGAAATAGAGCTTCAAGATTTGGCGGAAAATACTGGTGTTGCATTGATTAGACAGGCAGCGTCAAAAACTAATGATGTGGCTGGTGATGGTACAACTACAGCTACTGTATTAGCTCATGCTATAGTTAAACAAGGTCTTAAAAATGTTGCAGCTGGAGCCAATCCTATTACTCTAAAGAAAGGAATACAGAAAGCAGTTAAGTTTGTTGTTGGGAAGATTGCAGAATACTCTAAACCTATTTGTAGTATGCAGGACGTTACTCATATTGGTTCTATATCTTCTGGCAATGATGTTGAAGTTGGAACGATGATTGCTAATGCTATTCAGCAAGTGGGAAAAGAAGGGATAATTTCCCTAGAAGAAGGTCAGTCTACAAGTACAGAATTAGATATTAAAGAAGGAATGAAATTTGATAAAGGTTTTATCTCTCCATATTTTGTTACTGATACATCTCGTATGGAGGTAATACAAGACAATCCATATATATTAATAACAGATAAAAAAATTACATTGATTCAACAAGAGTTATTACCTATACTAGAAAAAGTTACTAAAACAGGTCGTCCATTACTTATAATAGCTGAAGATATAGAAAAAGAGGCTTTGGCGACAATTATTGTAAATAAACTGAGAGGTATTATTAATGTAGTTGCTGTTAGAGCACCGGGTTTTGGAGATAGAAGAAAATTATTATTAGAAGACATAGCAATTCTAACTTCAGGAGTAGTTATTACGCAAGATATGGGCTTAAGTTTAGATAGTATGAGTTTAGACCAACTAGGCTCTGCTAGAAGAGTTCAAATTACCAAAGATTCTACAACAATTGTTGCAGATGCACAAAAAGATCTTATTCAGGCACGTTGTGATCAAATTAGGAGGCAATTAGAAGCTGCTACTAATAGTTATGCAAAAGATAAATTACATGAGAGGCTTGCGAAATTATCTGGAGGTGTTGCTGTTGTTAAAGTAGGTGCTGCAACTGAAACAGAAATGAGAGATAAAAAACTTCGCTTAGAAGATGCTATTAATGCAACTAAAGCAGCTATTGAAGAAGGTATAGTACCCGGTGGCGGCTCCACATTTGTTCATTTATCTGAAGTTTTACGAGTTTGGGCGATAAATAATTTAGTTGAAGAAGAGCTTGTAGGTGCATTAATAATAGTTGACTCTTTATTACATCCTCTTAAGAGAATAGTTGAAAATGCAGGTAATAATGGATCTATAATTATAGAGAAAATTAAAAATAGTAATTTTTCTACAGGTTATAATGCTGATATTGGTCAAATAGTTGACATGTATAAAGAAGGTATAATTGATCCAGCTAAAGTTACTCGTTCTGCTTTACAAAATGCTGCATCAATAGCTTCCATGATTTTAACTACAGAATGTCTGATAGCAGAACAAGTAGATAACTAAATTAAGATTTTAAGCAAATTTTGAATTTTAAGATTTTTACGTAGTTTATATACAAGATGGTAAATTTAAATATTTGATAAAAAAATAAACACCATCTTCACGTCTTAATACGTACATAATATATAAATTATATATAGCTATTTCTTCGATGTATTGACTATCAACATAAAATCTACAATTTATATTATAGTAGTTATGTGTTTTATAGTATATGTACTTGAATCTTTGCAAATATTGTGTCACATATTCTGATTGATAATCTTGATATAATCCTTGTAATATCTTAATTATGTTTTTTTGTGTTTTGTAATTATGAACAGAATTATATAAATGATAGATGACTTTTATAGTTTCTTTAAAGTTGTATAATGTATTGGCTATTGGGTTTCTAAGTGAATGACTACATCGTATCAGAAATAATTGATCTAGATAACTACTTATTTGTATGGAATGTGTGTTATAAGTATGATTTTGATCTAAATTGTATAAGTTTGCAGCTTCAATACTAATTAATAAGAGGTCAATTTTTTTTTAGATAATTTATTATCCATTTTTATATCATATAGTTAAATCTTACTATTTATTAACTGTTTTAAGATGTTTAGTATAATTGACTAATTATTACTAATCATCTGATCAAATTGTAATTAGTTTGTTCCAATAAAATTGAATTCTGGAAATTTTTCTTTTGCTTTTCTTAAAGATGTATTTTTTTCTTTTTCTTGCCAAAAGTTGATAATCTCTGTAGTTTTATTTAATAAATCCACTTTTTCATTTTTGTTAATCCATGGTTTTGATTCTAATTCTATTTTCAACTCTTCCCATGCATCATTACGGGGCCAAAAAAAATAAGATGTTAATGGGCTTTTATTATTACCTATATTGTAATCAATTGCTATAGCAATATTATTTTCAAGCCATAAAATTTTGAATGTGAATTTAGACAAATTATTCTCCTTACATTTATTTCATTAATTCTGTTTTTCAAACTGACTAATGATTTGTTGAACTTTTTTAGTTGGTTGGGCCCCTTGATATATTCTTTTCTTGACTTGTATTAAATTTATCTTTGATTTATTATTTAGTGGACTGTAAAATCCTATTTCTTCTATGGGTCTTCCGTCTCTAGGTTTTCTACTATCTATAACGATAATTCGGTAACTAGGTTGTCGCTTTCTGCCGAACCTTTTCAATCTGATTTTTAACATAGTAATATCTTGTAAATTTGTGCAATTATAAGAGCTATTTATAAGTTTATACTTAATATTAAATACTTTTTTATTCGATTAATCAACTGTTATGTAAATAAATAAATTTTACATCACAGATTCGATTTGTATGTTATTAAATATAACTGTTAAGCACTGTAAAAAAATTATACCTAACATAGGAGACATATCCATACCAAATATCATAGGTATTGTTCCTCTAAATAATTTAAGATATGGATCTGTAAGTCTGTTTAAAGAGCAAAACGGTTCATTATACCAATTTACTGTTGGAAACCATGCTAGAGATAGTTTCAATAAAATAGAGATGAGATATATCTCGGAAAAATTAGCTATGGATGTAAATACTAAATTAAACGAATTTATAATAATATTCATTAGCTGATAATAATGGGTTGAAGTTAATTAATATTATTTTACATTAAATGATTTTTGTAGTGTACACATTTAATGTTGGATATTTTTGAGCTAGATATTTTAAAAAATTATCATCGCATGTAATGCAGACAATTTTAATATTATTTAAATTAATTTTATCTTTTCTTTGCAAGTAGTTGATAGTTTCGATTATATTATAATTTTTTAAAAATTTTTCAAATATAATTATTTTATATTCTTGTTGCTTTGTATAATATTTAACTTGATTATTTGTACTATATAAATCTATATGTCTTAAATATGTTTTTGGCAGTATTTTATTTATGTCTGTAAGAATATTATGGCACTCAATTATATTTGTAATGATTAAATATTTATCTAATTGATTTGAGACATAATCTTCTTTGAAAATATCGACTTTTTTGATGTATAAATTATCTATTTTTACCCAATTTCTTGAAATTTCGTAAAAAATTAGCATACCTAGTATTTTTTCACTATCAGTGTGTACGGGTTCTTCATATGAATTTTTATATGTAATCTCATATGCTAATTTGCGTATAATTGGATGTGTAAGTATATGTATATTTAGTTGCATGTAAGTATAAATAAACTGAATACTATAATATAGTATATCTAATTTTTTAAACAAAAATAAGGGTAATTTCGATCAGGTGCAAGTTTACAATCAAAGAAATAGATGGATTTGGGGTTTTTCCTTAGGTTCAGAGAGTTGGAACGGTAGATTAGCTATGCTATCTTTCGTTATTATTTTTTTTATAGAATATTTTTCTGATTTACCTATAGTAGAATTATTAGGTATTTAGTATTTAGATATGCAATAATTATATTGCTTTAACTAAAATAAAAAAACTATTCTTAATTAGAAACAATTATTTTCAGTTAAGAATAGTTTTTTGTTATTGATTTATACTAAAATATAAAATTTTAGTCTAATGGTCTCATAGATAATACAGCTTCGTTTTCTCTATTAATGCCTTTTTCAAATCCTGCTGCTGCTGCTCTTGCCCGTCCTGCATGCCATAGATGTCCAATGAATAAAAAGAATCCTAGAAAGAAATGAGATGTTGTTAACCAGCTTCTAGGTGATACATAATTTACAGAATTGATTTCTGTTGCAACGCCACCCACCGAATTCAGAGAGCCTAATGGTGCATGTGTCATATATTCAGCCGCTCTTCTTTCTTGCCATGGTTGGATATCATTTTTAATTTTATTTAAATCTAAGCCATTAGCTCCTCTTAATGGTTCTACCCATGGAGCTCTTAAATCCCAAAAACGCATCGTTTCTCCACCAAATATAATTTCTCCACTAGGTGATCTCATTAAATATTTACCCAAACCTGTAGGACCTTGAGCAGATGCTACGTTTGCTCCTAATCTTTGATCTCTTACTAGAAAAGTGAAAGCTTGTGCTTGAGAAGCTTCTGGACCTGTAGGTCCATAAAATTCGCTTGGATATGCCGTATTGTTGTACCACACATAGTTAGAAGCAGTTAATCCCATAAGAGATAAAGCCCCTAAGCTATAAGATAGGTAAGCTTCGCCAGACCAAACAAATGCTCTTCTTGCCCAAGCGAATGGTTTTGTAAGGATATGCCATATTCCTCCTGCAATGCAAACTACGCCAATCCAAACGTGTCCGCCAATTAAGTCTTCCATATTATTAACACTAACTATCCAGCCGTCACCTCCAAATGGGGATTTAAGTACATATCCAAATATGATAGCTGGGTTTAAAGTTGGGTTATTAATTAATCGTACATCTCCTCCACCAGGAGCCCATGTGTCATATACTCCACCGAAAAATAAAGCTTTAATCACAAGTAAAAACGACCCTATGCCTAGTAATACAAGATGTATACCAAGAATTGTTGTCATTTTATTTTTATCTCTCCAATCATAACCAAAAAATGGAAAAGATTCTTCTAGTGTATCTGGTCCAATTAGAGCATGATACAATCCGCCAAAGCCTAGTACTGCAGAAGATATTAAATGGAGAATCCCTACGACAAAATATGGATATATGTTAATTATTTCTCCTCCAGGACCAACACCCCAACCTAGTGTTGCTAAATGAGGTATTAGTATAAAGCCTTGTTCATATAAAGGTTTTTCTGGTATAAAGTGAGCTACCTCAAATAATGTCATTGCGCCTGTCCAAAAAACCATTATACCGGCATGTGCTACATGGGCACCTAGAAGCTTGCCTGATACGTTTATTAATCTTGCATTGCCGGACCACCATGCAAATCCTGTAGATTCAAGATCTCTACCGCTTACAATATTTTGATTAAAGGGCGTTTCCACGTGGTAAAACCTCCTCAGGGAATATAAAATTCTCGTGTGGCTGATCTTGTGCTGCCATCCATGCACGAATACCTTCATTTAGTAAGATATTTTTCGTATAAAATGTTTCAAATTCTGGGTCTTCTGCAGCTCTTAATTCTTGTGATACAAAATCATATGCTCTTAAATTTAAGGCTAGGCCGACTATACCAAAGGCACTCGTCCAAAGTCCAGTAACTGGCACAAATAACATAAAGAAGTGTAACCAACGTTTGTTAGAGAAAGCTACACCAAAAATTTGTGACCAAAAACGATTAGCTGTAACCATTGAATAGGTTTCTTCAGATTGGGTAGGAGTAAATGCTCTAAATGTATCTGCAGCATCTCCATCTTCGAATAAAGTATTTTGCACAGTAGCTCCATGTATTGCGCATAATAAAGCTCCTCCCAGTATTCCTGCTACACCCATCATATGAAATGGATTCAATGTCCAGTTATGAAATCCTTGTAGAAATAGTAAAAATCTAAAGATTGCAGCTACACCGAAACTGGGTGCAAAGAACCAGCTTGCTTGTCCAAGTGGATACATTAAAAACACTGAGACGAATACAGCAATTGGCCCTGAAAATGCTATAGCATTATATGGTCTAATTCCAACTAATCTAGCTATTTCAAACTGTCTTAAGCAAAAGCCAATTAATCCAAATGATCCATGTAAAGCAATGAAAGCCCAAAGACCTCCAATCTGACACCATCTAGTAAAATCACCTTGTGCTTCAGGACCCCATAGTAATAATAATGAGTGTCCCATGCTATTAGCTGGTGTAGATACAGCCGAAGTTAAGAAGTTGCAACCTTCCAAATATGAGCTTGCTAATCCATGTGTATACCAAGATGTAACAAATGTGGTTCCTGTCAACCATCCTCCTAATGCTAGATAAGAGCATGGAAATAGAAGTAAGCCAGACCAACCTACAAATACAAATCGGTCTCTTTTAACCCAATCATCAATTAAATCAAATCTGCCGCGGGTTTTTTCTTGTCCAATTGCTATGGTCATAAAATAAGTCTCCAGAGTAAAACTAATTAAGTAAATAAATTGTAAGATTATTTATTCATTACATTCTAATGTGTAATGTTTAGTAAAGCTTATAATAATTCTGTAAAATTACTTTACTTTTCTTTACGCTTATACTAATATTATAAAGCTATTGAATACTAAAGTTAGCGACAAAATTAAAAGGCTTTAATTAGTTCTCTAAGTTTGTAATTTCTCTTAAACTAAAATTTTCATATAATACAACTATAGTATAGCAAATATTATATTTCTTATTTGATTTTATTCATTTTTAAAATAAAACATAATATAGTATCCAGATCTAGTAAGTTAAAATAATCTATTTTTATTTAAAATACTTCAATAGATTACATCATATGCTTATCTTTAATTTGGCAATTTTCATCATTAAGTTTTGATGATAGAAATATAATAATAAACATTTTTTACTTTTATATTTTTACTTTTATATAATAATAATTTCGACAATAAAGCTTATTTTGATATTTTATAAATAAAATAATAAAAGTGTTTTGCTACTTGCTTAAAAAAATTCCCATATGATTATATATTATATCTAATTGATAGAGAGTACGAAAAAAAGATTAAATTATTAAACAATGTAATGAATTAGCTTAATTAAGAGAAGAATATAAGCTGGTGAGTTTTCGAAAAGATAAAAAAGGGGAAAAGTAAAGAAGTTATGTGGAAAATAAACGAAAGCAATGATTTTACAATCCAAATTTTTGTTTACATGTGTGATTTATTTACAGCACATAATACTAACGCCATATTTATTAACCTCTCTGAAGATCTGAAAAGAAGATAAAAGAATTGATAAATCAATATCATATTAATATAAAAGATGATAAGCAATAAACATTTTTTGCATTTTACAATGATTGTAGAAAGCAAAAATAACACCAATTTAAGTATCATAATCAGAGATTTTGATTACTTTGATGAAATAATTACGATATTTTAGGTAATTACAGTCTATATTAGATAATATAAAATTTTGTACATTAAAAAATCATTAAGCTGTAATGACTTTGTCGAAATTCAGGTATTAGTCTTTAAATAATTAAAAATGAGAATAAGCAAAATACATATAGGACATATAGGTATATAATCTTATTTTTATGATCTAAAATTTATCACCTAATTATTATCGATTTATGTAATACCTGAAAATTAGGTGAATTTCGTTTAGTGGCGAGTTAATAAATTGTTTACTTCAAGTAAACAAGTAAAAGATTATCTAATCTTATCTTAGTGAACTAGTAAGTTATTTTGAGTATGAGGTATTTTATTTATTTTTCTTGCATAGTTAAATAACCCACCGGCATTTACTATTTCTACTAAATCTCCTAAATCTTTGAAGTTAATAATGTTCTTTTTATCTGGAAGTATGATCTTATTATCAGATGATTGTATAGTTAATATGTCACCTGTGTTTAATAAAGTATATAAGTTTTGGCTTACTTGAACAGGTAATATTTCTCCTGTTGAAATACAATTGCGAAAAAAAATTCTAGCAAATGATTCTGCTATGACTGCTTTGATTCCTGAAGCACCAAGTGCTATGGGAGCATGTTCTCTTGATGATCCGCAGCCAAAATTTTTTCCAGCGACAATAATACTATAGTATGATTTACCCGTTGATTTATCTATAAATGGTAATTCGCTTTCTGATAATCCAGACATAGCTAAGGAGCCTAGCTCCTGGTATCCTTCTTTAGTTGCTGGATTAATTTTCATGTATTCAGCGGTTAAAATTTGGTCTGTATTAATATCATTTCCTAATATATATACTCTGCCTTTAATGTTGTTTTTACTCATTATAGTTACGTTGTTAATTTTTAAGAAAAATTTTAGGGTTAGTTATATGGCCTGCAATTGCTGTTGATGCAACTGAGTAAGGTGAACCTAAGTAAATCTGAGCTGATTTGGCTCCCATGCGACCACTAAAGTTTCTATTTGTCGTTGAAATTACAGACATAGTATTATTTACTCTACCAAAAGTATCTATTGGTCCACCACAACATGCTGCACAACTGGGCTCAGTTGTCATATGTACTCCTGCATTTACTAAAATTTCATATACTGATATATCATCGATCTTTTGATTAATGATGTCATAAAATACTTCACGCGTAGCTGGCACTCCAAAAGTATCAATTGATACCTTATGATTTTTTAAGATTTTCGCAGCTGCATAAAAGTCAGAGCTTTTTCCTCCGGTACAACTACCTATATAAGCCCGGTCAATTTTTTCTCCTTCGACATTATCAATACTATCAACGTTATCTGGTGAGTGTGGTTTAGCAATTTGAGGTTGTATATTTGTTACATCATATTCTAAAACTTTTGTGTAGTGAGCTGACTGGTCAGGAACTATAATATCAAAATCTTTAATATCAGATCTTGCATTAATATATTCAATTGTACTGTTATTGGGAATAATGATACCATTTTTTGCTCCTGCTTCAATTACCATATTACATAATGTCATTCTATCTTCAATAGACATATTGTCAATAGTTTCACCAGTAAATTCAATTGATTGATATGTAGCGCCCTGAGTAGTCAAATCCTTTAAAAGTAGTAAAATTAAATCTTTTGCCATAATATTGGATCCTAATTGGCCGTGAAAAATTACTTTTATAGTATCAGGAACACGTAATAGAATTTCTCCTGTTCCTAGTATGAAAGCTGCATCTGTATTTCCTACGCCTATAGCAAATGTTCCGAATGCACCGCTTGTTACAGTATGTGAATCAGTGCCTACGAGTACTTCTCCTGGTCGATTATGTCCTTCTTGTGCTAATGCAATATGGCATACTCCTTTATAATCTTTGCTATGAGGGTCATAAAAATATTTGTGTCCTTGTTCTTGAGCAAAGTCTCTCATCATTCGAATATTTGCATTTGCTTTTTCATCGGATGTAAAAATAAAGTGATCTGGAATCATTATATGTCCTTTTGGATCCCAAATCTTTGCTTGATCACCAAATTCTTTTTTGAAAATGCTAATAACTCCTGGTGAACATGGATCATGTGTCATTAGAACATTTACTTTAGACCATATCACTTCGCCTGCTTGAACGTTATTTTTTTGACTAGCTTTAGCTAAAATTTTTTCAGACATAGTCATTGTTTTCTTTACAATCATGGCAATATTTTTAAATCGTTTAGTTTAAAATAATTAGTTTTAATACAAAATATTATGATGTTTTTGCGTATGCTTTATATCATATCAATATAGTACAAAATGAAAAATGCAATCAAGCTTTAAAATAAGAAAATATATTATGAAATTTGTAACTACTTAAATACTTAATAAGTTTTTGTTTGTAAGTTCATACTAAGAAATGTTATCTATTATTATATAATGAGTTTTAAGCTTTATGTGATTTAATTCTAATGAATTATCAGATAATAGAAGAAAAAGCAAATTTAATAACTATAATTATAGTATATCTTATGCTAGTTGGAACTTGTAAATAAAAATATGTCTTAATTAATACAATAGCAACCTATTTTATGCATAAAAGCTATTATAAAATGTATATTTTGATGATTAAAGATACGGATAAGAATTATTCTTCACGTAAATGAGGTAAAAGTTGATTAATCAATGAATTAATACTTATAAGCTTGTATTTATATGAGTTTTTACTAAAAGTCGTATTTGTCCTACTTTCCTACAAGGAATATTGTATATTGATAATAGTAAATCATTCTTATCTTTACAAAAATTTATTCAACATATATTATAAATAATAATTGTAACTTAGGTTAATTTGATTAAGCAAGTCAGAGTTATTTCTTTTGCATGCATAGATCTAGAAATAAAAAGGTAAAAAGAATTATAATTTTGTATTATATTCATCGTGGATATGACGTGATGGTACGGGTAATATCTAATATAGAATTTAATATATGAATAAATCTTCGATTATTTATAATATTATATGAAACATATGTGTAATACTTTTTTACAAAGTGCTTATTTTAAGTTAATATAATTTTTAATTGTTAATTCATATTGATAGAATTAAATTATATTTAAATCAATATATATCATATTATGAAGTTATTTTCTTGTTGAATAAAAAGTGATTTGTTATATAATTTCATCAATAAGTTCTTATTTTTATCTTCATGTTGCTACTGAAGTTACCTACGAAATAAAATATTGAATCTTAACAAGAATATAGATTTAATGCTTAGCCGAAAATCTAATTAATTAATCTTTTAAAAATACTCAATATAAAAATACTCAATAATTTATACATCCTACATTTTTACTTTAAAATTACATGATTTGTTCATTTTTTAGCACTTATTTTAGCACTTAAGTAAATTCCATATAAGTTGGATTAAGCATCTAATACATTACTTGTAATTAAAATTTTTTATATATAAAAATAAATTCTTTATTTTGTAGCTATCTATAATATTGTATATGATTTTGATACAGATTCATTGTATAAAGTGCAATATTGAAATTTAGTTCATGCATCTTTAGTGGTTAAGTTATAAGCTTAATATTGAGTTAGTTTCTTTAAAAGTAGCTGTTTTTTGATAATTCTACATTTTATATGTTTTCGATGATTCGTTGAAATAAATATCCTGTTCCTCTAGCGGTTAAAATTAAATCTGGATTACTAGGGTCATCTTCTAATTTAGCCCTAAGTCTAGAAATATGTACATCTACTACCCGAGTATCAACATGCCTTTCTGGTTTATATCCCCAAACTTCTTGTAATATAGAAGATCGCGAAAAAGCTTCACCAGCTTTACTCACTAGTAGTTCTAAAAGACTGAATTCCATACCGGTTAACCTAACCCTTTCATTTTTTTTGTATACTTGCCTTTTATTTGTATCAATTTTAAGAAATCCCATATTTAAGATGCCTGAACTAGGAATACTGGAATTAATATTTATCTTATATACTCTTCTAAGAACACATCTAATGCGTGCTTCTAGTTCTTTGGGGGAAAAGGGTTTAATTACATAATCATCTGCACCTAATTCTAAGCCAGTAATTCTATCTGATACATCCCCTAGAGCAGTCAGCATTATGATTGGTACATCAGATTCTTTTCTGATTTCTTGACATACTCCATAGCCATCTAATTTGGGCATCATAACGTCTAATATAACTAAATTAGGATATTCTCTTCGGAATATATGTAGTCCTTCTTCTCCATCCGATGCACTAATTACATCATAGCCAATCATGGATAATCGAGTTTCTAAAATTGTTCTTATGCTAGTTTCGTCATCTACAATTAATATTTTTTCTTTAGAATTATGCAAGCTTGATATCTTCCTTATAGATCGATCTGATAGATGCTAACTGATTTATCTGTTTTTTGTGGTATTTAATATATTGAAATTACATATATATTATCTATATGTTAGGAAATATAAGGTTTTATTTTAATGATAATAAACATATTTATGACTTTTATATCTTATATATGTATATAATTTTAAAATATATAAAAACCCAATATATTAATATTTTATAGCAATGAATTTTTAAGATTTTAATAAATATTCAAATTTCTCCTTCTAGATAATTGATATACTATGTCAACTTTATCTCAATATTTTAGTATACAATTAAAAGTGATATAATGAGTACAGCTATTTACGATAAAAAATAATCATTCATTATAAAGCTTGAAAATTTTTACTAACTGAATATAATTTTGACTTGAATTAATTAGTGCTAATTTTAAATATTTTATATATTAACATTAACAGAATAATACTTTAAATTATTGGCAAGATATGTGCCTTTTTAATATATTTTTTCGAATATATTATCTTCATTAAAAAAGTTATCTATGACTATTATTGAGTGTCGTAAGCAGTACCTTAAATTTGATACAAGTGATCTAAAGTCTCCTGATGATTATTTTTATTCATTATTGTGGTAATTTATTTAATTTTGAAAGCTTATCTAGTTCAAATTTAACAGGTATTAATATTCTGATGAGCTTACCATTAATTCTTGTTTTTGAAGCAGATAATTATTATGCATTAGTTAATGGCTAATTATTTACTAACTTACTTGATATGCGGAACTTATTTTATTGAACTTAGTGTTAGGTCTTTAGTAAAGAATTGATATTGTAACCAGAGCATTTATTATAATTCTTGAGTCTATTTAAGCGTTATACGTAATATATTTATATTTTTACTTATGTATTCTTTGAAACAAATAGATGCTGTAGAGCAATTTATTTATTTTGAATATCAGATCTAATTATAATCTAATGACTATGATTTTTTACTGGTTAGGGCTTGACAAGATTACATTGAAGGCACTATAATTATCATTATCTTGAGTTAATATTAATATTTTAGTTAACATCCAACTTAGTTAATCGACTCATTAGCTATCTATGTGACTAATAATAAAATCTTTAGTTAAAGTTTAAATTATATTCTGGATAATACGGAGAGTTTGATCCTGGCTCAGGATGAACGCTGGCGGTATGCCTAACACATGCAAGTTGAACGGAAGTTTATTCTTCAGTAGCGGACGGGTGAGTAATACGTAAGAATCTGCCCTTAGGAAAGGAATAACAATTGGAAACGATTGCTAATACCTTATATGCTTAACAGTAAAAGATTTTTCGCCTATGGATGAGCTTACGTCTGATTAGCTAGTTGGTAAGTTAAAAGCTTACCAAGGCAACGATCAGTAGCTGGTTTGAGAGGATGATCAGCCACACTGGAACTGAGACACGGTCCAGACTTCTACGGAAGGCAGCAGTGGGGAATTTTCCGCAATGGGCGCAAGCCTGACGGAGCAATACCGCGTGAGGGACGAAGGCTTGTGGGTTGTAAACCTCTTTTCTTAAGGAAGAAACAATGACGGTACTTAAGGAATAAGCATCGGCTAACTCCGTGCCAGCAGCCGCGGTAATACGGGGGATGCAAGTGTTATCCGGAATTATTGGGCGTAAAGCGTCTGTAGGTGGTTAAACAAGTCGGTTGTTAAATATTGAGGCTCAACCTTAAACCAGCAGCCGAAACTGTTCAACTAGAGGATGGTATGGGTAGGGGGAATTCCCAGTGTAGCGGTGAAATGCGTAGATATTGGGAAGAACACCGGAAGCGAAGGCGCCCTACTGGGCCATTGCTGACACTCAGAGACGAAAGCTAGGGGAGCGAATGGGATTAGATACCCCAGTAGTCCTAGCTGTAAACGATGGATACTAGATGTTGCGCGTATCGATCCGTGCAGTATCGTAGCTAACGCGTTAAGTATCCCGCCTGGGAAGTACGCTCGCAAGAGTGAAACTCAAAGGAATTGACGGGGGCCCGCACAAGCGGTGGAGCATGTGGTTTAATTCGATGCAACACGAAGAACCTTACCAGAATTTGACATGTTACAAATTCTTATGAAAATAAGAAGTGCCTTAGGGAATGTAAACACAGGTGGTGCATGGCTGTCGTCAGCTCGTGTCGTGAGATGTTGGGTTAAGTCCCGCAACGAGCGCAACCCTTATTCTTAGTTGCCATCATTAAGTTGGGAACTTTAAGAAGACTGCCGGTGACAAACCGGAGGAAGGTGAGGATGACGTCAAGTCAGCATGCCCCTTATATTCTGGGCTACACACGTGCTACAATGGTCATGACAAAGAGTCGCTAAATTGTGAAATCAAGCTAATCTCATAAACATGATCTCAGTTCGGATTGCAGGCTGCAACTCGCCTACATGAAGATGGAATCGCTAGTAATCGCCGGTCAGCTATACGGCGGTGAATTCGTTCCCGGGCCTTGTACACACCGCCCGTCACACCATGGGAGCTGGCTATGCCCAAAGTTGTTACTTTAACCTTATTTGGAGGAGGGCACCTAAGGTAGAGCTAGTGACTGGGGTGAAGTCGTAACAAGGTAGCCGTACTGGAAGGTGCGGCTGGATCACCTCCTTATTTAGGGAAAAAGAATAAAAGGATTTAACTTAAAAATACTTTACTATTCTCAACTTTAGATCGTTATTAATTTATTAATTATAGTTAACACAATTAACTAGGGCTATTAGCTCAGTTGGTTAGAGCACACCCCTGATAAGGGTGAGGTCCCTGGTTCAAGTCCAGGATAGCCCACCAAATTGTATAAGGGGGTATAGCTCAGCTGGTAGAGCGCTGCTTTTGCAAGGCAGATGTCAGCGGTTCAAATCCGCTTATCTCCAAGTGTTAACTACAATTAATCTTAAATTTGAATTTAAAAACTTAATCCATATAGATATTACACTGATTCAAAAAATATAAATTTAATTCAGTTCTAAGCAGCTTTGAATTTCTAATTTTATGTTCTTTGAAGCTGAATTAAAACAAGTATTTAAAATAATCAAGGGCTTGTGGTGGATACCTAGGCATTTAGAAGCGATGAAGGGCGTGACTACCAACGAAATGCTTCGAGGAGCTGGAAGTAAGCTTTGATTCGGAGGTGCCCGAATGAGGAAACTCTTTATACTACCTACTGAATTCATAAGTAGGCAAGAGCTAACTTGGCGAACTGAAACATCTTAGTAGCCAAAGGAAAAGAAAGCAAACGCGATTCTCTTAGTAGTGGCGAACGAAAAGGGAACAGCCTAAACCACTTTAATAAGTTTTAGTGGGGTTGTGGGACAGTATATTAAATATTTGTAATGTTAGATGAAACATCTGGAATGTTGTATCATAGAAGGTGATAATCCTGTAATTGAAAACAAATCAAAATTTTTATTGAATCCCAAGTAGCATAGGGCACGTGAAACCCAGTGTGAATCCACGAGGACCACCTCGTAAGGCTAAATATTACTAAATGACCGATAGTGAACTAGTACCGTGAGGGAAAGGTGAAAAGAACCCCGGGAGGGGAGTGAAAAAGAACATGAAACCATAGGCTTACAAGCAGTAGGAGGATGACTAATCGTCTGACTATGTGCATGTTGAAGAATGAGCCGGCGACTTGTAGGTAGTGGCAGGTTAAGATAGAGAATATCGGAGCCATAGTGAAAGCGAGCTTGAACTAGAGCATAAGTCATTATTTACAGACCCGAACCCGGATGATCTAGCCATGGCCAGGGTGAAGCTTAGGTAACACTAAGTGGAGGTCCGAACCGACTGATGTTGAAAAATCAGCGGACGAGCTGTGGCTAGGGGTGAAATGCCAATCGAATCCGGAGCTAGCTGGTTCTCCCCGAAATGCGTTTTGGCGCAGCGATTGATGCTATAACCTAGGGGTAAAGCACTGTTTCGGTGCGGGCTACGAAAGTGGTACCAAATCGATGCAAACTCTGAATACTAGGCGTGAAATCAGTCAGTGAGACAGTGGGGGATAAGCTTCATTGTCAAAAGGGAAACAGCCCAGACCATCAGCTAAGGCCCCTAAATAATTACTAAGTGATAAAGGAAGTAAGAATGCGTAAACAACCAGGAGGTTCGCTTAGAAGCAGCAATCCTTTAAAGAGTGCGTAATAGCTCACTGGTTTAGTGATCTTGCGCCGAAAATGAACGGGGCTAAGTAATTTGCCGAAGCTGTGGGATGTTTTATCATCGGTAGGGGAGCGTTCTGTACTAGGTTGAAGCATTAGCGAAAGCGAATGTGGACAGGACAGAAGTGAGAATGTCGGCTTGAGTAGCGAAAACATTGGTGAGAATCCAATGCCCCGAAAACCTAAGGTTTCCTTTGGAAGGTTCGTCCACGAAGGGTAAGTCAGGTCCTAAGGCAAGGTTGAACAACGTAGTCGATGGATAACAGGTTAATATTCCTGTACTATTTATTATTGATAACGAGGGACGGAGAAGGCTAAATCAGCCGGATGTTGGTTACCGGTTTAAGCTTTTAAGGTAAAGAAAGATGGAGAAAACATCTAGAGCTAAGAAGTTAATACAAAGCACTAAGGTGCTAAAGTGATTGATGTCATACTTCCAAGAAAATCTCGATATATCTTAAATAATAAATACCTGTACCTTAAACTGACACAAGTAGGTAAGTAGAGTATACTAAGGGGCGCGAGATAACTCTCTCTAAGGAACTCGGCAAAATAGCCCCGTAACTTCGGAAGAAGGGGTACCCTTGTAGGGTTGCAATAACCAGGCCCAAGCGACTGTTTAGCAAAAACACAGGTCTCCGCAAAGTCGTAAGACAACGTATGGGGGCTGACGCCTGCCCAGTGCCGGAAGGTTAAAGAAACTGGTCAGTTGTAAAATGAAGCTAGTGACTGAAGCCCCGGTGAACGGCGGCCGTAACTATAACGGTCCTAAGGTAGCGAAATTCCTTGTCGGGTAAGTTCCGACCCGCACGAAAGGCGTAACGATTTGGGCACTGTCTCAGAGAGAGACTCGGCGAAATAGAATTGTCTGTGAAGATGCGGACTACCTGCACCTGGACAGAAAGACCCTATGAAGCTTTACTGTAGTTTGGAATTGAATTTGGGTTTAATTTGCGCAGTATAGGTGGGAGGCAAAGAAAATATACTTGCGGGTATATAAGAGCCGCTAGTGAGATACCACTCTAATTAAATTAGAATTCTAATATTGATTGCCATAAGCTGGCCAATAAACAGTTTCAGGTGGGCAGTTTGACTGGGGCGGTCGCCTCCTAAAAGGTAACGGAGGCGCGCAAAGGTTTCCTCAGGCTGGTCGGAAATCAGTCGTAGAGTGTAAAGGCATAAGGAAGCTTGACTGCAAGACCCACAAGTCGAGCAGAGACGAAAGTCGGCCTTAGTGATCCGACAGTACTGAGTGGAAAGGCTGTCGCTCAACGGATAAAAGTTACTCTAGGGATAACAGGCTGATCTCCCCCAAGAGTTCACATCGACGGGGAGGTTTGGCACCTCGATGTCGGCTCATCGCATCCTGGGGCGGTAGTATGTCCCAAGGGTTGGGCTGTTCGCCCATGAAAGCGGTACGCGAGCTGGGTTCAGAACGTCGTGAGACAGTTCGGTCCATATCCGGTGTAGGCGTTAGAGTATTGAGAGGATTTCTCCTTAGTACGAGAGGACCGGGAGAAACATACCTCTGGTGTACCAGTTATTGTGCCAACAGTAAATGCTGGGTAGCCAAGTATGGATAGGATAACCGCTGAAAGCATCTAAGTGGGAAGCCGACCTCAAGATGAGTACTCTTTCCAGAAATGGGTAAGATCACGGTTAGACTAACCGTTTGATAGGCGTCAAGTGTAAGTGTAGTAATATATTGAGCTGAGACGTACTAATAGATCGAATATTTTATATACTGTGAAAAATAAAAAGTTTGAGTAGTGTAATTTATGTCTTGATTCTTATAGCGCAGTGGAACCACTCCAATCCATTCCGAACTTGGTTGTTAAATGCTGCAGCGGCAATAATACTGAAAGGGAAGCCTTTTGGAAAGGTAGCTCAGTATCAAGACTATACATAATCTGAACATATGTTTAGTTAAGTAATATTAATTTATTTGGATCTTAGCTTGATATACTGTAGATTTAAAATGAAATAGATTAATTCTAAAAACTATAGTTTGAACATTAATATTATTTATCCGTATAAGTTTATTGTTTGATAGTTAAATACTACCTATATTGTTGGTTAATTTATTTAATAATTTATTTAAATATATCAATATAGGTTGCTAGAATATATCAAATGAAAATATATCTATACTTTATATAACGGTTTCTAAATAAAAGTTTTAATTGCGCTCATGTCTTATTGTTAATTCTATATTTATACATAATACTCATGTATATAATATATGTTTATATTTTTATATCATTCATATGACAATTTTTAATTGTCATGTATCTAATTACATGTTGACTTAAACGCATAGCTTTTTCTAAAATTCTAACTAGATTACTGCTTGCTGTATAATTGATTTGTACATAAATGCCATCATAGTAAGATTTTATATTATAATTTAAGTGTCTTCTACCTTTGTGTTGGACTACTATATTATTACCACCGTATTTTTTAATTAGTGCTTTATATTCGTTAATTAAAATTAAATTTTCTGATTCTGTAATATTTGGTTGTAATATATAGATTGTTTCATATTTATTTAAATTCATGATTTTGTGCCTTATAATTGATTATCGATTTGTATTCTGACTGCTTGAGAAATGACGGGTATTTTAGCATATTTTCCTTCAATAGATTTTATTATAGAGTAGCTTATCGTTGATAGAACAAACCAAAAAAGTGTATTACACATCATGAGTCCGTATAAACTCATCCTAAATTCTATAGGTAAAGCTCTAAAAGTGGCCCCCAGTAAAGAATTAATCAGAAATAATAATATAGATTGTAATACATTAAATCTAATGAATGGACGGTCTGGTATAGGACTTTTATTACGCACAAATAAGTAATACAATATAAAAAATATAATAACAGCTAGTGTTGGATGTGTGACGTAAAAAATCACTAAAGGCATTAGAGTTTTTTTATAAATTTGCATAACATTAAAAGGATAATCAGGCAAAATTTGCTGACCGAAATTTTGTAATCCTTCTAATAATGGTAGCCAATAAGGCAATATAGAGCCTAAACGATCTACTATTGTAATATCATTAACATCATGATTTTTATAGGACTGTGCTATATGTAAATATAATTGACGTATTATAAAACTGATTAATATAATACTAAAAGTAGTTAGCATGATAATAATCAGTGAAGGTAATTTATTAGGCATAGTAATTCTATATATTAGTTCTGGAAATAGTATATTGTGAATATAAATTTTATTGATGCTTTTGGTTTGACTACATATCAATGCCACTCTTGTTATAAAGATTATCAAGTATATATTGATTCTACACTAAAATAATAAAACATTTCAAATATTTTTATCTATTTAACTTAAAGAAGCCATGTCATTCAATTTAATATCTTCGTATTTGCATTTAACTAAACCTTTAATAATTGATAACAAATCTTTTCCATCGCGGTTAATGTTAGGCACAGGTAAATATAGAAGTTTAAGAAATGCTAGTATCAGTATAAGGAATAGCTCCGCTTCTATTGTTACAGTAGCTATTCGACGTGCTTACAATAATAAGCTTAAAGGTAAGAGTAGTTTATTAGATGGATTAGATTGGAAGAAGTTATGGATTTTACCCAATACAGCGGGTTGTGAAACAGTAGAGGAAGCTATAAGAATTGCTATTTTAGGTCGAGAAATGGCAAGAAGGTTAGGACAAGTTGATAATAATTTTGTTAAATTAGAAGTTATAGCAGATTCAGAATATTTATTTCCAGATCCTTATGGTACTTTAAAGGCTGCAGAATATCTTGTAAGCAATAATTTTACTGTGCTTCCTTATATAAATCCAGATCCTGTTTTAGCCAAGCAGTTAGAAGAAATTGGTTGTTCTGCAATTATGCCGTTGGGTTCTCCTATAGGTTCTGGACAAGGTCTGCAAAACCTTCTAAATCTACAAATTATTATAAATAATGCAAAAGTCCCTATTATAATAGATGCTGGTATTGGCACAGCTAGTGAAGCTAGTCAAGCTATGGAAATGGGAGCATCTGGAGTTTTATTAAATACAGCTGTTGCTAAAGCTACTAATCCTGAATATATGGCAGAAGCCATGAAGCTTGGAGTTATATCAGGTCGTATTGCATATCTATCTGGTAGGATATCAAAACAAGATAAGGCTATAGCAAGTTCACCTTCTGAAGGTATATTTATAAAATAATTGAAAATAAATATAGAATTTATTACAAGTATGATTTTAGTTATTGATAATTATGATAGTTTTACACAAAATTTGGTACAATCTTTAGGTGAATTAGATGTATCTATTTGTACTATGAGAAATGATGAAATATCTTTGTCCTATATTGATAAACATAATCCAACTCACATTGTTTTATCTCCTGGACCAGGTAACCCTATAAATTCAGGGATATCATTGGAAGTAATTAGTTCTTATGCGAGTACTATTCCTATTTTAGGTGTTTGTTTGGGACATCAGGCTATAGGTTATGTTTATGGTGCTAAAATTAGCAAATTAGAGCATCCTATGCATGGTAAATTAAGTCAGATTTTACATAATTCTCAAGACTTATTTAGTGGTTTATCTAATCCTTTTTGGGCTACACGATATCATAGCCTAGTTATAAATGCAAGCAATTTACCTGATGATTTAGAAGTAACAGCATGGACACATGATGGAACTATTATGGCATGCCGTCACAAAAAATATAGATTATTAAGAGGTATTCAATTTCATCCGGAAAGTTTATGGACCATGGAAGGGCAAAGTATAATTAATAATTTTATTCAATTCTAGTATTTATCAAGTTTTTTCTAATAAATTTTATATTCTTATCTATTTATTAGTGAGAAGCTTTTAATCGTCATATTTAGCTTCTCTTCAGTATTCTTTGTCTTATTTATTGCAAGATTTTATATATAATTTATCTATATATTTTCTAGTAATTTTAGTGATATGGTATGAAGTAGAATTAATATAACTATTTTTTTATTAAAAAAATAATAAAATCATATAATTTATTGGTAATTAGTTATTTTATAAAACTTAAAATTTGTATAATCACGTTTTCACATCATTATAGCATGATATATCTTTGTGATATAAAAAGTATATTTATATATAAATTTATTCTTAATCTGTTTACGTTAAATTTGATATGAATTTTTTTTATTTACACTTGATAATAATTATTTTATGAAATAAAGAAATACAGTCAATATCCAAATGATATGCATTTAAAATAATTATTGTTTTATATAAAAGCTATTTTAATAGCTTTTATTCTTTATTCTGTCATTTTTAGATATAAGATTTGCTTGAATTTTATTGATTTAGGTATGATTTTTATTAGTTTATATATAAAAAAGCCTCAATACATTACAGATTGTGCTTAATAATTTAATTACTAAAAGTTGGTGTTGCTGTACTATATAAAAGATATATACTTAACTTATGACCATGTATATTGAGTGTATATTTCTTGAATATTAATAATTTCCTCTTCAAAGGTTAATGTTGCTCTATTAGTAGATCCAGCTATTTTTATGTTTTGTATTATGCTTGTAACCCATATTTGAGAATAAGAAATGTAACTTATAACAATACTAAGCATAAGTATGAAAAAGCCTGTATAGGTTACGATAATGCCTGGATCTGTTTTAACTTGTATACCAGTTTTTGTCATTATTTCAACTATTTTTAATGTAGTGTTGTTAACCACGATTGTTTCATCTAGTTTAATTGATGTAAGTAAATTGTTTGATATATCATATATGGAGATTTTGTCATTTAAGTTTGCTATAACAAGAAAAATATATTTTTCTTTATTAAGAGGCAGTCGACATGACCATAGTATTTGATTGTTAATTTTATATTTGATTATTGGTTGTTGAATAATCTTACTGTTTCCTATTTTGAATCTTAGAGTATCGATTTTCCAGTCAGTCTGGTAAAAGGTAATACCCTTCAATATTAATGGTGAATTAACAGAGACCTGTTTTTGATTTATATTTTTTCCTTGATTATTGTATATTATAATTTTGGATACAAATTGTTCAACTGAGTTATCTGGGCCATACTTAATATCAAAATCTTTAATCTTTCCTGTTATATTATTTGGTATTTCACTATTGAATCCAGATTGAATAATATTTTTAATATGAAATATTTCGCCTGTAGGTATTATTTCTTGTGCTGTGAATCCACCTAATAAACTAATTAAAGAGCCTATAAATGTTAAGATTATACTGAAATGTACAACTATAGGTGCAATCCGTCCGCTTAAACCCTTATAAGCATATATGTTGTTTTCTTTATGAAAGATATAGTAGTTATTGCTGTATAAACTATATATTATGTTGCATATGGAGATTTTATCGAGTTCTACAAAATGATTATTACAATTTATATGGTTTTTATATTGTAAAAATTTCCATTTGCGAGCATTTCTCAAGCTTGGCAATTGATTGGAAAAAGTGCATGCAAGCAAGCTGCAAAAAAATAGAACTAATACTAGTACAAAACATGGATTTAGATATATATGATCTAGTCCTAGATTCAGAATTATTTTCCAATTCATTATACGACCAAATGGTTGATTATTTATTGGGTAATTCATTTGATAGTATACAATACTTTGATTTTGTTCAATTATAGTTCCAATAATACTTATACTAGCTATAAGTAGTAGTAAGCTTATTGATAAACTTAAATTACTGAGCTTCTTTAAAGTGAACCATAAAATATTTTTTATATTCATTATTTACCTATGTTTTAGAAATATGTGCTTAGATATAGAAAATCTAATTATTGATTATTTTTACTTTTTATAGATAGGTACTATGTAAATAGTATATTAAGAAAAGAAAAAATACTATACCCTAACATAATACATGCACTGAATAAAGTAATATTATTCCATATAATGGGCCATTTATTAATTTGTTGATAGTTCCAACTATTGTGAATGATAAGGTATATTGGAAATATATAGCTAAATAAATATGTAATAATATAAGCTATTCCTAATAGCCAAGATTTGCAAGAAGATATCCATAACAGTATTATCAATAATATAGGTGCTGTACAAGTTGAAGAGGTGATACCTATAGTTATTCCTGTTATATAATTGTATAGTGAAGGTATTAATAATAATTGTTCTAATAATTTATTAATTTTTAGAATATTGGTATTAAACTCTAGTATTTGTAGTAAATGTAAACTAATGACAATTAGTGTAATATCGGATAAGACAGGAAAAATATGCGATAAATATTCATATTGTTTATTAAGTAATTCAAATAAGATAAGACTCAAAAAAGTGCTGGTTAATATACCTAACACAAATATTTGCTTATTTTTATCTGTTAGCTTCTCTGCATATATATAGGATATACTTATAGGAATTATAGATATTAAACAAGGATTCATACTAGTTAGTAGACCACTTAGTATCAATATCATGAAGACAGTAGGGTTAGCACTATTTATTTGTGATCCCAATATATTATATATGTTTTGTTCCAGATGATAAAATTGATAGTCTAGTATATGTAAAAAATCAGTTGTAATCATTATGTAATTTATGTTTTGATATATATGTATCGTATGAAATTTTAATTTAGTAATTTTTTAACTCCTCAGGAAGGATTTGAACCTACGACCAATCGGTTAACAGCCGACCGCTCTACCGCTGAGCTACTGAGGAAAGAAATATAAATACAAACAAAGTATTAAGACAAGGAAGTAATTACATTAATTACATTATAATAATAATAACAAATATATATCAATATTAATCAATACTTTACAATTTTTTATACATTTTTAATTTGACTTGTCTTTATTGATGTTTATTGATATTATATCTATAACATGTAGATTTTTCGAATTATACTGCAGAAAAACTTTTAGCGGACATGGTGGAATTGGTAGACACACTAGATTTAGGATCTAGTGAGATTATCTCGTGAGAGTTCAAGTCTCTCTGTCCGCATATAATGAATTCATGAATATCAATGTATATACTCTTTAATTTATTACTTTTAGTTCCATCTTTGCAATACTAATTTTATGGACCCATTTGCTAATTTTTGCTTTTCTATTGTTTTGAATCCTTCAGAATTACTAGTTTTGATAATAGAGTTAATTGCATATTGCTGTAATATTTTTTCAACAATATTCTCTGGATGTATATTCTTATAGTCTTGCCATAATCCAAAGTCTGATACAAATGTGTATTCTGTTTTATTCCATAAAAAACCAATTATATTTTTGTTATTATTTTTTGCAATAATGTCAACATATTCTAAATTTCCATTACCGTCTTTTAATTGTGATTTTTCTATACTGCATTCAAAGTTTAAGTCTTGTAATGTTTTCTGTAATATTTCTAGGTTAGTTATACTTGTTTTAATACGACTAAAATGTGACATAATATTTTATTATATTTTTGATAGTTAGTGGAAATACATATTTTAGTTTCCTTATTTTATAATTTTATATATTCATAGTGAAAAATCAACTATTAATTCAATTTTATTTTATATAGAAGTTTTAATAATTCAAATTCTTTTTGAGGAACTTAACCTTACTGAACTTTTATGAATTATTTTAATTTAATCTTTACAATTTCCTCTCATATTGGTAATAATGTACTTAACAAGTTAAATTAAATATTTCTTGGGAAGTATCCTCAATTATCCTAAACTAAATATATAATATTATGACTGCTACTTTAGAAAGACGCGAAAGCGCAAGCCTGTGGGAACGTTTTTGTACTTGGATTACAAGCACTGAAAACCGCCTTTATATCGGCTGGTTTGGTGTTCTAATGATTCCAACATTATTAACTGCTACATCTGTATTCATCATTGCATTCGTTGCTGCACCTCCAGTTGATATAGATGGAATTCGTGAACCAGTTGCTGGTTCTTTACTATACGGAAATAACATCATTTCTGGTGCAATTATACCTAGTTCTGCAGCTATTGGTATTCATTTTTATCCAATTTGGGAAGCTGCATCTCTAGATGAGTGGTTATACAATGGTGGACCTTATCAACTGATTGTTTTACACTTTTTATTAGGTGTATCTTGCTATATTGGTCGTGAATGGGAATTAAGCTATCGTTTGGGTATGCGCCCTTGGATATCTGTTGCTTTTACAGCACCTGTAGCGGCAGCAGCAGCAGTTTTTCTTGTTTATCCTATTGGACAAGGAAGCTTCTCTGATGGTATGCCTTTAGGTATTTCTGGCACATTTAACTTCATGCTTGTATTCCAAGCAGAACATAATATCTTAATGCATCCATTTCACCAGTTGGGTGTAGCAGGAGTTTTTGGTGGATCTCTATTCAGTGCTATGCATGGTTCTTTAGTAACTTCTAGCTTGATTCGTGAAACAACTGAAAATGAATCTGCAAATAATGGTTATAAATTTGGCCAAGAAGAAGAAACATATAATATTGTTGCAGCTCACGGTTATTTTGGTCGTTTGATCTTCCAATATGCAAGTTTTAATAACTCACGTTCATTACATTTCTTTTTAGGCTTATGGCCTGTTGTAGGCATTTGGTTTACAGCAATGTCTGTAAGTACTATGGCTTTCAATCTAAATGGTTTTAACTTTAACCAATCAGTTGTTGATAGTCAAGGACGTGTAATAAACACTTGGGCAGATATTCTTAACCGAGCTAATTTAGGTATGGAAGTAATGCATGAACGTAATGCTCATAACTTCCCTCTAGATTTAGCTTCTAGCAATTCTTTACCAGTATCTTTAGTTGCTCCATCAGTTAACGGTTAGTTAACTTACTTTGAGTTACTTCGTTCTGATTATTGCTTCTCTTAGATAAAACAAAATATAAAAAGTAATTACCTTTTGAATTGGTAATTACTTTTTATATTTTGTTTACTTATTATATTTAGATAACTATTGATTTATTTCCAACTAACTTTGAATATAGTCTCAAAGGGATGAGGTAATTAGCCTTAGGACGTAATAATTGAATAGGATTTTTATGATCTATATAAGTAAAGTGCTGATTTATTTCTGCTTCAGATGGCTTATAATATTTCTTTTTTAAGATTAAGTTTTTTTTAAATTGTTTGTTAAAAAATAAATACTGAATACTTTTGTAATTATTTAATTGGTTATTATTATAGTATAACTCTTTATTATTGAGAATTTTAACAAATTTGTTATCTTTTGAATGAGTATAACAATTGTTTTCATGAATAAATAATTCTTGTAAGCTTTGTCCTCTCCTTCTTCTGGTAAGTTCAACTAGTCCCAATTCTGATAATTGTACTATTTGAGGTTTAGCGCTATCTAATTTTAATAATTTACTAAAATGTTCTAATAGTTGTAACTGATCACCTTGTGAAGACATATCAATGAAATCGATAATGATGACCCCATTAATATTTCTTATTTTCAATTGATGCGCGATTTCAATAGCTGCATAAAAGTTTGTCTTGAGAATAGCCTCTTTAGAATTACCTGATTTATTGAATGAACCAGAATTTACATCAATTACTGTCAGTGCTTCATTGCTTTCAATTATAATATGACCTCCGTAAGGTAATTTGACTTTAGGCTTAAGTGCATTATTTATAGCATGTTTTATATAAAACTCATCTAATATGCATTTTTGATGATTGTATAACTGTAGTATTGTTTTTATGCGATTTGATATACAATTCCATTTATATAGGTAATAATTTAATTGATTTAAGCCCTCTTTAGAATCAATTATTATTTTTGTAACACTATCTTCATAGAAATCTCGAATAATTCTTTTAATTAAGTCTTCATCTTTATACAATAACAAAGGTGAAGAATATTCTATAATTGCTTTTTCAATAAAACCCCATTGTTTTTTTAAATCATCTAAATCTTTTAATATGATTTTTTCTTTTACACCTTGGGCAGAAGATTTAATTAATAAGCCCATTTTCCCTGGTTTAAGCAAAACACCCAATGAGTAAAGATAGGTACGTTCATTATGGTCATAAATTTTATGTGATATACAAATAGTGCTACAAAAAGGCATCAGTACAAGATATTTGCCATGTAAATGTATATTTGCTGTTAATCTAGGACCTTTATAAATAGTCGGTTCTTTTGTAACTTGTACTAAAATAATCTGATTTATAGATAGAACTTTTTCTATACTTTTAACATGTTTTCCTTTTTTGAGATGTTTTATATCATTTATATGTATAAAACCACTTTTTCCAGATTTATTTAACTTTATAAAAGCAGCATTGATACTGGTAAATATTTTTTCTACAGTACCGATATATATATCATTCACCTGATATGGGTTATTAATTGTAATAATTTCTTGAATCTTATTATTATTGATTATAGCTGCTAAATTATTGTAGTGAGAAATAACTATTTTTTTTACCATTATTTAAACATTGCTATAACAAAAGTATGTAAATTTGTTTTATCATATTCACCTTATGGATAAGTTGATATTTACCGATTATAATTTTACTAACTATTGCAATATATTTTCTATAACATTAACTATTGTATGTTTTTTTTTCTTTTTTTTGAATATCACTTTTCCGTTAGCTAGTGCAAATAAAGTATCATCTTTTCCCAATTTTACATTAACTCCTGGTTTAAATTGGCTCCCTCGTTGTCGAATAATAATGTTACCAATTATTACTGATTCTCCTCCATATTTCTTGATTCCTAATCTTTGGGAACGAGAATCGCGACCATTCTTTGTACTACCACTTCCTTTTTTATGTGCCATATCCTATGAATGTAAAGTTAGTATGTAATAATAATATTACGAATTGTTTTTAAATAATTCTTATTATTCTATATTTGATTGTAAAATTCTTCAATCAATAGTCTTGTTAGTTTTTGTCTATGTCCTTGTTTTTTTCTTGAGTTTTTTTTAGGTTTTATTTTAAAAACGGTTATTTTTTTACTTTTTAAATGTTTTAAAATTTTAGCCTTTATAATTATAGACTGAATGCACGGTTTTCCTACATATATATCGTTTTCTTGTCTGAGAACTAAGACTTTGTTGAATTGTATATAGTCACCTGGTTCTCCTGGAATGTAATTTACATCATAATATTTACCAGGTTCTATCCACATTTGTTTGCCATCTGCTTCTATGATTGCGTATAACATAAATAGATAACTTTTTAGTGTAAAAATAATTTAATAATATGATAACTTAATTTTAAAATACTAACAAATATCAATTTGTTTTTAAATTTTAACTCTGATATTTAATGTTTTAAAATATGTGATTTGATGAACTCTTAATAAATATTGACTCAATAAAAATGATATTTGATTCCCATGTTTTTGTTGTTGAGTAAAACTTTTGCTATTTATTGTTGTACCATCTGGTAAAATAAAATCATATCCTGTTTTTAGCTTACCATATAAAGGCCCTATTTCGATTTGCCACTTTTGTGCGTGATGTAATTTAAATTTGCCTTTAAATTCAGGTATTTTAATAATAAATTCAAAGTGTAAAAGCTTTTTTAAGCAATATATATAGTATTGATTATCTTGTATTATGTAGTTTGTTTTTAGTTGATGAAAATATAAATTGTATTTAAAATTAGTTTGTGAATATTTTTTTGTGAGTTCTAGGTATTGAGCTAAATTGGCTGGGCCATATATGTGTATGGCATTTTTTTTATTACTTAAACTTAAGCTAGAAAGTAATCCTGGTAATCCTGAGATATTGTATATCTTCATTTCTGTAATAATAATTTTAGATACTTGATTGATTTTTATTTTTTGTTTCATTAAATGGTGCTGACAACCTTCACAACAATTAAAAAGCCAAATTTTTTTTAAGTTTTTAAATTTACAATAAAAACAGGCATTTATATCTTGTAGAAAGAAATCATTGCGATTTAAACGGATAACTTTCATTTATCATTTATACTTTATATTTGAGTTTTTAATTAATATTTAAGTTATTAATTATTGCTTTTATAAGTTTTTTTCTGTTTGTTGTTGTATATATATAAAACTTTTTGATTTACCCGATATCACTGATTTTCCTAATGAAACACATTTGATATATGCATTATATGCTTTTTGTTTCCATTTTGCTTTTCGTGATCTAGATTTAGATTTTGATGTTCTTTTTTTAGGTACTGCCATAAAATACTCTTTTACTTATAAAACTTATTTTTCTTATGTAGTATATTTTCTATATATAGAATATTATATACTGTTTCTTTACACTTGTATTTTTTAGGGAATCAATTAATATTAAATTCCCTTTAGTTTATTTATATTTAAGATAATATGTAATATGTTCTACATACTGCGAAATTGTTGTAAAGCTACTCTACCAATATTATATAAAGCCCAAGAAGCAGCTGCTAAAACAGGCAATAGTACAATTAAAAGTCTTATATCCATACTTTTTTCCTTAAGTTTTTATATAATTATATTATACTTTTATCACAGTTATAAGAAAGGATTTATTATGTTATAATTATACTTGATTAATCTTATATTTTTATGTGTAAAGTATATTCTTTATCTAATTACAATTTGTTAAACTTTTTCATATTAATATTCCTAAAAAATCAAGATATATTTGTTAACTATTTTACTGCAGTTATATGAGGGATCTACCTTTTACTTTGGATCAGTTAAGAATTTTAAAAGCTATTGTTAAAGAGGGTAGCTTTAAGCGTGCAGCAGATAGTTTATATGTGTCTCAGCCAGCAATTAGCCTTCAAATTCAAAATTTAGAGAAACAACTAAATATACCTTTGTTTGAAAGAAGTAATAAAAAAGCAACTTTAACAGAAGCAGGTAATTTGTTATTGCGATATGGTGGTAGAATCTTAGCATTGTGTGAAGAGACGTGTAGAGCATTGGAAGATGTTCAAAATTTGCAAGGTGGTAATTTAGTTATTGGTGCTAGTCAGACGACAGGAACTTATCTAATGCCTAGATTAATTGGTTTATTTAGACAAAGGTATCCACAAGTCAATGTTCAATTACAAGTGCATTCTACACGTTTAATTTCTTGGAGTGTTGCTAATGGTCAAGTTGATTTAGCAGTAATTGGTGGAGAAGTACCTAATGAACTTAAAGATACTTTACAAGTAACTTCATATGCAGAGGATGAGTTAGCCCTAATTTTACCAACTTCTCATGTTTTTTCTAAATTGCCTGATATCCAGAAAGAAGATCTTTATAGATTAAGGTTTATTGCTTTAGATACACAATCTACTATACGTAAAGTAATTGATAAAATCTTGATTCAGCATGATATCGATAGCAGTAGATTTAAAATAGAGATGGAATTAAATTCGATAGAGGCTATTAAGAATGCAGTACAATCTGGATTAGGAGCTGCATTTGTTTCTGTGTCTGCTATTGCAAAAGAATTAGAGTTAGGTATATTGCATTGGGCTAAGATAGAAAATGTCACTATTAAACGCATGTTATCAATAATTATTAATCCAAATCGTTATAAATCTAAAGCAGCTGAAACTTTTAGTAAAGAGATTTTAACCTTGTTTGTTACACCTGCTGCTTAAGCCCTTACTATTAAATCAATAACTAATATTTTATGAAAAAATGTAATTGGATTCAAATTTACCTATTGTAACAAATCCAATTCTCAATTTTAACCATGTAATAAACTGAATATCTAACGAAATAACAGCGGCATAATCTTCGTTTAATTGTTCTTTTATATGTTCTAAACTAAATGATTTCAGTAAGCTTGAATTTGTAATAAACCAAAAATCTATCTCTTTTTTTATATTTTTATAGTGGTTAGTTCTTTCTCTTAAAATTTCTTCAATAGGTTCTTCATTCATTAAAAAGTTTTTGCTTGCAATTGCAAAGTAATATTCAGGCATATATTTTATACTAATTATTTATTATATCTTATGTTTTTAATTATTTTACATACTGTTATTTTGTTATATTAATAATTATATCTCAATAATATAAATATTGTCATTGTAAGTTCATCTACTCCAAATGTATATATTATAGATGAATTGCTTATATTTGTATTGCTGTATTCTGTAAGCTTTGATATTTAATAAATTAAAATATATATGGTAAACTATTGGCCTTATAAGCAGGGTATACATTTAAATCATGAAGTAGCTTATTTGTTTGCTTATATTAGGCAAAAATGTCACAGTAATTTGTCGAATAACACTAAAGATTATCTTTATATTGATATATTAAACAATTCAGTAAAACATAAGCTATTTTCTATTGTTTTAGTTGAATTAGAAGTATTAGTTCTAGACTTAATAGAGTTAAACTTAAGTTTTCAAGGTATTCAAGCATTAAAAGATAAAATATTATATGATTTAATACAAAAAGTAATAGCAAATTTTCTAATAGATATTGATGCTAATAGTTTTTCTATTATTTTAACAGAGATTAAAAGATATTCTTATTTGAAATTTTTACTATTAGAATATAAGTGGTTATTAGAGAATTTATTGATATATTTGATATTTGGCTCTATGCATATCGAGAATTATATTTTTGCTTTTGATCAAAAATGTACACCAATCAAACATGTAGCAATATTACTTGAAAGTTTAATGATTCAAATCAGTAATTTAGCTATTTTTATAATTTTAGAAAATGTTAAATCATTATCTAACATAACGGTTTTTTTAAAAAAATATAACTTATGTAATCAATCTTATCTCTCTATTAGGTCTTTAGCTGCATTACGGAATAACTTATTTTATCAAAATTTATTATATTTGTATATCTTTCAGCCAAAGTATATATATAGTAATCGTTACAAAATTTGGTTAATTAGTTCTAAAGGTTTAGTAACAAAATATATCTATGTGTCTAGATTAGAAGATTTTATTCAATTGTCATATTTACAATTAATTATAATTACTTTAATAGAGTTACAAGATTTTATGATTCCTAAATGTGAAAGAATTTTGATGGTTTTAGTAAAGCTTATCTTGTATATATTTATAAATATCTTAGGAAATGGAATAATGTTTTTAGTTCGTATTATAATTTTAGGGATAGATAGTTTACAAAAATAATTTTGAAATATATCAATAATATACTTTTATAAATCATATAACTTTATGAATATAAGTCATGAAAGATCTTAATTGTCATTTAATTGTTTCAGAGCAGGTTGCCTCTTTAAAGATTACTATTGATAAATCAAAACAATTAAAAATGATTGAAAAAATTTTACAATCAGGTAAGATAGGCCAAGAAGCTCTTCTAAACCTTTTAGTAGATAGATGTGTTGTTCAACAGCAGAATGTAGAAGGTTTAGATGGTTTAATATTTGAATGTTTATACTTCAATGGTTTCGATGATATAAAACAAAAATTAAATTCTTATTTTTCCTACGGCCTGATAAAGCTAAATTCTGGTTTTAAACTAAACTACCAACCTTTGCAAGATTTATTAATTATTCATGATTTTGAAGAAGCAGACAAGCTGACTCAATCTTATCTTTGTTTATTAGCTAATTTGAGCCAGAAATATAGTCGTAATTGGTTATATTTTACAGATGTATTTTCTCTTCCATGCGAGGATTTATATATTCTAGATAAGTTATGGAGAATTTATTCTAGAGATAAATTTGGCTTTTCAATACAACGCAAGATATGGTTATCTACCAATTGTCATTGGGAGCAATTTTGGTCTATTATAGGATGGCATAAAAACGGCATACCAGTTAGATATCCCCGTGAATTCACATGGAATCTAAATGCACCAGATGGACATTTACCATTATTTAACCAATTAAGAGGGGTGCAAGTTATATCAGCATTATTGAGTCATCGAGCTTGGGCTAAGGATGAATTTTTGTAATTCTTATACTGTTTAAAGTGTTTAATTAAATTAATAAAATATTTAAATAGATAATCTGAATCATGTGGTCCTGGGCTTGCTTCTGGATGATATTGTACTGAAAATATAGGTTTTTTATTATGCAAAATTCCTGCAACAGTAGTATCATTTAGATTGAAGTGAGTAATATTAATAGTATCTTTATACAAAGATTCCTGATTTACAGCAAAGCCATGGTTCTGACTGGTAACTTCTGCTTTTTGTTTCATACCTGCAGGATGGTTTAGTCCTCTATGGCCAAATTTTAGTTTAAATGTTGTTCCTTCTAAAGCTAAGCTTATTATTTGGTGTCCCATGCATATGCCGAAAATAGGTATATTAGTATATTTAATAATTTTTTTTACAGTTTTTATAGCATATGTAATTATTGATGGATCTCCTGGACCATTAGATAATATAATACCATCTGGATTATATGCGTTGATTGTTTCATATGAGCTTGTTGCTGGTAATATCTGAATAGAGCAACCGTAATTATCTAGTCTAGATAAAATATTATACTTAACTCCAAAGTCTATTAAAATGATTTTTAAGCCATACCCATACATTTTATCTGTTTTATATTGCAAATAAGAAAAATGCTTATGAGAATAGCCTTGAAATTCATAATTTTTTGATGTTGTGACTTGTTTTACTAAGTCACTACTTTCAATCGACAGTCTATCTTTAAATTTTGTTGATAATAGATAAGGATTTAAATATTGACTGGATATGCAGCCATTCATAGAACCGGTTTTTCTTAAATGTTTAGTTAATGCTCTTGTATCTATGCCAAAAATATGAGGTATTTGATTATTAAAAATATAATTTATAAAAGATTCTTGTTGTCTCCAATTATTGGGTGAAAAACAAATGTTTTTTGTTATTATTCCTTTTACATGAATTTTATTAGATTCGTTATCTTCATGATTAATACCTGTATTACCGATTTCTGGATAAGTGAAAGTGATGATTTGTTCTGCATAACTAGGGTCTGTCATGATTTCTTGATAGCCTGTCATACCCGTATTAAATACAACTTCTCCAAAAGATATAATAGAATTGATTAAAGTCCAACCTCTATAAAATTTGCCATCTTTTAAAACTAGAATTGCTGGATGTAGATTGTATGTCATTATTAAGTTTTGAAGTATATATAGTTATGTTAGTTATATAATTATATAAAATAATAGATAGTTAATATAACTATCTATTATTTTGAGTATTTTGTTTACTCTTGCAATTACTGTAGAAAATAACTAATTATTTTACCATCCGTTTTCTGATTTATTTAAAACATAATTAGCTACATTTTCTATATCTTCATCTGCTAAACGTCCACCAAATGCAGGCATAGCATTTTTACCATTTTTTACTTGATTGGTAATAGCTTCTATACTATTCATCTTATTCTCAGATAGAGCATCACTTTTCAGTGTTTTGTCAGGCATAATTGCATTATTTCCGTTTGCATGACAAGCTGAGCAATTTGCTGAAAAAATCTGTTCTCCTGCATCTAGATCGGCTGCAAAAGTTAGTTGAACATTATTTGTAAAGATATGGCAAATAATAAAAAAAGCGAATAACAATCTCATAAATTATATATCCTTAGAATGATAAAGTAAATGCAATCTTAATATACATTATATTTGATTTTTATGTTGTGCAGCATATATAAAATAATTTACACAAAATAACTAATATTAAAATTTTGAGTTTAGTTTAACTTTTAAATGATTGCTCGTTTATTAATTTTTAGTAGTAAATTTTACCTCCTCCCCATTTTTCTGCGGCAATTTTAGGTTGGATTAAAATATGTCCAGCAATTGCGAATAGATCTTCATCTGTTAGGTTACGCATTTTTGGAAATATTTCTGCACTTTTTATACTAGGATGTAGTTCAGCAATAGAAGTAGCACCGTCATAACTTGTAGGATCTTTTATGTATTCTATTAAATTACGAATATTATCTCGTACAGGTGTAGCTCCACTTAATGATTCAGGATCTAGACCTATGTTAGGGTTAGTTTTTGTGATTCCACCATTATGACACTGAGCACATGAGTTATTAAAAAGGCGTTTGCCTCTTTTGACTTGTTCTGGAGTTAATGTAATAGTTTTACCAGATTCTTCTAAAGTTACTGTTCTTGTTGCTTCATCTAATTCCATGGCATAAACTTGATTTAGTAAAGTTTCAAAAACAATTATAACAGCAAATAAACTCAGCTGAATTTTCCTGTTTGGTATCATAAAATTTGTATTATCCTTGAATTAAGCAAATAGTTTATATATTATATATTACATAATAATGTAATTACTATTTATTAATTTATTAAATTTTTATTTAACTATTTTTAGTATAAAATAAAGGTATTGTTATATACAATGATTTTTGTAATCACAATATTCTTGTTTTGCAGTTAATTTTTTAATAAAAAATACAATTTTTGTTACCTTTTGCAGTAAAAAGATAAGATTTGACTGATTCTATTTTTTAGTTCTATTCTTGATATAATTAAGTCTATAAATCCATGTTTAAATAAATATTCTGATGTTTGAAAGTTATCTGGCAGATCTTCTTTAATCGTTTGTTCTATGACCCTTCTACCAGCAAATGCAATTAATGCGTTTGGTTCTGCAATAATTAAATCCCCTAACATGGCGAAACTAGCTGTTACACCTCCGGTAGTTGGTGATGTTAAAATAGTGAAGTAAGGTAGTCTTTCTTGTTTATGCTTCTGTAAAGCTGAAGAAATTTTTGCCATCTGCATTAAGCTTAGCATGCCTTCTTGCATTCTTGCTCCTCCTGAAGCACAGATGATTAAAACAGGTATTTTCTCAATTGTTGCTTTTTCAATTAATCTAGTAAGTTTCTCGCCTACAACAGAGCCCATACTTCCGCCCATAAACCGAAAATCCATAATTCCAAGAGCAATGGGTATATCAAATATATTTCCTAAGCCAGTTTGCACAGCATCACATAAACCTGTTTGTATTTTCATATCTAGTAATCGTTTACTATATAGTTTTCTATCACAGAAACCTAATGGATCGGTTGAAATTAAGTATTTATTAATAGGTTGCCATGTATTTTCATCTATAAGAGCTTTGATTCTATCTTTACTAGTAGTGGGAAAATGGTACTCACATTTCGGACATGTTTTAAAGTTGTTTTCAAGAGTTTTATAGTACATGAGTAGATTGCACTTAGTGCATTTAATCCACAATCCTTCAGGCACTTTTAAGTCTATAGCTTTTTTATTTGTTTTTAAAGATGTATTACGTTTAACATTCAACCATTCTGATAAAGACATATGAAATGATTTATTCAAAGATAAAAAATAAGATTAAATTTATAAGAAAAACATATGTATACTATATTGTATACTGTAATAATCCGTATGGACTTGTTTTTCTTATACATTAAGTAAATGTGATTATATAAAATATTTAACTTCTTAAAGTTTTATCTTTTTGACTAACAAACAAGAGTGCTAGTGTGATAGGTAATACAACAATTATAGCACCCAAGATTAAGCTGTTTAAAAAACTAGATAATGATGATGTCATTCGAAAATTTCCTTCATTAATAATTTCTGAAAAATGAATTGTTAAATTAAATATATAAAGTTTTTATTATATATTTAATTTGAATCTTATAGATTATTCCTATATTGTAATATAGGTTATTCAAATATTGAACTTTTTGTGTTTTCTATTAACATTTCCATTTAATTACAACTGTACCCCAAGTTAATCCTGCTCCAAAGCCAGAAATAACTATAATATCTTCTTTGGCAATTTGGTTATTTTGCCATGCTTCATCAAGAGCTAGTGGTATTGATGCAGCTGAAGTATTCCCATATTTGCTTAAATTTGAAATTATTTTATAGTTATCAACAGATAATCTATTTGCCACCGCTTGTAAGATTCTTTTATTAGCTTGGTGTAATAAAAGCCAATTAACGTCTTGTATTGAAAGATGTAGAGCATTAAGGCATTTGATTATACTAGCAGGAACTTTAGATACAGCAAATTTATATACTTCTTTGCCATTCATTGAGATATATTGAAATTGGCCTTGAAAAAGCTTTAAAGTATTGAGAGAATAGTTGTTCTCTTTATATGTAATTGATAGCTTTTTATATTGTTTTCCGTCAGTATTTAGTTGGAATCCTAAAATTGCGTTATCTTCTTCGTAACATGCTTGTATAATTGCTGCACCAGCTCCATCACCAAATAATATACATGTTTTGCGATCTGACCAGTCAATCCATTTTGATAATACATCTGCACCTATAATCAGAATATTTTTATAACTACCGTTTTGTATAAATTGAGTAGCTGTTACAATAGCTAATACAAAGCCTGAGCATGCTGCTGTTAGATCAAAAGCAACTGCTCTGGCAGCTCCAATTTTGGCCTGTACTTGACTAGCGCTTCCAAAAAGATCATTAGGACTGGATGTGGCTAATATTATTAAATCTATTTCTAAGGGGTCCATATGAATTTTATCTAAAGCTTTCATCGCGGCGGAATAAGCAAGATCAACTACTGACTTATTTGTACCCGTTAAGACTCGTCTTTCCTGGATTCCTGTTCGAGTTACTATCCATTCATCTGATGTTTCAACGATTTGACTAATCTCTTTATTATTTATACATAAATCTGGAACAGCAGAACCTATAGAAATAATTTGAGCTCCTTGCATGATGGATGATTTCATGTCTTTTCAAAATTCTGTTGAATTTAATAATATTATTAAATAATAAAACCCGGAAAACACCTTATGTAATTAAGCTGAATTGCTGCTACTTTCCAGTCCTGACAAGTTTAAGCTATTAATAACGTATTTCCCGAGTATAATTCAAATTATAGCATTACATCACTACGCAAGCAACTGCTAGCGCATATTTGTTAGATTATTGTATGAGTGTTACGTCTTATGGTTTTATGACATACCTTGTATTATAAAATCAAAGTAGGGTTCTACAATTACTACTTCATTTTCTTCCAAAACTTTCAAAGTTGCTCTTTTTAAACAATTGATGCTATCAATCATACCTATGATAGGTACTCCTAATGAGTTGTACATTTCCCTTACTCCAATCACACCAATTTTTTCGACAGAATTTTTATCTCCAGTAAGAACACCATATGTTATCAGGCGTAAATACCATCCATAATCTCGGAGACATAAAGATCTTTTTTTAGGTCCTTCTGCATTACCTCCAGGAGCTATGTATTCTGGATGAATTTGAAAAATGGCTTTACCAGCTTGTTGTATAATTTCTTTTTCGTTATTTCTTAGTTTAGCGCTTATGCCAATACGTGCTTCTCCTGTTTTCAGATAGTTTTGAATGGACTGTAATTCACCAATACTAGGGTATCTTAATTCATTATCTGCATTTAAAATAATTTGGCTAACTAAGCTCATATTTTTTAGTATTAAATGTTAAGTTAATATTTATATATTTATTATATCAACAGATGGCTACTTATAAAAAAAAAACAAGCTTATGAGATATAAAGCTTGTTAGGTATTAAATCAATATAAGATAAAATTTCCTTTTAATAATATCCTGATATTTATAATGATAAAGATAATATATCAGGAAAAAAGCGATTGATTTCTATTATAAAACCAGCAGTAAATGTTAACCAAATAGCACCTACTACAGGGATCGTTGATAAATATTTTAACAAATTATTATTCATATCTATAATTTTATATTAGTATTTTAAATAGTTAATTTTAACGGGGTGAAATAGGAATATCTTTGTTATCTGCAACTAATTCACCACTTGTAAGTTCTTTTATTGCTGCTAAAGGCCATGTAAAGCCTGATAAACAATATTTCAGGGCTAATGGTACGTCTAAGATAATTTCTTTTTCTGTAGGTTTAGTCGTTTGAGATATATCTCGTAAATATCCTCTTCCAACCCATCCAATCCATCCTGTAATATATAAAAATAAAACTCCTGGAATCATGAATTCTCCTGCATGATTCCATCTACCATCAGTGATTAAATGTGGTAATCCATCCGTTCCACATAAGATACCTGATTTAGCATACTTATTGAATCTTATTTTTGTTTTAATTATTTGTGTTTGTAAAGCTATTGCTGGTGGAGTATTTGCATCATATTTTGCTAGTCGTGTTTCTAGTTTTTTAACACTATTATTTAATCTTTTGGTGAATGCAGGTGATTCTTGACATTTTGTTAATCCAGCCGTCTCTACTTCTGCTAATGAATTTATAGGATTAATAGATGTATAAAGTATGATCATGCAAAAAAGAACACAGATTTTTTTCACAAATTATCTCCTTTCAATGTATTAATTGAGTATTTGAATATGACAAAAAGTTACAAGCTAATTAAAAATATAGAATTAGTTATATTATATAAGAATAATAGATATTATCATTTTTTTGTTTATGTAGTAACATTTATTGAAAGTATAAAAAGTTTTTATATACTTAATTTAATATGTAATTTTATTAAATTTTATTAAAAGTAATAAATTGATGGCTTTTTGGAAAATTTTTTTTAAGCACCATAATATTTTTTCTTCAAATTTAAATAATCAACTTGTAAATCAAGATGCGGCAGATAAAATTTTGTTGGTGAAATATTTAGAAGGTAGAGGTACAATAGTTAATGTGTATTTAAGTTTCAATAGTTATGTTAATTTACATGATTTAGAAAAATTATGTGATTCAGTTGGATGGGTACGTAGACCATTAAAAAAAGTAAAGATTGCTATAGATAATAGTTTTGTAACTGCTTCTTTATTTTATGAGCAAAACAAAAAAAAATTTTTAATAGGTTTTGCTAGAGCTACATCTGATACTTCCTTTAATGCAACTATCTGGGATGTTGTTATACATCCTGATTTTCAGGGTCAAGGTTTAGGTAAAATGTTAATGGCCCAAATAATTAAGCAGTTAAGATATGAAGATATTAATACAATTACTTTATTTGCAGATCCGCAGGTAGTAAATTTTTATAAGCATTTAGGTTTTATTACTGATCCAGATGGCGTTAAAGGAATGTTCTGGTATCCATTATAATAGTTAATATAGTATTTTTAATGATAAAGATTATTAGTCAATTAATATTTATTAGACAAAATCATAGAAAAAGTGATACATTAATATTTGTTGTCATCCGGGATATAGCGCAGTTTGGTAGCGCGCCTGCTTTGGGAGCAGGATGTCGCAGGTTCAAGTCCTGCTATCCCGATCTTCTTGATTTAAATCAAGTTATATATATTTTTAAATAAATACTTAAAATACTTAAGTTAAGCGTTGATATATTTTTTTTGCATTTTTTATATCTCCAACAGTATTATAAATATTAGCTAAATTTTTTAAAATATGCTGACGTGAAGGTGTTCTTTTATAAGCTTTAAGGTAATATTTTTTTGCTATTTTATACATCTTAATAGCTTGATAGCATGATCCAATACAATTATAATACTCTCCTGTTATTTCTGTTTCATGTATTTTAATCTGATTAATATAAAATTCTAACATTGTTATACAGTAAAGCCATTTTTTTCTTTTCATATATAAACGGGTCATATATAAAATATAGTCATTGCCTAAAGATATTTTATCTTTGATTGGTTCTATATTGTTTATTACTCTTATCTGTGTATATATTGATACAAGACTATTTGTAATTAAGTAGCAAACAAGTAACAAAAGGCAGGTTATTATTATGAGATATAATTCGAACATGATATGATTTATTTTTTCAAATTCAATATATGATATTTAATGTTTTTATTATTGATATATGATTCATATTATTTCTTATAAATAAGAAAAAGTATATAATAATATATTATTAACGTATAAAAAATTTTGTATATGAGTAAAGGTTTTAGTAATGGTACGAATATTAAGCGTGTTAGAAAATCTGGTTTTAGAGCACGTATGAGTAATTCAAGTGGTCGTAAAATTTTAAATTCTAGAAGAAGAAAACAAAGAAAAAAAATAGCTTTGTAATTGAAATGATTGTTTATTGATAGCTACTATTACCGAAATTAAGTAAATATCTTAATTTTTTAAATCGTATAATTTACTATAATCTCAAGTTTATGTTTTATGTCCTTTAAAAATAATTTGAAGTTATTATTATCTACACAAAATGTATTAATTTATATTCTTAATTCTGAAGAAGAACGTTTGGAATATAAAATTCATCTTATGATTCGACAAAATATAAAAAAAACTATATATTGCTGGAATTTTATTGATGGTTATTATAATAATCCCAACTATTTAAATAAGGCTATAAGAAATCCTCTTCAAGCCATTGAGTTTATTGAACAATTAAATTTTCCGACATCTACAATTTTTTTTCTTAAAGATTTTCATGTTTTTATTAATGATATTAGTGTTATTCGTAAAATAAAAAATCTTAGTCGTTTTCTTAAACAGGCTAATTCATCTATTATTATTTCTGCGTCAGAAATGCAGGTTCCTAGTTTATTAAAAGATTTTATAACTGTTTTAGAATTTCCATTGCCAAATTATGAAGAAATCAATCTAGAATTACATCGTTTATTTAAAATTATGAATGTTGACTCTTCTATATACTCTGAGTATTTTCATGATTTAACATTGGCCTACAGGGGTTTTTCTATTGAAAAAATTAGAATATCAATAGCTAAATTATTGACTTCTAATCTATCTTCTACTCATTTAATTAAAAATATTCTTTATGAAAAGCGACAATTAATTGAGCAAACAGATGTGTTGGAATTTTATGCTGTAGATTATAGCTTTGATAATGTAGGTGGGTTAAATGTATTGAAGGATTGGTTGAATAAGCGTTCAAAAGCTTTTTCTAAGCAGGCTAAAAATTATGGATTGACGGTCCCTAAAGGTATTTTACTTATAGGTATACAAGGTACAGGTAAGTCTTTAATTGCTAAGGCTATATCAGGTCAGTGGAATTTACCATTGTTAAAGTTAGATATGGGTAAAATTTTTGCTAGTCTTGTAGGACAATCAGAAGAAAGAATGCGGCATATGATCAAAACAGCAGAACAATCTTCTCCTTGTATTTTGTGGATAGATGAAATAGACAAGTGCTTTACTCGCTTGAATAATTATACGGATAGTGGCACTAATGGTCGTGTTTTAAGTACCATGCTAACATGGTTATCTGAAAAAAAGAAGCCTGTATTTGTTATTGCAACAGCTAATCAAGTTTTATCTTTACCTTCTGAATTATTGAGAAAAGGACGTTTTGATGAAATATTTTTTTTAAATTTACCAAGCTTAGAAGAGAGAGAAAAAATATTTCAAATACATTTAATGAAATTTAGGCCTTTATCTTGGAGAAAATATGACATTAAATATTTAAGTAAATTAACTGATCAATTTTCAGGTGCTGAAATAGAGCAAGCTATTATAGAGGCAATGTATAATGCTTTTTATGAAAAAAGGGAATTTTCTACACAGGACATTATAAATGCAATAAATAATTTTGTTCCTTTAGCTTTTACTGATACATGCAATATATCTGCCATTCAAGATTGGGCTATATCTGGTAAAATACGCATGGCTTCATAATTATATTTTTAACAAAATTTTAAGCATTTTGCTATGAAAAAAAATTATTTTTTCTATGTACTTAATCAAAGTATATTTTTGCTTGCAATATGATTGTTATTTGATTAGTAATTTGAATTTATATAGAAATTTTTTACGAAATTTATATTTAATCTTCATTATTAAACTATTATATGATTTATATTTTATATGAAATTATGATTTTTACAAACAATTCAGGAGTAACCCACAT